TAAATCATCTGTTTAATCTTGGCAGAGTTTGAACGTTATCTGGTAGTTTTACTCATGCAAGTTATTAATTATCATAACTTTTAATCGGCAGCCTCATTTTTTTTATATAAGAACGTAAAGTTGCCGACCTGATTATATTAGGACTACAGTTTACTAATTATAGCGTACAGGCGAGTATAAATAAGTATATACCAATAGTTTATACCTTACAGTCTTTGTCACCGTAGGTGATATAAACTATTGATTAGCTTATGTTTTAGCAGGTAGTTGGTTTATGGTAAAAGCATACCAAGCCTATGACGAATAAGAATTAGCGAAAGCTTAGTTTCTCGCAATTGGTTTGAGAATAACCGATCACATCTAAATTACTAGATATGCTGCAGAGGAGGATCTTGGGCAATGCTCGAAAGAGTGACCCAGCTAACCAGAACTCTTTTATCTTGTATTGATAACTTTAGAATAACATCAAAAAGCTATTATAACAAGAATAGAGTATAGTAAGGGAGGATAATGACGTTACCTTACCATAAGTCCAATCTAAGTTTCGTGCCAGCCGACGCGGTTAAACGAACTGGGCTAACGTTAAATAGAATTAATAGGTATTAAGGATTCGTAGGTTGTATTTATCAACTATGTTGATATACTAGAATTGAATAGAGGATAATGGAATGCTAAGAGAAGGGATGATATCCACTGATATTTAGTAGAACGCTAAAGGCGAAGGCAATTATCCAGTTACCAATTGACACTGAGGAATGAAAGTCTGGGGAGCAAAACGAATTAGATACTCGTGTAGTCCAGACCGTAAACTATTTACACTTTATATTTAGACAATGTTATAATGTTAAATAATAAGCAAACTGCTGTATGTGTAACACCTTGTGAGTACTGTTTCAGGACAGAAAGCAAAAAGATTAGACCATCTTAAAGACCCGGAGTGGAGCATGTTGTTTAATACGATAATCCGCGTAAAACCTTACCTCTCCTTGTATGACTTAATTTCATTACTATATGTAATGAAATTAAGTTACAGGTGTTGCATGGCTGTCGGCAGTTCGTGTCGTGAGATGTTAGGTTGAGTCCGCTAACGAACGCAATCCCTATCTCTAATTAATTATTTAGAGATATATTTTTACAATAAATATTTTGGGAATACGATAAGTCTTCATGACCCTTATGGAGCAAGGGCTACAGACGTGCTACTTGAATCTATCAATACGAAGCAATTTTCTAAAATATAACTAAATTTAATCGGCAGAGCCGTCAGTTATTAAGCATCCTTTTTATTATATTTTTTTATTATATTTATATAATAAAAAAACAAAGATAGAATCGGCGAAGCCTCGGCGAAGCCTCGGCGAAGCCGTAAAGTATGCGAAAATAGAGATCATAAAGCAAATCGTTAACAAAGATGATATTAGGATCGTAATCTGAAATTCGATTACGTGAATCAGGAATTCCGAGTAATCATTGATAAGTATGCAATGGTGAACTATTATATTTAAGAGATACTAATCGTCTATCACATGGGGGCCATTCTGCAATCAAGAACATTTATAAATTAAATTAGCCTTATGGCATTATAAATGGTATGATGAGGAGTTTCTCTCGTGAAGTTATAGCAAAGTAGCCGTAAGGGAACTTGTGGCTGATTGATAAAAAAATAAAAACCCCCACCCCTAGCTTACCTTTGCTTGCGGATAAAACCCTCTTCTTACTGTTCCATTTACATGCGGAGCCTACCACTTTTTATACTTTAGAAGGGCGGTACCCTAGCCCCTTCTTGACGCCCCTAGGGCGATTAGGAGAATACGTTCTTTATTATCCTTTACTCTAATTTTTTAATTATATATAATTAAAAAAGCATAAGCATAAGCATAGGCATAAGCATAAGCATAAGCATAAGCATAAGCATAAGCATAAGCCGCGGCCTAAAAAACTTTATTATATAACTTTACGGCTCCGCCGAGGCTCCGCCGAGGCTCCGCCGAGGCTCCGCCGAGGCTCCGCCGAGGCTCCGCCGAGGCTCCGCCGATTCTATCTTTGTTTTTTTATTATATATATATAATAAAAAAATATAATAAAAAAGCAAGGATAAAAGCGGTAGGCACCCATATATACATAAAATTTTTTCTGCATATAATTGTAAGCCAAGTAATAATATCGTAATTAAAAGGGCAAATAGCTATTGGTAAGGCATCCTGATTTCTACTCAGTCTTAGGAGGGTTCGAATCCCTCTTTGTCCATAAAAAGAATAGATAAAAGGATATTCTTTTATATATAAAAACCAAATCGCCCGTAGTGCATTAAGCGAAGGTGACTCCTTCCGGTACTTTTTTTATAGTATATAATAAAAAAGGAAAGAAGGCAGTGCCTTTCAAAAAGATTAGCTAAGGGTAAAGGCATAGCCCCCCCCCCCCTTGTCTATTAATAGACTGCAAAAAAGCCCTCCTAGCTAAAGAAGGATAGGTTTGAAGAGATATACGGGTGTAGCCGTAGTCTTTTTATAAAAGTCAAGATAACGTGCAAGGGGGGCGGAACCTACTAGATTCTTATTTTTTTAGCAATAAAAAAAGCAAGGGATATAAACTAGGTAAGCTTCCGTTTCCCTACTCTTTTTAAAATTATTTTTTATAAAATCCAAGGGAAAATAGTAGCCGATGCCTTTACTATTATTAATTAAGATCTTTAATAATAATATTGTATACTTATTATGTAAGTATTGGTGCTGGTGTCTTTTTTTAGCTTTTTTTATTATTAAAAAAAGCAAAGATTAAAGATGAACAGAATATAAAAAGAAACTTCTAATATGAAAGTATTTTTATACTTTACGGCTCCGCCGATTTATTAAAAAAAGCAAAGGGACAAAGCCGTAAAGTTTTATTTTTTTTTAGATTTAAAAAAAAGAAAAGCAGCGAGTTGCCCTACCCCCTCTGGGGGATTAGGGCGTAAAGATCCCGTAAACGTTTTAACTTTTTTATTATATATAATAAAAAAGCTAAAAAGTTATAGTGAAGTAGAAAGTCATTAAAAATTATAGGATATTAAAAATACTAATAAATAAGGGGGACATAGTATAGTTTGGTTAGTATACTTCTTTTGCACAGAAGAGAGACAGGTTCGACTCCTGTTGTCTCCAAATAGATTTAATAATGGATCTGTAGTGGCCTTATTTTTTTTTTCTTAATGAGATACTTTATATCTCTCTTCGTGGTCCTTTTTATCCTTTTTTATTTATCAAAAAGGATATAATAGACTAGGTCGCCGGAGGCGTTGGGCTTCGCCCCCCCCGTCACTTTTTTTGTCTCTTTGCTTTTTTAAACCTAGAAGAACACCTTTTTAGTGCTTCTAATAGGAAAAAAGGATATAAAAAAGTTAAAAATAAACCAATATCTAATATATATAGTAAATATTTTTAATTAAAAATTATCTATATAATCTAGGGACTGCCGTTAGGTGCTTTTTTAATTAATAATTAAAAAAAGGACCAAAGGCCAGATACCCTTAATTTACGAAGAAACAAGTTAAATAGCAAGTACGTCGCCTTCTCTTTTTTTATATTAATGTAAACCACTTTTTATACTTCTTGAAGCACTTAGGTGTTTCTTGAAGTACGGGGCCCTTCCCTTCTTTTTTATTCTGAAGCCCTCATCCCCCAGGGGGGGTAGGGCGATTATAATAAAAAAGATTAGGGCGTCAGGTTACCTTGGCCTTTTCTTTGCTTTTTTTATTATAATAAAAAAAGTATAAATATTAAAAAAGTATTAGAGTACATATAAATTTAGTTAATTTATATAATAACCGTTAAAATTAATTAATAAGCATATCGCTACGGCAAGTTCACTTTTTTATTATCTATAATAAAAAAGCAATGATAGTAATACCGCATTTAAATAATTATATATTATATTACCTTCGACTTCCTTTTTTGTTTTTTTTTATTACCAAGAAGCACTAAAAAGATATCCTCTTATATGTTCTTTTTAATCTTATCGGCCTTCTTTTTTTTCTATAGAAAAAAAAGATACCGACAGCTTTTTTATTTATAACAAAGTAAAAAAAAAATAAACACAAGATACGAAGCCAATCTCTTGTTATTTAAATTTGAAAAAAAGAATATAAAATTCTAATATGTACATCTTTTTGAATTTTTTATTATAGATAATAAAAAACAAAGAGGGCGCAGCCCTACCGGAGGGCGTTAAGTGACTCCCTCATCCCCCAGAGGGGGTAGGGCGATAAAAAGAGGAAAAGGGTAAAGACTAAGTCTTTCCTATATCAGTTTTATTGTAGGATTCTTTATAGATTTTTATTATATACATAGTTAAGAGGATAGTCCTAGTCATATTTACCTTAGGTTTGTATAATAAAAAAAGAGGGGCTACCTACGCCTTTAAAACTTTTTTATTATTACAGCTCGGCCCTTAACCAGATTAGTAAGATAATATATAAAAAGTAGGACGGCTACCGTCTCCCTACTCTTTTCTTTGCTTTTTTCTTTTTTGGGATAAAGGGGCAAAGGGTGCTTCTCATTATATAAACTTTTTTATCATATATAATAAAAAAGCCAAGGTAAGAAGGCCGATAAGATAGAATGAAGAATAACCAAAGGGAGCGCCGGATCTTACCTTGGCTTTTTCTATCTTAATTTGCTTTTTTTTATTATAATAAGCCCCAAAAAAGTAGAAAAAAAAGAAGAAGGGGCAAGGGGAGGCGTTTAAAAAAGGGAAAGTTCCTTTTATTATTTCCTTTTTTATTTATAAAAAAGTATGGATAACAAAAGAGTAAGGACACAGCCCTCTCCCTAGTGCTGCCAAGTAAAAATAGGAGTACGCGGCCTTTGCCGCGCCCTATAAGAAAGAAGAAGGGAGATAGCAATTCGTCTCTTTGCTCCTTTGTTCTTTAGTCCCTTTGTCTGTCCCTTTGCACGTTATCTTGGATTTTTAGTAATAAAAAAGAACAGAACATATTACATGTGGTCGGCTATTTCTCTAACGAGAAAGTATCGGATGTGTATAATAATATTATTATTGTATAAAAGCATATCGGTATCGCTTATGGCCTTTCTTATATTCTTTTTATTTTGTCTTTTTAGGGTTTAAATCTTTTTTTTTTTATTTAATCTCTAAACTTTTATAAACGATCACATTTTTTAAATATTCGCCTTCTTAATAATCGTAACATTCTGCCGCAATCTTACGTTCTTTACTTAGGAGAGCGCCTTTGCTCTTTTTAGTGTATTAATAGACAAGGTGTCCCCTAGGTGTCCATGTAAAGAGGGGAGGGGAGCGTAGCCCTACCCCCCCTACCCGTAGAAGACTCCAGGCCTTAGGTTTACCTAGCAAGACACCTAAATTAAAAAATATAATAAATAACATATCCTCTTAATCGCCCGTAGGGCGTCAAGGAGGGTGAAAGAACGTAAGATTAGATAAGGGTATAGCCCTAGTCTGGTTAATTATATCTAAAAACGTTAAAAGTAAAGAGAAACGAAATTAAAAAGCAGACATTTTATGTCGCCTCCCCTTGCCCCTTCTTTTATTTTTATTATATATAATAAGAACGTAATTTGCCCGCCGATCTGTTTTTTAATAGTATAAAAAAAATGAGATCTGAGCTAATATATTTACAAAATATTATTATTTACGGTATAAACAAATACTGTAAAAATGATGAAAAATTAGGAAAGCGTAGGAAAGGTGAGAAAAAAAGAGGACGTGACCTTATTCCTCTTCTTTTAATATTCTATCCTACCCTTGTGTGAGGTTCCTTTTTAACGCCTCTGGCGATCTCTTTGCTTTTTTATATAGTAAAAAAGTTGTGGGCAGCTCCCTTTTAATATTCTCACCTTACCTTGGGAATTTTTATTACAATCTTTGCTTTTTTTTAGTAATAAAAAAAGTAGAAAAGGGATACGGCTTTGAGATAATAATTATTATTTTTATTTTTCCTAGGCAGCCCACTCTTTACTCGAGATATACATAAAATAGTGACGTATCCCATTCCTTTCTCTCATTTTTACATTATATTAATATTTCTATCATCATGAAACACTTTCAAAATAATCTATCAACACTACGTGCACAACAATTTCAAGCACAACCTTTTCATCTTGTTACACCCAGTCCCTGGCCTCTACTTACTTCTTTTGCTCTCCTAATACTTACGTCTGCTACTGTTATGTATTTTAATGGTTACACTAATCCTCTGGGAGGTTCTGGTCTACTACTTGTAGGTATAGGTTTTCTAACTACACTATTTGCAATGATTCTATGGTTCCGAGATGTTATCATAGAAGGTACATTCCTAGGAGACCACACTTTCGTAGTACAAAAAGGAATTACTATGGGTGTTAGACTATTTATCATCAGTGAAGTATTCTTCTTCGTATCAATATTCTGGGCATTTTTTCACTCTAGCCTATCTCCTGCAATAGAACTAGGTTCACAATGGCCTCCTGCAGGTATACCTACTATAAACCCTTTTGAACTACCTCTTCTAAACACAGTACTACTACTTTCTTCTGGTGCAACAATTACTTATGCTCATCATTCTCTAATACAAGGAAATCGACGAGGAGCTATCTCTGGTACTATTCTAACTATACTATTTGCTATACTATTTACAATATGTCAAGGTATTGAATATTACAATGCAGGATTTACTATAGCAGATGGTGTTTATGGTTCAACATTTTTCTTCTCTACAGGTACACATGGAGTTCATGTTCTAGTAGGAACAATCTTTATAACAGTAGGTTTCTTCCGAATGCTAAGCTATCACCTGACAGCTAACCATCATCTAGGATACGAAAGAGCAATACTGTACTGGCATTTTGTCGACGTGGTGTGGCTCTTCCTTTTCATAACTGTTTACTGGTGGGGTTCCTAAATTATAACCGTACCAAAACCCCCCCCCGGAATATGCTAATAATAACTAATCTAATTAATACTATGAAAAAAGACAAAAATCTACTTGTTCCTATTGTAGATCTGTCTTCACATAGAAAAATAGCTAGAAGAGCTCTACTAGAAAGAATTGAAACCCTGCCCCATGGCCCTCTTCTTACTTTTATACAAAATAACGTAAAATATAATGTACAAGTAATAAGAAAAGAATCTAATGGAAAAATTGATACGAAAACAATACCCATAACAGCCCCTCTTCATCATGTTACTAAAGATTCTTCTGTATATATCTTTAAAACTGCTCTTGGTATATACATTGGTTCAGCTTCTAATACACTTAATCGTATGGGTCAACACGAAGATAGTCTATCTAATATACGAAGAACTGACAATGTTCACAAACAGCTTCTAAAAGATTCCAATATCGGATCTATAGAATGGGGTATTATATATACAACTCCTAATTATTATGAAATGAGGATTAAAGAACTTCCTCTTTCTTACAAACTTAGTCTTGGGGAAACCATGATACTACGAAGACTTAATGAATTTGTCATCCGAATTCTAGAACAATCTCTTATAGATCGTTATCAACCTGATTTTAATAGCAATAAACATCCTGTTCTTTTTACATATAATAATTGAATACCTGATACACTTAATACATATAATTATAGGAAGGATAATAGCCGTAGAGTTTCCATACGTATCAGAAATACCGGTGAAGAACTTCGAGAAGCTACATCCATAGCTGAAAGAAGAAAAATACTTGGTATTAGTCGTAATATGGCAAATCGTTATCTACAAGATTCTAAAGGATTTCGTAGTATAATACACTCTGAAAAAATTACTATTGGTCTAATTAATACACCTCTCTTTGATAAACAAATTATACATCGAAGTAAACCTAATTATAAAGTACTTAGACTTCCGGGAGGCCCACTAGAATCACTTTCTCCTTATGTAGTATGGGCTTTTCAAGAAGATAAGATCAACTTTATAGGTCCATTTATAAATTTTATAGTAGGTAATAATTACTATCGTAAACCTAGTACTATATCTGTAAGAATAAAACGAAGAAATAATCTTGAAAATCTGGTAGATTATGAGATAGGGTCTTTTTATGTAGCTTCCAACCCAAACTTTCCTCCTTATTCATCAAATCCTAAAAGCAAAAATAGTCCTATTTATAATAAAAAGCTACCTACTTCTCCGTTCGTATTCATGTTATAATTGGGACTATTTTCATAGCTGTAGGATTCTTCCGACTTCTAAGCTACCACCTGACAGCTAATCATCACCTAGGATATGAAAGATCAATCCTATACTGGCATTTTGTCGACGTGGTATGGCTATTCCTATTCTGTATATTGGTGGGGATCTTTATATCCCACTTACCCCCCCCCCCCCGCACTATCAAAAGTATAAAAATGAACAATTAATATTTTTAGGTATTTATTGCAGTATATAAACGAAGTACTATTCTCCGTAACATTATGAAGTCTCCATTTATACCTTTCTTACTAAAGAAATTATGAGTGATGCACCGCAAATGCTAGCAACAGATGAAGTGATTGGTCTTTCTAGTACTATTCAGGAAGAAGCCTTAATTTGTGACCTGCCATGGACAAAATCACAAGGCTATGAGGAATTTAAAGTTATTCTTATCGCCTCTGGCGTTAAGGACTCATCGTAAATCTACTAAAAAGCAGTAGGTTGTTATCTACTATCTAATGGTGTTGGAAATACTTATGTCGGAAAAAGTATATACATTCCCTCTCGAATTCGTGATCATATTCTAGGTATTCATAAATCTACCAGACGCCCTAGTCTTTACGGCTCCGCCGAGGCTCCGCCGAGGCTCCGCCGAGGCTCCGCCGAGGCTCCGCCGAGGCTCCGCCGAGGCTCCGCCCATTATATATAATAATAAGGAGGGCTAGGGAGGAGGCTGCGCCCCCTCCCTTATATCGTATTGTTGAAAATATGAAATCTAATAAAGCAAAAGTGTAATAATATTATCATATAGGCATATTATAACAACTATAGTAAAACAAGAATGTGCAAGGGGGGGGGGGGGGTTAGAATAAAATAAAATAAATTAAGTTTAATGAAATGCCCAAGGGGCTCGTGTTTTAAATCTCTTAATTTCTCAGCAGGTTACACCTTTGGTTACCTTTTTTTATGTACAGACCGGCATAAATCACCAATAAAAATAAAAGAACCGAACGTAGGCTGGTCAAGAAACTTACGTTATTTTGAGACTACAGGCAGACAAACTGCTTCTTACCTCCCTCGTTCATTTAGGATCCTTTATATTATCAGCAAACAAATAAACAGATGTTACAAAGCGCCGGCTTTTCCAGGCATTTATATGTGCCCCCACCCTTTTTAGCAGGTACTCCGGTTGACCTCTCTTATCTTATCGGCAGGTAAAGAGAGCCGTTTGTTTTTTATTATCTATAATAAAAAAGATGTAAAAAGTAGTTAAAAAAGATAAGAGGGTGTCCTTCAAGGTAAGGGTAGGGGGTGAGATAAGTACCCTTTTTTAAGCAGGTAAAGGGGCAAAGGGGCCAGCTTTATATATAATAAAAAAGTTTAAAATAACGGATCATTGGGGAGCCCTATAAGAACGTCAGTATTCACCAAAAAAATAGGGGGAGGCTTCGCCCCCCCTAAGAAGCGAGATAAAATTAAGTAAACAGGACTGATTTCAAAGGCAATAACTATGCTAGGTATTAGTATAAGGAGTCTAATCGCTACAGGTAGCATTCTAGTCCAACAAAATACCATAAGTTGATCGTAACGCAGTCGAGGAAGAGTAGCTCGTATCCATACAAATACAAACATAAAGAATACTGATTTAATAGCTAGTGATATTCTTTGAATATTTATGCTATACCATCTAACACCAAAAAATGTAGTTCTTTTTTGACTCCAATTTCTATTTGTAGAATAAGATATTATATCCCCAAAGGGCACGGACATATTACTACCCATAACGAAACCAAAATACTCTAGGGGTGTAGAAAGGATTGTAAATATCATAGATATAGGACCTATAGTATTATATCCTCCTAGAAATAGTATAGCAGTAAATGTAGACATAAGAACAATACTACTATATTCTGCTAGAAAAAAAAATACAAATATCATACCAGAATGTTCTGTCATAAAACCAGCAACTAGTTCAGATTCTGCTTCGGGTAGATCAAAAGGTGTTCGATTTGTTTCTGCTAGAGCAGAAACAAAGAAAAGTACAAATATAGGTAGTAGTGGTATTACATACCAAATATTTTGTTGCGCTTCAATTATTTTTGTAATATTAAATGAACCACATAGTAGAATAACAGACAGTACTGCTGCACTATAGATCAGTTCATAGCTAATCATTTGTGCTGTTGAACGTAGAGACCCTAGAAATGCATATTTAGAATTCGCAGACCACCCTGCAAATAGTATACCATAAACACCTATTGATGAGAGAGCGAGAGAGTAAAGAATACCTAGAGAAAAATCTGATAGCGCTAGTCCTGGGCCAAAAGGTATAACTCCCCAACCTAGTAGACTAAATATTAGGGATAGCATAGGTGCAATAAAAAATAGACTTTTTGTAGATTGTGAGGGTATTATTTGTTCTTTTACAACAAGTTTTAGAGCATCGGCGAACGGTTGAAGTACTCCATAATATCCTACAATATTAGGACCTATACGTCGTTGCATAGAACCCATTACCTTTCGCTCAATAATAGTCATGTAGGCCACAGATAGAAGTATAGGTACTAGAATAATTAGTATTTCTAGAAGATTATATAGATATGTCATATATTGAGTTAATGTATATAAATAGCACACTTTTAATCCTATTACTTTACGGCTCCGCCGAGGCTCCGCCGAGGCTCCGCCGAGGCTCCGCCGAGGCTCCGCCGAGGCTCCGCCGATTAATTAAAAAAGCAAAGATTAAAAAGTAAGCGACTCGATGAATCTTAGGTTCAAAAATATTAAATGAAATCGCCGAAGGCAATCAAATAGAGAGTTTATTATCGGCATAGCCGACCGCTTTTATTCTATATTTTTTTATATAATTAAAAAACAGATAGCCGGCCAAAGGGGCAAAGGGGCAAAGGGGCTAAGGGGTAAATTTTTATTATCGATAATAAAAAGATGTCAAATCGCCCGTAGGGCGTCTTTGCTTTTTTTCTTTTTTGGGGCAAAGGGGGCTTCTTCTTTATATAAACTTTACGGCTCCGCCGAGGCTCCAACCTTTGCCCGAGGAATAAGCAAACAGCTCTCTTTACCTGCCGATAGGATATAATGAAAAAAAAAAAAGGGAAAAAAGGTAAGAAGGGAGGCGTTAAAAAGCAGGTCGGATAGGGGAGGGGAGGTGAGGGGTGTACCCTTGACCTTGCCCGTATTAGGCTCCCTTTTTTTATAACTTTTATATTTTATTATGATGGCTAACTTACACTTACGACACCATGCTTAGTCAAACAGATTTGGTTAGATATCTTCGTATAGTCTGCTGGTAAGAACGTTAGTAATCGTTAAATAAGGTCGACAAGGGCTACGCCCCTCAACACTTTACATTCTTTATCCTTTGCTTTTTTTAGGTTGTTAATAGACTAGGTATCCTCCTAGGTATACTCCTAGGGGGGGGGGGGGCATAGTCCATACCCTACCCATAGAGAGGCACGAATATTCTTATAGCCTGGTCAAAAGGAGGGCGTCACCTTATACATATGCCTTTTTAATTAATAAAACAAATAAAAAAGTAGTACCTAGATGGGGTATAACCCTGCCCCTGCCCTACCTTATCTATAATACGATAAAAATTATTAAATTAATAGCTTTTGGCTTCTCTAATTATCTTTTTTTAATAAAAAAAGATAAGGGAGATGAGATCTCTATACTTTTAATATCAATATATTACTTTCCCGCCAATATATATAAATATATTTTTTTTTATGCCGATAAGTACACAATAAAGATTGACCATTTTTGTCTTCCCATAAGATAAAAAGGATGGAAAAGAACGTAAGTTTACCGATCATGTTCTTATATAAAATAAATTAAATTTTAATAGTGTAGGCGTTTTCCTAGGTACTTTTTTAACTTTATTATTATATTTTTTTATTATATTTATATAATAAAAAAAAAAGATAGAATAGGCGTAGCCGTAAAGCAAAGAGATATATAACGTGTGTCAAGTTCTTCATAATAAAAAAAAGGGTAAATAAATAAAAGTAGTCGGCTCCCATATATTTATATAAATTTGTCTGCCGATAAAATTTGTGAGGTATATTAAATTAGATAAATATCTACAGTATATCCTTTTAATGTCCACTCTATATTCCTAGTTAGTATAAGTATTCTTATACTCTCATTACTTTTAATGGCTAGATGCTATATAGATTATAATAATAAATTTTTTATCGCCCTACCCCCCCTGGGGGATGTAAAGAGGGGCGTCCATTAATTTTTTTTTATTATATAAAAAATATGTAAGACTTTATTGGATACTTTACCTTAGCTAAACACACTTTTAATGCTCTACTTTTTTCTTTGCTTTTTTATTATATATAATAAAAAAGTAGAAATAAAAAAGCAAACAATAAGAAGCTTCTTTCTTTGCTTTGATTATTTAAAAATAAAACGAGTGTAAACGAGCAAAGCTCAAGTATTCTTAGAAAGATTCTATAAAAAAAGGTTAAATAACATAAATTTACCGACCTACAATTTTTTAAAGTGTTTGTTCCTTTGTTGGAACATAATAAAGATATAGCTTAATCTTTGCAGGGTAGAGAAAAGGTATCCCTATATGGAGCCTACTAAAAGATAGTCAGTCTTTGGCAGTCTGCCCCTTATATATATAAAAGAGAACACTAAACTATGAAACATTAGAAGAATTATTACTATTATATCCGGGTAATACGACCACACCCTAATTTACTACTTTTTAGAACGTATGTTATAGGTTACTTTTTTTATACAATATATTTTTTTATTAGATCTAATAAAAAAACAAATCGCAATCTTTACGGCTCCGCCGAGGCTCCGCCGAGGCTCCGCCGAGGCTCCGCCGATTCTATCTTTGTTTTTTATTATATAAATATAATAAAAAAAATAAAAAAGATGAGGACAGGGCGTTCTAAAAGATGTAAAGAACGTAAGATTTGAGCAGAACGTTACGCGTAATGTCCGATCTTTGCCCGATAAAAATGGAGGGCTCTGCCTATGAAGTGAACCTACTGATAATACTGTTATATTTTGTTGTAAGATATACTGGAGTAATAATACATACTATTAAACTAAAAGAATTAAGAGGGAATCGAACCCTAAATAAAGAATTTGCAATTCTTTTACAGTACCATCTGTGTCTTAATTCTTTTATTATATAGAAATTTTATCCACTTTACGGCTTCGCCGAGGCAGCGCCGAGGCACCGCCGAGGTTCCGCCGATTCTATATAATAAAAAAGGAAAGACAGATAGAGGTGAAACTTCCCTTTTATACCTTTTACTATCCCTTCCTACTATTTACCTTTTTTATAAAGCTCCCATCCTCCTAACGCCCTAATCCCCCAGGGGGGGTAGGGCTATTAGGTTTTTATCTTTGTTTTTTTTATTATATAAATATAATAAAAAAATTATCTGAAAAAGGAAATACAGCAGGGGGTCTTTTTTTTATGTAATATCTTTAATATAAAAGGGGGTTTCGCCTCCCCTAGAGACGTTACGACTTATAAAATGGGGGACGTGTATCCGTTCCCTATTCTATCTTATTAAAGTATTTTTATCTCCCTTCGAGGTCTTATCGGAAGGCAAATTATATATTTCATTTTTGGCATTAAGACTTAATTATATTAATACTATGTATTATATTAAGTTGAGTTAATACTTTTTAATCATTATATCATAAAAAATTAGAAGCAATTAAACCCCCCTTTAGTCATCAGATATTCATTTTTTAATTTTAAGGGGTTACTTACTTTTTTTATTTATCCTTTGCACGTTATCTAGACCTTTTCTAACTTTTTTTATTTATCCTTTGCACGTTACCTAGGCCTTTTTTAATTTTTTTATATAAAGTTAAGACGACACTGCCCTTTAGCCTCCTAAATAAAAAAGATGGAAGGGCGTAGCCCCCCTCCCTTTTAATGTACTCTTTTTTATTAACAGACGGGGGGGGGGGCGACTCCCCTACCCGTATCAGGATCCCCTCTTTTCTTTTTTTTTATATAAAAAAAGTTAAAGGCTGCTCCGCTTTTCTATTACAAGTTTTTATTGAGATAAAAAGCCAAATCGCCCTACCCCCCCTGGGGGATTAGGGCGTTAACATGCGGTAGGGACATATATATATTTTTTATTACTTTTTTATTATAATAAAAAACAAATAGCCTGTACCGTTCTTTACGGCTCCGCCCTTTGCCCGGTTATATAAAAAAGATGAAGACTGGGCCTTTGCTCGTCTTTGCTTTTTTATTATATATAATAAAAAAGTTCAAAAAAGGAAAGATAAGGATGATATATTATATATATAAAGCAGATCGCTGGGGGCGTTAAAAAATCATTCTATATAATAAAAAGAACTTAGTTTTTAAACTTTTTAATTATATAGAAGCACTTAAAAAAGCAAACGGCTCTCTTTACCTGCCGATAAGACAGGTCAAAGACTATATAAATATCTATAAAAAACGTGACGTAGGGGGAGGGTATTCTTAGTGTCTAGTAAAAATATAGATTAAGTTTTTATCGAGTGAAAAGTGGAGAGTAGAAAAAGGGAGGCTTTTTAAGGCAGCTCTTTTCTTCTGATGACCTTTCGGTTCTAATATTTGCTTTTTTAAGTGCTTCTATATAATAAAAAGTCATCTATATTCAAGTTTTTATTTGATATACTAAGAGTAATAGGTCCTATCATAGCTAGTAGCAGTATTACACTTGTTAGTATAAGCCAAAATCTATTATTAGTATATAGTAGATAACCTATAGATTCTATTTGTATAAAATTAGAAAACTGAGGATATTGATAAAATCTCATATGTATATCATTAGTAAGTCTTATTGAATTATTATTAGCATAATTAATAACATTACTTACGCCCCCCAGGGGATGAGAATTTAGTACATCTGAATTTTCATAATAAAAATTAATAGTGTTTATATGGCCTCCGGCTACTTTATTAGATAGAATATTCGGAATTATAGATATAAATTTGTAATTTAGCCAATTTAGCATACCTAGCTCTGGAGCTATTTCTTCTATTTGTATAGGTGTTTTAGATTGTCCATGATAAACATTAGGTAGTGATGCTATACTATTACTATCTCTAGTAATATATGATCTATTATTAGTATCAAAAGCACTATAGGTAGAAATATAAGATTGTCTATTTTCAGGTCTCCATACGAGATTAGAAATGGGAAGTAGTGATATTAGCTCAAATATGAAGAGAGATCTTATTATAGTACCTAGAGGTATGTTTTGAGTATATTCTTTTCCTATAGAACTCAGTTCTGCTATTTGAAGATTAAGCATCATTACTACAAATAGAAATAGGATTGCAATAGCTCCTACATATACTATTAGATAGGATATACCTATAAATCCTACACCTAGTAGAATTAGATAACCTGCAATATTTACAAATACAGAGATTAGAAAAAGTACAGAAATTACAGGGTTTTTAGAAGTTATTACCAGAATACCCGAGAATATAGCACTTATTGCAAGAAAGTCTAGTAGAAAATTGTTCATTATTATTATAATATTATATTGAAAAGATATATTCAATTATGCCACTGTAGGCGGTTATAAACAAAGATTAGAATAATAAATAACTAATATCATCTTTTAATGCTCTACGTCACGTTTTTTATTATCTAGAATAAAAAAGCAAATAAAAGGAGTATGCCCAAAGGACTCTACAATTTAAATACGATAAGACAGGCATACTTTTTAATCCTTATATGATCTTTGCTTTTTTTATTAATAAAAAAAGTTAAAAAGTGGTTGGCATACTTTATAATTTTGTTATATACTCCTTCTCACGTTCTTACCTATATCTTTTTTTCTAAAATTTGCGCTACGTCACATTTTTTTCCTTTCTTTTTTCATTATATTTATATAATGATATCGCCCGGCAAAGGGGCAAAGGCGCAAATGGGCAAAGAAAGGCGTTTAAAATTAAGCACTTAAAAAAGCACATAGTGAGCCAGACTAGGCCTACGTCCTTACAGAATCTGACGCTAAAAAATAACGTAAGTTTAAAGGGCATAGGTATTCTATTAAATATAAGAAGAGTTTTAGTTTTAAATGGGACGTAAAGTATGACCAACTTTTTATGTTTAAGTTCATTTAATCCCCCTTGGGGCGTTAAGATAAGGGTATAGTCCTAGTGTAAAGGTGAGCACAGACAGATTCCAACCATTACAAAAAATAACTTGGCGCCCTCCCTTCTTTCATTTTTAAACTTTTTTATTATATATAATAAAAAAATTATATAAAAATTTCCTGGGGCTATAGAAGTGAACCTGCCGATAACCTTACTTATAAGATATTAATATTTAAATAAGTGGCCCTCCGGGTGTATAAGTTACGCCGATACTATACCAAGAGTGTAGTTTTAAATACAGTAGGCTCTGCCTATAAACTTAAAATAGTATTCAGTATAGCCTATACAATATAAGGTCTTAATATATATTATATTTGATTCTATTATTATTACTTTACTTATATTTTTTTTTATTATAATAAAAAGGTTAATAATTTAGCACCAATTTTATCTTTTTCATTCTTTTTTTTTATACATAAAAAAAGATAAGGACACCTTTGCACTTTTTAATTATATATAATAAAATAAGGTAAGATATATAATAAAAAAAGAACGTGCAAAGCGATTAACTTTACTCACTATCTATATATCTATGAAATTAATATTAAATTCATGACAATAAACTATTGTTTGTCATTTATTTTCTTTGCTTTACGGCTACGCCGATTATAGATAATAAAAAATTAAAAAATTCTGTAAGGTGAGGGTCATAATAGACTGCAATTATTATTATTAAAGTGGTCCGCAAAGGCTACGCCCTTCTATACGTTGTTATCGGCGCTAAAATTCTTATCTTACTTGTTCGCTTTGGATTTCTATATTCTGGGTAACCTTATACAAAGCGCCGGGCAAATTACGTTCTTATTATATATAATAAAAATCAAAGAAGCGTGGCTCGGCGGAGCCGTTAAGATATAAATAAAAATAGAAATATAAATTGCCGGGCAAAGGGGCAAAGGGGTAAAGGGACTAAGGGGCAAAGGGGCAAAGGGGCAAAGGGGCAAAGGGGCAAAGGGAGGTGTTGAAACATAAATAGAAATAGGAATAGAAATAGAAATCAAATATCTATATATGTCCCGGTAATTACAAATCCTAGGAGACGTGTGAAGAGCCCTGCAAAGGGAACCGTCGAGTTTATTTTTTTTATTATATATATAATATCCTAATAGCCAGGCAAAGGGTGGGTCGGTAACGTCTTTGCTTTTTTATTATATAGAATCGGCGGAGCCTCGGCGGAGCCTCGGCGGAGCCTCGGCGGAGCCTCGGCGGAGCCGTAAAGTGCAAGGACTTCTCTTAGGTATAATACTAGATAATAAAGCAGTTATTATACGTCTATTCTGCAATTTTACTTTATAATTATAAGTATCAATAATGATATGGAGTATATTATTTAGTAATTAAAGAAACTATTAGGGATGCCTAGTATATATGTAATAAAAGGAAGTAAAAAACTAAAAGTGTATTAAATAATCAGAATAATATTCAATCCTAAGGAAAACCTAAATTTATTAGAACATTGAGAAGTAAAACATTACAGTATCAATAGGAAAGGAAATCAACCGAGACTTTGGAAGTAATGGTGAATGAAACCAAAATAGCTATTAATTAATTCTATAGTCTTCTTTTTTATAATATCTCACGGCTCCGCCGATAATAAAAAAGATTAGGTATACAAGTTATTAATTATGTACTCATATTTTTTTATGCCCTTTGGGCCTTTGTTTTTTTCTGCTTTTTTATTATAAATAATCGGCGAAGCCGTAAAGTGGAGAAAAAACAAAGGGAGCGCCGGATCTTACCTTGACTTTTTCTATTTTTGCTTTTTTTTTATTTTTTTTTTTATTATATATATATAATAAAAAAAAAACAAAGGATAATAAGCCCAAAAAAAGAAAAAAAAAGAAGAAGGGGCAAGGGGAGGCGTTTAAAAAAGTTATAAAGACAATATATGTAGTAATAATTTTTTAAAATACGTAATATGTGAGATTATAGATTATTATTTATAATATAATATTTTGAAATAAATAAAATACTATCTTAATATTATTATTTAAAGGGGGCATCGTCCCCTCTTTGCTTTTTTATTTATAAAAAAGTTTAAAAAAAGAAATATTTAGTATTCCATAGAAGGTTATAGCCCAGTATTATTATAATATTAGTTAATTTAGATGGGCTTTGTTCATACCTTTTTTTTCTTATATAATGAAAAAAAAAAAATAAAAAAAGTATGCCGAGCCTATATAATTTAAACTTAACTCCTTTTTAAACTTTTTTTTATACTAAAAAAATAAAAGGAGTTAAGATTAAGATAAATAATAAGTACTAAGAGGACGTCAGCCTTTTAGGAAAATAGGGGTACCATCCTCTAAAGCTAAGTATAACATATATAACAATAAAGAAGAGTAACGTGAGTGAAAGGTGAAAAGTAAGTAGATGACTAGTTAAATAGATTCTGAACTAGTAGTTTTATAAGCAGTTAAAGTTCTATAAGTTAGAATAATAACGTACCTTTTGCATAATGGGTCAGCGAGTTAATTTTTATAGCATGACAAATAGTCTAAGTGAAAGCAATTGCATAAATATACTTAACGTATGAAAGTGGTAGAGTCTAATCTTTATCAGGGGTTCCTCTTTGCTTTTTTATTCTTTGTTTTTTATTATAATAAAAAAAATAAATATAATGAAGAAAAAAAAAGGATAAAAAAGCAAAGACGCATAAAAAAAGTGACGGGGGGGCGAAGCCTCCCCCGTCACTTTTTTTAACCGGTGATCTCTTTTACCCTTTTTAAATATGCAAATTAGTTATAAAAATTAGACCCGAAGCCAAGTGATCTTACTATGATCAGGTATTAAATATATAATGACCGAACAAGTGAATGTTGCAAAATTCTTTGATGAATTGTAGTAAGGGGTGAAATGCTAATCTAACTTGGTTGATAGCTGGTATTCTGCGAAACCTATTTAGGTAGGATGTTTATAATAAAAAAGTGACATAAAAATCATTTTTATAGATTATTTTTTGTACAGCACTGATCATCATATGTTATCTTTATATGTTACTATACAAGGAAACTTTTATTCTAACATGGTCGGTAAACTTTTTAAAGTATCCGATAAAATTTATATACTAAATTGGGGGATTCTAAATTCTACCATTGATGGTTAACCTCGGAATAAAAATAATTGATTATAAACGTACAGTCTATTCTTGATAAGGTGGATAGACAAAAGGGAAACAGCCCAGAACAAAAGTTAAGGTCCCTAAATATTATTTAGTGAAAATAAGAATGTTTTTTTCCTAACACAACCATTAAGTAGGCTTGGAGGTACGCAAAAGCGTCAGTGCCTCAGTAGTAAGTGATTACTATTTAAGTACCTACTCAAAACGGTGAAACCTAAGGTGTAAACTATGGCAATACCGTGGGTAAGTCGTATCATTGCAGAGATTCTTACATTACTGTTTTTAAATGGATTTAAACGACTCTCGCGAGTGCGTGCCATATAAATAGGTAATGCTTCTATTTCTTCGTTTTTTACATTATAAATTTTTTATATCTAATATAAAAGAAAATAATTTTTGTAAAGACGGCAAAAGGAAACCCTTGATATTGACCCCGTAACGACTGATTCGAAAGAAGAGACGTAGAATAATATATTCTATGTAACACGTAGGCACTCTATGAATCTCAATCTACTAAGGAATAAAGAAAAATGAAAAATATATGAACACTATAAAAATGAATACAAATACAAATATGAAAATAAGCCCTTGGTGGCTAACAGGCTTTACTCAAGCCGATGGGAGTTTTATGATAATTATTAAAAAACAACCAAAAGGAAAAATACCTTACCGTCTTTATCCTTGTTTTACTCTTACTCAAAATATGATAGATATTACCATGATGAAAGCTATTCATAGCTATCTAGGAGTTGGTCGGCTAGTAATCAATCGAAATAGGGTAGATATAGTAGTAAGTTCTATGGATGATCTTCTACATGTTATTATACCGCATTTTGATAAATATCCACCACGTAGTGGTAAACTAATGTCTTATCTTATTTTTCGAACAGTAGTCCTTGCTATGAAAGATAAAATGCACAGTAGTCCCGAGGGTTTCCTTAAGCTACTTGATCTCTGTTATTTTACACATAGCACTTCTACTCGTACGATAGTGTCAAAACAAATAATAGAAAATAGAGTGGGTATTATAAATAAATCAAAGGATCTAGTACCTATTGATTTTTCAATAGTAACACCGTCCCGAGAACATGTAAATTTTAATAATGATTTTATAGCCGGACTTTTTGATGGTGATGGTAATCTAGGCTTTAGCTTTAGAAAAACAAAAATACAAAGTTTTTTCCAAGTAACTCAAGGTATAGATGACTATTCTCTCCTTCTAGATCTTAAAATATTTTTCCAATGTGGGAATGTAAGTTCTGTTTGGGGCACTAAAAGAGAAGCTAGACGATATCGGGTTTCAGGTATTTCCAATCTAGTAGAAAAAGTTCAACCGGTACTAGAATCAGTAGAACTGAAAAGTATAAAAAGAACTTATCTAGAACCTAGTTTTGAAGCATGAAAAATACAATATCAGGGTATAAAATCAAATAGAGATGAACTAGCTATAATAGATCTAGTTTATGATCTACATCAAGGTGGAAAATCCCGAAAAGTAGATAAAGAAAGATATAAACTTTCTCGTAAACTATATATGTAAAACCACAATCTCTATATTTCTACCCCCCCCTATGGTAAGATAATCATATTTATATTTATACTCATATTTAACCTGTGTTCATATTTACTATCTGATGGATAAAGTCCATCATATTCCTAAGGTAGAAATAGAGTTGAAGGTATAGTCTGATCTATTGTGAAAACGATAGAATAATTGAGCCATCTTTTTATGATAGTGTAATAACTCAGTGGTCTAAACGCCTTCCGGGCGATATAATTAATTATATTGGAAAAAAGCGTCTACAATTTATTGGGTCTCAGATAATATACCTACACTTTGTCTATTTTATTGAAAATACTTTAAAGCCGAAGGCAAAGGCCGAAGGCAAAGGCCGAAGGCCTCCTTTTTTATTATGTCTAATAAAAAAGCAAACCCCCTAGGGAGGGCGAAGCCCCCCCATCACTTTTTAAAAAGAAATTGCCGAAGGCGTTGTGATTCTTTGCTTTTTTATTATATTTTTTTATTATATTTATATAATAAAAAAACAAAGATAGAATCGGCGAAGCCTCGGCGAAGCCGTAAAGTTAACATTTAACACGTGGTATAATAAAAAAATATGAAAAGATTTAAATAAAATAAGGGTAGCAGAACATTTAGTATAATAATGAAAATTTGTATTTATTGATAAATTGGAAGATACTAAAGAGAAAATGCTGACATGAGTAACGTAGAAAGGGATTAAAATATTCCTCACCGAAAACGAGAGGGTTTCATAGATAAGTTTATCTGCTATGAGTTAATCGGTTTCTAAGGCATATATATGATCATATATATCTGATGACATTAAACTTTTTTTTTTTTATTACCTAGGAGGACGCCTATGTCCTTTTTTTCTATTTCTTACCTTTTTTATTATATAACGGGCAAAGGCCCCGCCCCCTTCTTTTTTAATATATAAACTTTTTTAAGTATTTATCGATAATAAAAAAGCAAAGAAAAGAACGGTACGGAGGTGTTAAAAATGGATTACTGGAATAGAATGCCCTAATCTTTACGGCTTCGCCGAGGCTTCGCCGAGGCTTCGCCGATTATTATAAAAAGAAGGGATAGGGGGGGGTCTACGACCTCCCCTTCTAGAAGGTTATAAAATAATTAAAAACTACCGGGCTTTGTCCCGTATCAAGAAATTAATGATAAAAATAATATGTAAATAACATAGTTAGGCGAGGTGTATTCTTTTAACTTTATTTAAAACTTTTTGATCTTTTAGCTTTTTTATTATCGATAATAAAAAAGTTAAAAGTTCAAAAAGTTATAAAGCAAAGAGGATGCGCCCTTCAAAATAAAAGAATAAATTAAATTATTATCGACTCTATGCTTTTTATTTATATAACATTTTATAGACCGTACCCTAATCCGACACAGGTTCGTAGGTAGAGAATACTAAGGTGTAGAGATAATACTTGTGAAGGAACTCGGCAAAATGTATCCGTACGTTCGACAATAAGGATAACCATTTTATGTATATCTTTGTATACATACAATGTGTGACACAAAATCGAGAGCTGCGACTGTTTACCAAAAACACAGCAACTTGCTAAGACATTTAGTATTTGTATAAGTTGTGAACTCTGCCCGATGCCACATAGTATAAAAAAGATGATTTTATGTCATTGATCGACACTGTGGTGAATGGCGGTCTTAACTATAAGGATCTGAAAGTAGCAAAATTCCTTGGCCATTAAATGTGGTCCTGCATGAATGAGGTAACGTGGCTCTGCTGTCTCCACAAGTATCTCAGTGAAATTGAATTAGCCGTGCAGATGCGGTTTGTCTTCAGGTAGACGGGAAGACCCTATGCAACTTTACTGTAGTTTGATATTGTGTTTTTGTTCTTTAAGTGTAGAATACAAGGGAGTAAATATTTTACGTCAGTGAAATACCTTGATTAATAGAATAAGAAAACTTACCAAAATAAATTACGAGGGCTACGCTCTTGAAAAACCACATTTTGGGAAAATGTCAAATTGTCAGTTTGACTGGGACGGTAGCCTCTAATAAAGTATCAGAGGCCTTCAAAGGTATGTATATATTGGTCAGAAACCAATAAATTATGAATAATTTAATAAAATATACGCTAGGGATGGACTAAACCTAGTCCCTAGCTATCTTTGCTTTTTTATTATATATAATAAAAAAGTTACAATAAAACATTGTAATTTAAAAAATCGGGTGAATTGCAAGAACCTCTTAAAAATTACGATCCTTTTAAGACAATTTGCAGCGAAGTTACAGTATACGGGTACTACCGTTTATACTATAAAACGTTCAACGACTAGAGAATATTATTTCTCCACGAGCGCCCGACATTTCACTTTTAATTAGATTAGATTAGATTAGATTAGATTAAATTAAATTAAATTAGATAAAAGAAGCCCCAATTTAAACTTAAACTAAACTTAAAAAAGCATTGGCTACGGCCCTAACACAATAATATAAAAACAAAGCGCCGTAGGCGTCTTTGCTTTTTTATTATATATAATAAAAAAATTTAAAAATGGAACTAGAGCTAAGAGGTAAAAAACTTAGTCCTAATTCAAAAATAATTAAAGAATATAAATCTACTCTCCCAGAACTCACAGAATTTCAGAAGGAAGTTAGAATAGGGCATCTCCTAGGTGATGCCCGTATTGAGTCAAGAAAAAGCGGTAAAGGTCATCTCCTAAAATTTGAATGAGGTCATTCAAATAAAAGTTATGCATTCAGAACATATAATATTTTTATCGACTATTGTCTAACCGAACCACGTCAACAAAATCGGATTAATAAAGCCGGAAACACTAATATAACTTGGTGTTTTCAAACTCTTATTCACTCTAACTTTAATTTTAACGCCTCGGCGATTTGGTGATCTATTTCTAGATGAAAAGGGTAAAAAACGAGTGCCTATAGAGCTATTTGATAGCGGTAATATTTCTCCAATTATACTGGCATACTGGTTTATGGACGATGGTGGTATGAATGGAAGTCATTCACTTCCTCCCCGAGGGGAGGTTAGGTATACAATTCAATACTCAAAGCTTTACTATTCTTATCGGCAAAGCCGTTTGCTTTTTTTATTATATATAATAAAAAAAGTGAAGAAGTGGATAAAATGACTAATGGCCTTAATCAAACATATAATTTTAATGCTTGGCGTGGTTCCAATAAAGGAAAACCTGTTATTAACCTTCCTGCGGCAAAGGGAGTGTTTATGATAAATTTATAACTATTACATCTCCCAAAGGGAGACAAGGAAAGGATTATATTCATCCTAGTATGAAACATAAATTTCGTATGCGTCTTTGCTTTTTTATTATATATAATAAAAAAGTTAAAAATTATAGATGATAAGCTGAATATTTACCCCCCCCTTGGAATTCTTTGATTAATTTATATTAAATGCCTACGGCATTTTGTTTTTTATATAATATTTGTTAGTTACTACCTTTGCTTTTTAATAATATCTAATTAAAAGCTGAAATGATGACATAGTCTAAACTACATAGCGATATGTAGAAAGTAATTTAATAGTTACTCTTGGCATAGCCAAATAATATAATTTGAACAGGTTTATCGTTTGCGAGAGTTCATATTGTCCAAACGGTTTGACACCTCGATAAAAAAAAGAGTCAATGTCGAGGCTAAATTGGGTTAATTGCAGGAAAAACTTACTAATTAACTCATTAGTAAGTCAATCTGCAGCGAAGACTATTACGATACTAATTTTATGTAATAGGAACGTTCAACGACTAGAAGGTGAGTTGTATCAACAATAATCCTTACCTCTTATTTCCGTTATGCTATTTGCTTTTTTATTACATATAATAAAAAAGTAGGAAATAAGTAGAACGCCCAACAATAATACATTAAACCCGGCTTAACTAGTTTTGTAAGCGTGCTTTAACTGACCCAGATCTCTTCTTTGCTTTTTTTATTTTTTTTTATTATATATATATAATAAAAATAAAAAAATAAAAAAAGTTTATTATAGTAAATATTTAACCCCCTAAATAGTATCTTTATATATAAAGACATAAAGAAGAACGGCGAGAGATAAAATAACCGGAATTTAACAGATAAAAAACATGAAAACATTTATAAATAAAAAAGGGAAAGGTATGGGGCCTAGCCTCCTTCCTTTTAACAATATTCTAGTACAAGTTCGTAGTATAAACAATACACGTGACGGTTACCATCTTAATTCAAAATATTGGCAAGATTGGAAAAAAAGACAGCCCATAATGTCTCAGGAACTATATCAAATAGCATTTGGAATGATTCTGTCCGATGCAGGTATGTCTCGGAAGAGTAATGAAGCTATGATAAAGTTTGAACAAAGGGCTAATCAAAAGGATTTTCTTTTTCATCTTTTTTCCACTTTCAAACCGTATTGTTAGTCTTTTTTTTTATAAAAAAAAGATATGATGGAACCGGGTATTCGTTATTATTTTTTTATTATATTTATATAATAAAAAAACAAAGATAACAGTGGTCCTCTTGAAGGACAAATAAAAAGTTACTGGTTTAAAACATTTAGTCATCAGACTTTCTCGGAACTTTGATGGGCAGAGCCCACTTATTTTATTCCAATTCCAATACTAAAGAAATACGATCAGGAATTGTATCCAACAACATTTCTGATATTAGTCTTGCTTATTGGATAATGGGAGATGGTAGTCTACATCGTGAAGGTCGGGTGCTAAGTCTACATACTCAGAGTTTTGGTTATGAAGGATCAAAAATAATAAGTGAAGAACTTAATGAGAAGTTCGGATTTCATAGTCGAGTCATTTCTTCTTTTTTATTTATTATATATAATAAATAAAAAAGATATAAGGAGAAATATTGGATAGTACAATTTCCAGCTCAAGATGCAAATACTCTACATAATATGATTAAACCGTATCTTATTAATTCTATGACTTATAAACTGCCACGATTTATATTAAAATATTGTTAACCCCCACCCATAGCCTGTAGGGAAGTGTGGAAAATGTTTTGTATTATTGAAGATATAGTCTAATCTACAAGGGAACTTGTAGCTCTAAGTGTAAGCAACTTAGAACGTCCATAATAATTTAATTTATGGATGGAAAATGGTCGACTCATCTCATCCTCCAGGTGTAGTAGCTTGGAAGGGTTCAGCTGTTCGCTGATTAAAGAGGTACGCGAGTTGGGTTTATTATTACTTATGACAATAATAACATTATAAATTTTACCAGATTAAAAAATAAGACTAAATACAGACAAAAAATGAAAATGAACAATAAACTACACTATATTATCACGGGGCAAATCCTTGGTGATGCTCACCTTGAGAAAATAAAAGTAAATTGTCGAATGTCTTTTTCCTTTGGTTCTTCTTATCTAGAATATGCCAATTGAATTAGATCTCTTTTCTCAGACTACTCTTGCTCTTTTTTTATATTATAAAAAAAGATAAGGAGTTTATACTGTAACAGTTAATAGAAAAGAAAAATCATATGTAAATTATCGTCTAAAAACGAAAACACTGCCTATTTTTAATGATTATCATAATACATTTTATCGCAACGATGAAAACAAATATATTAAGATAATTCCATCTCCCTCTGGGAGACAAGAATATTAAAATAAATCCCGTAGTACTGGCCCATTTCAAAAGTAGAAAGTAGTCCTTTTTTTAATATATTAAAAAAAGGATATGGGTGACGGTAATTATTATAAAGATGGTCGTATTCGTATTTACACTAATTATTATTCATATGATGAATGTATTATTCTACGAAATAGAATTCGTGAAGGTTGTGGGATTCAATGTGAAGTCCTATTTGACCGTATCGGTTCTTATCAGAAAAAACAATACATTCTGACTATTGCCAAAAGTGAACTAAAAAAAGTACAGACAATTCTTATGCCTCATATGCACAACAGTATGCTATATCGCATAGGGCTTTTATTCTATTTAAATAAGACCCCCCCCCACATTATATGTATTTTGTTTTCATTAATTTTTAATCTTGCCAAAGTTTATAAAAAAAAAGTATTGAGCCCAAATAAAACTGGATGAATTGCAGGGAAAACTAATTGTTAGTTTATCTGCAGCGAAGTTATTCTCAATGCCCTTCTAATCTTAATTCTAATTAGATTAAGCATAGATTGTAGAGAATAAAACGTTCAACGACTACTTGGTGAGCTGCATTAGCAATAATCCGATATAAAGTGTCCAGCAATAAATTACATTGTAATAGTGTAATTTATTGAAGAAATAGTCTAATCAATGATGTAAATCATTGGAATTCAAAGCCTTTTAATATAATAAGGTCTAGGGGAGACATATGATCTTCCCTTACAAAATTTGAATTCATAATAATATTTGTCAATACGACGTGAGTCAGTATGGTCCCTATCTTCTGAAGATATGAAAAATTGAAAGAGAACCTTTAATTAGTACGAAAGGACCATTAAAGATGATTCAATAGTGTACCTATTGTATAATATTTATATACCCTATATATGTACTTTTTGGTTTTAACTTTTTTAAACACCCCCTTTTGCTTTAGCCCCCCGGATCTTTTTTTTTTTTCTATAGAAAAAAAGATGAGAAGAAGGAAGATCTCTTTTATTTTTATAATATAAAAATTTGAAAAAATAAAGGATAATAAGAACGGTAATGTTAATCGGCTCTGCCGACAAGAAGAAAGGAATAAGAAAGGATTAAAAAGTAGCGCATTAAAAACATAAGGTATAGATAAAGCATAGTAGGGTAGCTACAATCATGATTGATAAGTGCTGAAAGCATCTTAAGCACGAAGCACCTCTCTATAAATTCTAATAAATAAGAAAATGACGATTTCTTATCTCCCAGGGAGACTTGATTATAATAATAATCAATAATAAACATTTTAATATAATAAGTAATTTATATCTCTGTTTATTAACATTATAGGTTGCTAATGTAAGTATGAATAACATATTAAGTTTAGCAATACTAATTTATTTTATTACTAAATAAAACCATATCTAATTCTAACTTTTTTATAGGTAAATAATGAAGTGTTCCTTTTTGATCTTTTTTTATATCTTTTTTATATCCTTTTAAAAAAAAATCTAATATTTTGCCTTTACTTATGCTTTTTAGAAGGCCCTGTCCCCATCTTTTTTAATATTAGAAAAAAGAACGGTACGGGCCTTTGCCCTATTTTTTTTTTCTATTATATAATTCTTTTTTATTAATCTTAATTTGTTTTTTTATTATATAAATATAATAAAAAAATGAAAAAACAAAGGGAGCGCCGGTTTAAAAAGGGGGGCTTCCCCCCGCCTTTTTGGTGCTATGTCTTTGCTTTTTTTTTCAAAAGTTTAAAAAAGTTTAAAATTAATAAAAAAAAGCACTGAATCTGGACAGACATTAATAAAAAGACAAAGAAGGGCCCAGGTATTTTTTTTATAGGTCCAATATAAAAAAATATGCCAATCTTACTGGTTTTCATTATATAGGGATATCGTTAACAACTGTAAGATTAGGGTAAGATATAGCACTTAAAAAAAGGGTATAAAGGTTAAAACCCTGAGCCTAAATGACTCATCCTTTACCCTTTTCTCTTTCATCTTAATATATTGTTAGTTATATTGTATTACGTTGTTCGTTTACCATTTTTTTATAAAAAAAGAAATATAAGATTGAGTGTTGTTTTTATCTTACCTTTACGGCTCCGCCGATTAGATAAAAAAAGTGAATAATATAAGAGTTTAAAGACATAACTGTCTACCGTTTTTCTTGGTCCTTACTTTTTTATTTTTTTCATTCTATTTATATAATTAAAAAAGCAACAAATTTTTATTATTGATAATAAAAAGATGTTAAATCGCCCCTAGGGCGTTAATAAGGGAGGCGTTAAGATAAAAAAGAAGTGTATATTTTTTTCTAACCGGCGTTACCGTTAAATTACCTACACCCTTTTATCTCTTTTTATCAATGTCAATGCTTTTTTTATTAATAAAAAAAAAGCATAAGCAAATAACCCCCAAATATATTTATTTGCTTTTTTTTTAATAAAAAAAGCATAAGCTAAGGCAAAATCTAATATTATATTTTTTTATTATATTTATATAATAAAAAAATAAAAAAGAAGGGTATGTTTTTGTATATAATAAAAAAACAGGGCGAAGCCCCCCCTTTAAAGTTATATAGTAGTATAGAAAAAAAAAAATAACCTCATATAAAACATAATTATATAATTTTACCAAAAAGGAATAGTTATGTAATTAGATGCTTTATTTTATACGTGTAAAATAACGTTATTAGTCCATATATTAGAAACTAGATTATTCGTTCCCTTTATTTAGTTTCTTAATTATAAAATAATTTGTTCGAAAAAAAGCTAGATTAATACCAACCCTAGTACTAACTTACGGAAGGATATATTTATTTTTAATATAACCCGCATAATTCATAGGTTTTTATATATATGAAGGCTTCTTTTCTTATCGGCCTTCTTTTTTTAAGAGGCCGATAAGATAGAAATAAATTTAATATATGTATAATATATGACAAATAATTACTATTATGATAGGCATAGCCCTTATAATACAGAATTACATAGAGCATTCTTCTTAATAAGAAAATCAAGATATAAGCTTATTAATCAGACTGATGGCCTAACGGATCAGGGCGATCACTTTGGGAGTGATAGACGAAAGTTCGACTCTTTCCAGTCTGACTCTAATTTTCGAAATAGTATATATGTAGTAATATATTTCTATCTTTTATACGTCTATCTAATACCACTTTTTTAATTAGTAATAAAAAGACTACCTATATAAAGAATGCATTATGTGATAAATAGAAATACCTATAGATATTTCTATTTTATTATTATACTTATATTTTACAAGGTTTAGTTAGGTATTTATTATAATGTTAAAGGATCATTATTTTCTTTTTTGAATTTAAAGCTATATAGGAGCTCGCCTACTATCTTTTTATCTTATCGGCCTTCTTACCTTGGCTTTTTATTATATTTTTTTATTATATTTATATAATAAAAAAACAAGGATAGAATCGGCGGAGCCTCGGCGGAGCCTCGGCGGAGCCGTAAAGTTAAAATATTTATATGCAAATAAAAAAAATGGGCTATAACAGTCGGTAATATAATTTAATTAAAAAACAGAGCGCCGGGCAAATTACGTTCTTATTATACATAATAAAAATCAAAGAAGGGAGGCTCGGCGGAGCCGTTAAAATTAAGAAAGAACGGAGAGGATAATGTATTATTATATGTTATATTTGGCATTATAGCATAGTGGTAATGCAGCATACTGTTAATATGTGAAACTAAATTTCAAGGAAGGTTCGATTCCTTCTAATGCCTGTCTTATATATCTATATTACTAGGTCTGGTTACATTGTCTAATTTAATATTATCTCTTGACGCCCTACTGGTGATTGGAGGACACAGCTTAAGTTCTTTTTTCTATAGTTAGAAAAGTTTATCTCTATGTAATCTTAGCACGTTAAAGCCCTACAGGCTATTTGGATTATAACTTTTTATATATAATAAAAGAGCAAAGACGGCACCACCCTTTGCCGCTTTGCCCCTTTGCTCGACGAAATAAAAATAGACTAGGGAGGGGGCTGCGCCCTTACCCTTCTTTAATATATCTTTTTTTATTTTTTTTATATAATAAAAAAAACAAAGGATAAAAAAAGCTCTCCTAGAATAAAATCAACATTAAAAGTAAAGCGCGTAGCGTACTTATAGTTAATCGCCTGACAAAAGGACTAGCGGACAAAGGGACAAAGGGACAAAGGGACTAATTCTTATCTTCCTTCTTCTTTGTCATATGGTACGGCAAAGGCTGTTCGCATCTAATCACCCTTGATGGCTATAGGGAGAGGGCTCCGCCCTTACCCTTATATTTATTATAAGTAATTTTATAAAGAGTAGTGAGACGGTAGCTGATCAACTTTTTATTATCAATAATAAAAAGCCAAAAATAAAAAAGAGGAAAGGAAGGGGGGGGTGCATAACCTTTCCCCTACCCTCTACACAGCTTTACTTTTATAACTTTTTTATTATCGGAAATAAAAAAAGCAAAGATAAAAGGAATAGGATCTAAGTATAGAGTATAAAACCGTATAGATATACTGACTTTATACGTCTCTTAACTTTATTTTTCCTTTGTGTTACGTCTATGATCCCCCTTTTTATTATTGCTAAAAAGGTATAGGAGTATATCTTTTATAGTCCTATCAAAGGGAGGGCGTCAAGTTATCTTTTTATACTTTTTTTGTGTTTTTTTTATTATAATTATATAATGAGATTGCCGGGTAAATCTTTTTATCGATAATAAAAAGATGTTAAATCGTCCGTAGGGGATCTTTGCTTTTTTCTATATAAAAAACGTGACGTAGGGTTTAAAATTAATAAAAAAAGATATAGGAAATATATATTGAATGTAAAATAGGGACCGCTACGGTTACCGCCAATATAAAAAGATTCCGGATGCGAGGAGATTCGAACTCCTGGCTTATTTCTAAGCTTCTAATTTCAAGTTAGATGTATTCAACCGCTCTACCACACATCCTAATTATTTAATTATATCCGCTATTATTAACACTCTATGGGTTACTTTTTTATCCTTTGTTTTTTTTATTATATAAAAATATTAAAAGACTATGATGAAAAAGGGGTCGGCATCTTACCTTGGCTTTTTCTACTTTTTTTATTATTATAATAAAAAGCAAATTAAGATAGAAAAAGCCAAGGTAAGAAGGCCGATAAGATAGAATGAGTAAAAAACAAAGGATAAAAAAGCAAAGAAAAGTTAAAAACTTTTTTTTTAAAAGTTAAGAAGAGAGACGGTTAAAACTAATAAAAAGCTATAAAAAGGAGCGTATCCGTACACATGTAGAAATTGTCCTATTAAGTGAAAGGGGACGGGGAGGGGCTAAGCCCTTACCCTCTTACTACTCTTTTAGCGCCCTAGCAAAATGGGGGCGTTAAGTTCTTCTACAGTATAAAAAAGTTAATTAATAGAACAGGCGCAGCCTATTGTATTGTACGTATATAATCACCCATATAAAAAAAAAAAAATATCTTTTTCAAGCTTTGTATCTTTGCTTTACGGCTCCGCCGATTATTGATAATAAAAAGTTGGAGTTAAGTGACTCTCTGAAATTCTATTTTTTTTTATTAATAATTTATATTAAATACTAGTATTCGGGATCGAACCGAAAATGTGAGAGTGGAAGTCCCAAGTTTTACCATTAAACTATACTAGTAATTTATAATTACTTATAAAAACATGGTAGGCTAACAAAAGGGGGGGGGGCTGGATCCCGGAGTTGCCCTTCCCCTACCCTTACCGTCTAACCTTTTTTTAGATATAAAAAAAGGTTAAAGGCAGCTTCGCTTTTTTATTACCCTGTCCTGCTAACGCCCTACGGGCGATTAGGTTTTTAATCATATAAATAGAATGAGGTTGCCGGGCAAGGGGGCAAAGGGGCATACGGTCAAAGGGGCAAAGGGGCAAAGGGAGGTATTTAAAATTAATAAATAATAAAAATCGTCGGTAAGGCTAGGGTAGGGCGGCGCCCTTCCCCTTCCTTTCCTCTTTTTTATTTTTTTTTTTATTATATATATATAATAAAAAAAAAACAAATTAAGGATAATAAAAAAAGTTAAAAAACCTAATCCTTGATAGAGATATCATAATTTGCCTGCTGACATGTTCTTTCTCTATAATACTGTACTTATTATTTTACTATGCTGGAGACCTTTCGACCACTTTTTTATGGTCTGGCAAATGGTCAAAGGGTGGTTCTTACGTAATATTTATTACTAATAAAATGGTAGAGAAATTAAGAATAGCTGTGAATCTTAGGACTCGCATCCTTAGTGATGAAAATTTTATTTTCCCAAGGTAACTATTTGATCTTTTTTTAAATGGGCAAAGGCCCTGTCCTCATCTTTTTTTAACTTTTTTATATAGAAAAAAGCAAAGAAAGAGGGGCTTGCAATTTGTTTTTTCTATTATATAAATATAATGAGATCGCCGGCCAAATTTTTATTCTCGATAATAAAAAGATGTCAAATCGCCCGTAGGGCGTCTTTGCTTTTTTTAATTTAAACTTTTTTTTAGTAATAAAAAAAAAGCGGTCGGCTCTCTTCACCTGCCGATAAGAAAAAGTTAAGAAGGCAGGCGTTTTAAATTAAAATAAAAGGCAGTTGGCCATGCCGATAATAAACAATACAAAAGGGTTACAGACGTAAGTACTTTTTTATTTGCTAAATAAAAAATATATAATATTCAGATAGTACTACTTATCATTCATTATAAGACAGACGGGAGTTGAACCCATATGATACCCGTTATGAGCAGGCGACTTTACCGATTAAGCTACTGTCTTAAATTTAAAGGCCTGCGGCCTTTGCCTGCGGCCTTTGCCTGCGGCCTTTGCATAATTTTATTTTTTAAATAAACTTTTTTATTTCGATGGTCAAAGGGGTAAAAAAAGTGACGGGGGGCTTCGCCCTCCCTTTTTTATGTCTTTGCTTTTTTATATAATAAAAAAAAGATGTTAAAAAATAGATAATCTTTTTTAACATCTTTTTCATTATATTTAAGTAATAAAAAAAAAGGATAAGAACGCATCCCCATCTTTTTTTTATATATAAAAAAAGACTGAATCTAAAAAGAAGGGCGATGATTAAGAAAGTGCAAAGACGGAAAGGTAGAGATACGCCCTATTCCTTTTGCCTATTAAAGAACATTAGATATACTCTATTTTTATATATTTTAACTTTACGGCTCCGCCCCTTGCCCGACTAATAAAAAAGCAAACGGCTCTCTTTACCTGCCGATAAGAAAGATAAAAAGAAATATGAAAAAGCAAGGAAGTGGGCCCCGCCCTCTTGCTTTTTCATTAATAAAAAAAGGGTGCTTAAAGACCATATAAATTAGGATGGATTGAATCGAACAAATCATTACTATAACCAAAACATAGTGTCTTTCCATTAGACGACATCCTACATTATATATTCATAATACATATACATATAGGCAAAAGGCTCGAAAAAAAACTTATAGATAATAATTACTAGTGAAAATAAGTCAACATAGCACCAAAAAAGTACTTTATTGATCTATCATTCTTACGTGAAGACGGGTGCAAACGTGAACGTAAGATTGACTGCTCTTTATCGCCCTTCTTTTTTATTTTTAATTTTTAATTTTTTATTCTATTATATAATAAAAAAAACAAATCGCCGGATCTTACCTTGGCTTTTTCTATCTTAATTTGCTTTTTTTTATTATAATAAGCCCCAAAAAAGTAGAAAAAAAAGAAGAAGGGAGGCGTTAAGATACAATAAAAAAATAAAAAAGATTAGATCGCCGGTTAAAAAAAGGACTACAAATCACTTAAATATGGTAGACATATTTAAAAGCAAAGAAAAAAACAAGGCGACGAGGTTATCATTTAAGTTTATAATGAAAATGCCGGTTACTAGAATCGAACTAGTGTCGAGTAATTACAAGTTACTAATTTTACCATTAAACTAAACCGGCTTTGTTTATCGTAATTTAATCGGCAGAAAAATAGAAATAGATATATAAAGTGCCGGGGAAAGAGAGACGTTGAAATACAAATAGAAGAAATAATAGATGTAGTCGACCACATGTCATATGATCTGTTCTTTTTTGTCTTTTTTTATATCTAAAAAAAGATGAGTATGCTGGTCCTCCTAGGTTTGTTTATTTCATAATATTCTAACTTTTTCACTTTTTAAACGCCTCCCCTTGCCCCTTCTTCTTTTTTTTTCTACTTTTTTTAATTATAATAAAAAAAAGCAAATTAAGATAGAAAAAGCCAAGGTAAGATCCGGCGCTCCCTTTGTTTTTTCTTCATTATATCTCTGCTTTTTTTATATATAATAAAAAAGTTAATATAATGAGAAAAAATAAAAAAACAAACGGCTCTCTTTACCTGCCGATAAGATATTAAAAAAGTGACGGGGGGGGCTTCGCCCTCCCTTTTAAACCCCTTTGACCGGCGCTTCCTTTGTTTTTTATTATATAAATAGAATCAAAAAAATAAAAAAGCAAAGACGGCAAACCCCGTTATAATCTAAAAAAAAAAATAAGAAATAAAAATCGCCCAACCCCCCCCGGGGGATTAGGGCGTTAACGTGCAAAGGGGTGGTGCCCTTCAGGTTGTTAATATAATAGAGCCTTACAACGGAACGTAATATATTTTTGTCCCGACTATTTTTTTGTGAGCCTATAAGAGCACAAGAAACCTACTTTTTTTGGAAAGGGTCAGTCCATAAGATAAAAACAATAATAACAAGGAATAATATTTTTTAAGTACTACTTTTTAGGAGCTCTGCCACAAAAGATCTGCCGCCTAAACATTTAAAGTAAAGAGTATGGGAGGGGGGCAGGGGCAGGGCTAGGCCCCTCCCTAACCCTCCTTTTTCGCATATAAAAAAGATTAGAGTGTATCTTTTTTATACTTGCAATCAATCTTACGTTCACGTTATTTTTAACCCCCAAAAAAAATGATGACCATGCCATATAACGTTAATGATCTTTAGGCGAATTGAACGCCTACTCACTCGGATGAAGACCGAGGGTTTTACCATTAAACTAAAAGACCAAAGATTCAAGTGCGCTCTGCTCTTTGCTTTTTTATTATAATAAAAAAGTGAGAATATTAGAACTTTGAAGGTCCTAGCCCTTTCCCTTATTACATAACCGTTACGTTCTGCCGTAATCTTACGCTCTTTACATCTAAACGTCTACGGCGCTTTGTTTTTTATCTTTGTTTTTTTATTTTTTTTTATTATATATATATAATAAAAAAAAAAACAAATTAACGGCTTTGCCGATAAGGATAATAAAAAAATTATATAGAATAAAAAATTAATAAAAAAAATACAAAAAAGGGATGGGGGGAGACATAGCCCTTACCCTACTCTAGTTTATATCTTTTTTTATATTTATTTTTGACGCCCTTATCTTACCGCCCAAATCTTTTTATTATAATAAAAAAGAAGGGTGAAGAAGGTGTTCCCCTAATCGCCCTAGGGGCGTCAAGAAGAGCATATTTTAACTTTTTTAAGTGCTTAATCGGGCAAAGGGCGGAGCCGTAAAGTTAAAGACCAAAATCATATTTACTACTTTATGATAGAGCGCATTCTAGGGTTCGAACTCTAGTCTAGCAAGGCATGAGCTTACTGTGCTACCAATACACTAAAGCGCTTTTATTATTTACTTATAAGTATCATTTATTTATGTTATATCTTACTAGAATTTCTTATATAAAAAATAAGTATAAGAAAGCCTTTAAATTTATGGATAGTATGTCTAACTTTATGGCTCCGCCGAGGCTCCACCCTTTGCCCGATTAATAAAAAAGCTGTCGGTATCTTTTTTTTTCTACTTTTTTTTATTATAATAAAAAAAGCAAAAATAGAAAAAGCCAAGGTAAGAAGGCCGATAAGATTAAAATAAGAAGGAACTGCAAGTGATAATATGGGGTTATTTTTTAACTTTGTTAAGAACACTATATATAAGGAACCTGACGCCCTAACCTTAACGCCCTACAGGTTATTTGGATTTATAATAAAAATAAATAGAAGGGTAAGGGTATAGACCCTTCCTAGTGCAAAGGTATCTTCCAAGGGAAAAATGTCGGAGGGATCCCATATATATAAAATAATCTTAACGCCGGCAAAGGGTTATAAAGAGTGACGGGGGGGGGGGCTTCGCCCTCCCTTTTTATCTCTGTTTGCTGATTAAGATTAAAGAATGTAAGTAGCTAATCAAAATTAAACAAAATAAAAAAAGTATCAGTATCTCCTTAATGTTATATCTCATGTTACACCCCTTTTTTACTATAAGATGTAAGAACTAGGTTGGCTTGCCTACTTTATTTTTTTAAATAACGTAATGTTACGTAACGTAACGTTAAATAGAGCGTAAGAACGAGGAAATGACAAGGGCATAGTACTCCCCTCCTCTTGTCTGCTACGCTTTTTATTACATCTTGACTAGGGGAGGGCTGCGCCCTTACCCTTCTTTACTCTATTTTTTTATAATAAATCTAAGGTAGCGGTACATGTCTTCCTTTACTTTATTACCTTCTTATATATAATAAAGAAGGCACCGAAAAGGGAAGAGGGGTTCTATGATTATCTTTTTTTTTTCAAGCAAAGGAGTAAAGTCCCCACTTATTCTTATCAGCAGGTAAAGAGAGCCGACCGCTTTTTTATCTTTTTTTTTCATTCTATTTTTTATTATAAAAAAAAGATCGCTAGGCAAAGGGAGTCGAGAGAAAATAGGTATATAATAAAAAGGAAAGAAGGGAGGCGTTACGATATAAAAAAGTAGAAAAAAAGGGAAATAAGAATGTGAAAAGTAGAGGATGCCTAAATACTATATCTCATGTAAAAAATGACGTACAAAATATCTTTGCTAGGTAGGGGGAAAAATGAGCTATAAATTATATTCCACAAATCTAAATATTTGTACTAATTGGTGAGGGTGAGGGTAGGGAGGGGGACTAAATCTCCCCCCCCCCCCCTTTGACTTTATATTATATATAATATAAAAACGGTCGGTAGCATGAGGGCTATGCCCTTTCCTTCACATAACTATTTCGGCGGGTACAAATTAAAATCTTATCTCAAAGGAAGGCCCTATTCCTTTTTTTATTCTTTAATTTTTATTATATATAATAAAAAGAAAAGAAGGGAGGCGTTAAAAAACTAGAATAAAAAAAATATCCGGCAAAGGATGCCTCCCTTATACCTTTTATTGGCTTATAAACCTAGTTTTAATTTGTACCACCCTTTGCCCTCTCAAATGTTCTTAAAATAAAGGCTTCTGGTAAAATCACACTTTTTTATTATATATAATCGGCGGAGCCGTAAAGCAAAGACTACAAACCCCTAGAAAATAAAGAGTAAATTAGATGAGACACTGATACATGAATGTCATTAAGGATTCTATTTGGGAATATACCAAATAGGAAAGTAGTAATAAGAAGAGGCAGAAGTAGCATAAATTCTCGACGATTAAGGTCCTTTGTGTAACCTAGATATTTACTCCACGACCCAAATCTTACTCGATTATATAGCCAAATAGAATATCTAGCACTAAGAACAATACCTATAGAACCTATACTAGCAATAATTGTGTTTTTTTGGAAAGCACCCATTAGAGACATCATCTCTCCAACCCAATTTGCAGATAGTGGGATACCTGTATTTCTAATAGTAAAGAGGAAGAACATAATAGAAAATATTGGCATATAAGTAGTAAGTCCTCGATAATACATGATAACACGTGTATGATATCGATCATAAAGTACTCTACCTACTAGAATAAACAGGGCAGGACTTACTAGACCATGTGCTATTCCTAGTAGTATAGAACCTTCAATACCTTGAATAGTATTAGAGAATACACCTAGAACTACTACTCCCATATGAGCTACACTAGAATAAGCCACTAGAGCTTTAAAATCTGTCTGCCGTACCGTAGAAAGACTTGCGTATATTATACTTATTAGTGCCATTGTCTGAACTAGTGGTGAAAAATAACTAGTAGCATCAGGAAGCATTGGTATTAGTATTCGTAGATATCCGTAAAGTCTTAGTTTTAGAATAAGACCAGCTAGAATAACACTTCCTCCTACAGGTGCTTCAGCATGGGCCCGGAATAGCCATAGATGGAGTGGCCATATTGGTGTTTTTATAGCCATACTAATAAATATACCTACCCATAGTATTTTTTGTACTACCGGGTTTATTTCAGATAGAGACACTATTTGAAAATCCGTTGTTCCTATATTGTAATAAATATATAGAAAAGATAGTAGCATAAATAGGGAACCAAATAGAGTGTATAGAAATAGTAGGAATGCAGCACGTATTCGTGTAGAACTACCTCCCCATATACCCACTATTAGGAAAAGAGGTATTAGAACACTTTCAAAGAATATATAGAATAGTAGTAGATCACAAACTGTAAATACAGCTATAAGTAGTGTTTCAAGTAGTAGAAAATTAATTAGAAAAAATTTTATATTATGTTGGATGTTATCCCAGTTGGATAGTATACATATAGGAATTATAAATGTAGTAAGGAGAACAAAGTATAGGGATATACCATCGATACCAAAACGAAGATAACAAAAAGAAATTTCTCGTCTCCCTATATCCCCCGTAGGGAGACTGGGAGATATTGTATCTTCAGAATAAAAGCTACTAGCAGAAGAAACAAATTGGTATTCTCTAGTACTAGAATCAAATTCACCCCAAAGAACTATAGAAACTATAAAGTTAATTATACTAGTTACCAGAGCTATTTTTTTCATAAGGATTGTAGAATCTATACTATTAAATTGAGAATGGCTAGGCCCTTTATTTGTCGATGAGAGATTGTTATTGGATATTGAATCCTTTTTTTCATTTATTCTTACAGTCTGGTTGCTATTCTTTTTATATGATCCAGGCATTACGTTTTCTGTACTATAAGCTGCACATGGAAGTATAAATAGTATACCAATAAGAGGTATAATTAGAAGAAGTATTATCATTATATATTGATTTGAAGTAGGTATGAAGTATAAAGAGAAGCGGGCTTAGGCTACCTTTGTTTTATATATCCATAATATAAAATACAGATTACGCCTATCTTCTTTCCGTACTCCTACTTACTTCATTAAAATTGAAATCGCCTAATACGATATGAATAATCTATAATAAATTATAGAATGAATAAATAATTATTAAGTTACATCTTCTTATAATTATTATAGTCATATTAATCTGCAGGGCCCTTAACATAATAGGCTCCCTTCCATATGCACACGAAGATTGTTTTATCCGATACTTACTTTTTTATCGGCAGGTTAACTTTATTTATATCTTTTTTTTTATTATATATAATAAAAAAAAGATATAAAATAGACTAGGGCTACGTAAAACCTATTATCTTTATTTATTGTCTTTAAAACCAAGGTAAGCGGTACGTAAAAAAGACCTAAAAAGATATCTTTCAAAAGATATAATAAAGAACGTGTTTATTTCTATTCCTATTTTTACTATTATAATAAAAAAAGCAAAGATATCAACACATTCCTTCTTCTTTTTTTTCTATAGAAAAAGCCAAGGTAAGATCCGGCGCTTTGTATTTCTATTTGTATACCGATTAAGTATCGGATAAGACTACCGGATGGGGATAAAAGATTATGCTAGATAATAGATCCATGAAAGATATTTGTCTCTTTGCCAGGAGATATAAAAAATATCTATTTCTATCTTATCGGCAGGTAAAGAGAGCCGTTTGCTTTTTTATTATATATAATAAAAAAGACTTAAAATCGTTAAATTGAACTCTGCTAATTGTAGACTTAACAACCTTAATTCTCATAGCTTTTTTTTAATATATGCAGGGATATATTGTTATACTATCATTTACAATATATACGACTTGTAGCACTCTTTTATGTTACGTGAAAGATTCCTTGCTGGATTCTATTTCTTTGCAAAAAATAGAAGAATAATAAAGCTTTTATTTATATTTACTACTACTGTGTGTTGGTGTGTTATGAGCCTTAGCTGCAGCAGGAATACTAGAGTATTAACATCGCCGGGCAAAGGGAAACGTTTATTTTAGGGCGTAATATGTAAGATTTTCACTTTATTATTATATTTGATAAAAAGTTGTAGACTCTCCCTTTGCCCCCTTTGCCCCGATTAGAAATATAAATAAGAATAGAAATAGATTAAACACTTCTACTTAGTTATAAGGTATTATGCTATAGCTTATACCTAAGTACTGTCTCCTATTTATTTTTTACTGTAAGGATATTATGTAATTAGAGGACAATTTATATCCCTCCAGGTAACGCTCCATTTACTATCAATTTCATCATATGTTCCAAAGTAGTACTATAATAGTTATATCGAGTATTAAAAAATGTTACCAACCAAATCGTCCGGGGGGCCTTGAGAATATGTCGCTTCCTAATATTTAGCGTGACTGAAGGATTTCGTATACTTTTTGCTTTTTATTAAAAATTTGGGTTTGAAAAGAGTATACCTCATTAGTTAGTTTTGAAACTCTTAGTATAGGATTATATCTAGGGTTATTTGCCACATTTTTAGTATGGTTCTACTTCCCTCCCTGTCTTTTATTTATATAAAAGACAAAGAAATAGAGAAGGATAGGCGACGATAAAAAAATGAAGATGTAGCATGTTATTAGTTAGATAAGTTTTAAGAATTGAGCTATTAGTAGATTCATATACTTCTGTAAGCTTTTTTAACGGCGTAGCCGAAGACCTTCTACCACTTCTTTAGTATTTACAAAGGGTATATATTTATTATTATTATTCACTTTTTATTATATATAATAAAAAAGCAAAGATTATAAGCAGGGGGGGGGGTTTATCTTAGAGAATCGATCCATGAAAGATATTTTTCCCTTTGTCTGGTGATACTGCTTCTACTTTAATAGGCATGAATCCGTGATATACTCCACATATTTCAGAACATTGTCCGTAGAATATCCCTTCACGCTCAATTAGAACGGAAGTTTGGTTAAGACGACCTGGCACTTATATTTCATATAATATCGTTTTTTATAAGGTTTCCCTGTTTCAACATACCGCGTTCGAATAGTACTAGTACGTGCATGCTCACCCATATTAAGTCTTATTATCACTTTTTTCATACTTTCATGCTCAATATCCGTACCTGTGATTCTATCTGTAACTATAATAGGAGTATTCAGAGTAGGTGTTGTAACATCTATAGTATTACGTGCAAATATAAATTCTTTTAGGTTACTGTCGATTTTACATTTTTTTATTATAATAAAAAAACAAAGATAGAACAAACCGTTTATTCATATTAAGAAGTACTGTTTTCTTACTAATACCATATTTATTGCTTACTCCTTGTGATCCTGATAGTCTATCCTTTTTTTCCAGATTTTTATCATATACCCAGATTTCACCTTTAGGAATGACTTCGTAATCTATACCCGGATATAGTTCAAGAGAGAGAGCATAAGGAGATCCTGTTTTCATAGGAGATTCTGCGCTAATAAAAGAAAAATATTCACCCATCGTTTTTGAATATAGATTATAACCTTGTGAGTTAACTATACGTAGTATACTACGGGTACTGATATCTAGTACTCGACTAGTTTCTCGTAGACTTTTAAATGGTATGACTTCTCCAGTTGATTTGTTAATAGCTTGTATAAACTTACAACCTGTACCACTCTTCATTATGATTGCAGGATCTCATTTTATCGTAAATAGAACTTGAGGATTCGTGTTAAGATTTGGTTTAATAGCATAAATAATTCTTTGCTCTAGTTGTCGTGCTTCATATTGTGTAAATGTACGTAGTATATGTTTATGTTGATAATTAAGAGCCTCTTCATCTTTTGTGGGAATATAAAAGCGTTGTAGATATTCTAGTAGATAATTAGTAGTCGTCTTAATGGAGATCCAATTATAGGTGTAATTGGGATGTTCACTACTAAATTTATATAGAGTAGTCAGATTGTTAGTATTGGAATTTATAATATCATCATTACTTTCGTTCTGATTAGATATTATATTAAGATTAAAATTAGAATAATGATTCTCCCATCGAGTTTGAAAATTGGTAGCACTGCCTATATATATGTAATTAGGAGCCCTATCAAAAGTAGTGTTAACATACATCATATAGACACCTCTTTCTGTTGTGAATTGACTAGGAGTAAATTTAGGCGTAAGTGTAACAACCGAGACATTTTTTGATAGAGATTCATTGGTAAAAAACGGATAGGGTATTCCTGTATCATTTATAGGTTTTTGTAGATTATGTAGTGCTGTCTCTTTTAGGTATTCTTTAATAGGGTTATCATTAGGAAGGTAATTATACATAGCTGTAAGAGTTTCTCGCCTCTTTCTCATATGTCTAGTGTCATGCCAAGGTATCCTAATAAAACTTTTTCTATCATTATTTCTAATAGTATAAAGTGATTTATTATGATAATCATTTTGTAGTGAGTTAGTATATGAAAAGGGGGGGGTTGTTAGATTTTTTATCATTGAATACATTGTATAATTATCTAAGGGAATCGATCCATGATAGATATTTTTCTGGTGAAACGGCTTCAACTTTAATTGGCATAAATCCGTGGTATACTCCACAGATTTCGGAACATTGACCATAGAATATTCCTTCACGTTCAATTAGAACTGAAGTTTGATTTAGCCGACCAGGTATTGCATCTATTTTAATACCTAGAGCAGGAATAGCCCAATCATGAATTACATCTGCTCCTGTTACGATAAATCGTATGTGTGTGTCCACGGGAACTGTAACGGAGTTATCAACATCAAGTAGTCGAAGTTGTCCATTTTCTAGATCTGTTTCAGGTACCATGTATGAATCAAATTCTATTGATTCTCCTTCCTCATTGATGAAATCTGAGTACTCATAAGACCAGTACCATTGATGCCCTACTACTTTTACAGTCATAGAAGGAGATATAACTTCATCCATAAGATAAAGTAGTTTAAAACTAGGGAATGCTATAGCTATTAGTATTAGAGCAGGACTTATAGTCCATATTAGTTCAATGAGAGTTCCATGGTTTGCATATTTATATACTATTTTGGATTGATTACTATTAAAGTTAACAACTACAGAAGATAGTATCCATAGCACACCAAAACATATTATTACGAGATAAAAGAATATAGTATCATGAAGTTCTACAATTCCTTCATGTGTAGGAGACGCTCCGTCTTGGAATCCTATTTGCCAAGGTTCCGGAGAATCATTGTATATTGGACTTAGTAGGCCAGTATAAGTTATAAATGATGTAAATAGTGACATTATAATAATAAAGTCGGCAGGTTGGTGCCGAAATAAGGTATGAAAATTTAGTAGAAGCAGGATCTTAATGCCTCCCTTCTTTCCTTTTTATTATATATAATAAAAATTTTCCCGGCGATCTGTTTTTTATTCTATATAATTTTTTTATTATCCTTATCGGCAAAGCCGTTTGTTTTTTTTTTTTATTATATATATATAACAAAAATAAAAAACAAATCGCCCGTAGGGAGCTAAGATATATAATAAAAAAAGTACATCTGCCCTTAAAAATTACGTGAGTAGCCGACAGAGGGTCTAAGACGACTAACTTTTTATTAGATAATAAAAAGAACATGCAAAGACTAGGCCATAGGCCTAGTTAAAAGGGAGGAGCCGAGATACTCAATTCCTGTTCCTACTCTTTAATATACTCACACATACCTATTATATGAATATATAGTTGGAATTAAATAAGTTACTAATCGCCTTTGGCGTTATGATTACAAAATTAATATTAATCTCTTTTTAGGGCTTCTTATCGGTTACTTTAAGGCCGAAGGCCTACTTTTTTATTATATATAATCGGCAGAGCCTCGGCGGAGCCGTAAAGTTAAGAAGTTTACAATAAAAAAAAGACTGCAGCATTAGATGTTCCTGCAGATATAGATTAAATAATAAAATATAATTGTAATTTATCTAATTCACATTATTACTTTTATTTATGAACACACCCTTTGCCCCCGCTAGTAATATCTCTTTTTTATTAAAAAAAAAAAACATAACCTCTAACGCAAAGTCCACCTCAGGTTCTTTTAAACTTTATTACTAACTTTACGGCTCCGCCGAGGCTCCGCCGAGGCTCCGCCGAGGCTCCGCCGAGGCTCCGCCGAGGCTCCGCCGAGGCTCCGCCGATTAATAAAAAAAGCAAAGAGTAGTGAAGGGCGTAGATACTTTTTATTCTATAGAACGTCTAAATATGCCATTCTTGATGCCTCTGGGACGATTAGGAGAATATGTTCTTATTTTTTTATTATGTATAAAAAAAGCAAGGGCGTCCCCCTAGTACAAAGTCTGCTTTTTAATATAATGAACCTAAATAGAGCTACGCCCTTATTTTATCTCTCGTTTTTTTCTTCTATTGTTATTGGAGGGCGCAGCCTACCCGAGGGCGTATATTGATATAAAAAAAGAAAAAAAAAAATGAAAGAACTTGAAGCCTTCGGGTAGGGCTGCGCCCTCTTTTAGTATACAAAAATAGAGCTTTACGGATTTACCCCCCTGTTTTTTTTTTTTTCAATTAATAAAAAAGTATAAACAGGGGTCAGCTTCCACAAGATTTTTCCACCGATTCGTGGTACTAATTTACCTCTGCTGATACCATAATGAGCCTATAATAGAGGCAGATAACACTAATAAAAAAAGCGAGGAGCGGAGCAGACATAGAAGTACTTAAAAAAAGGAGACGACATTTAATACATGTAAATACATAAAGGTAGCCCACATAGTTTTAATGTTATCATTATACGATAAAAATCTAAGTTAACATGTGAAGGACTACGCATTTTACTCCTAACAAGTATTACATTATATTATTGATAAGAGATACTAGAATCGAACTAGTGTATTCAGTATGTAACACTGACGTTAAACCACTCAACTAATCTCTTATATATGAATAGTGATATACTTATAATTATTTGGTAATAATATAAGATATACTCATTATGACTCTATGTGTTTTTGCATTTTATTATATATGATAAAGTAAAGTATAACATCATACTTTATATATATATAAAAGTGGGGATAAGGATAAAAACGCCACCCCTAGGAGTATTATTCAAAAATAATTATATAATACTAATCGACAAATTCACTTCATCGCCAGAGCCTACCGTTTTTATCGGCTACTTCTCATCACCAGACAAAGGGACAAATAAACAAAGGGATAAGAGGACAAAGGACAAAGGGGCAAATACTAATCTTCCTTCTTACGTTATTATTATATCTTTTTTAACCCTCTACTTTACGGCTCCGCCGATTCTATCTTTGTTTTTTATTATATAAATATAATAAAAAAATATAATAAAAAAGCAAAGACTATAGTAAAAAGGGGGGGGGGGTGTTACTAATGTAGATCAATAGCATCTTTAATGTATGATGATGTTAGAACACAAAACACATAAGCTTGTAATCTTTTTTTATATATAAAAAAAGACAAGGATACTGCTATTTCTAGTCCTATTATTCCAATAAATATTCTAAATGGTATTATTGTTACAATAGCTACTAGTATACTATTAGCGAATAGAGAAGCTAGAAAACCTGAAAGTATTTTCATTAGCGTATGACCTCTCCCTTTAGAATTAATTATTATATATAATAAAAAAGCAAAGACAAATCGGAATCTTTACGGCTACGCCGAGGCTCCGCCGATTCTATCTTTGTTTTTTTAATAATAGAAATATAATAAAAAAATAAAAAAGATAAGGACAGGGCTAGGGCTACGCCCTTCTACCATCTTTAATAGCATCTTCAAAGTAACCCCCCCAAATCTTTTTATATGGTTTACCTGTCTTTATATATATACTACGCCAATTAGTATTAACATGATTAGTTCCAAAGTGTCGACACAGATCTGCAAGAGAATCGAAATTTTTTATATGCTCCTTTTCATTTGTAATTCTATTCATTTTATATAGTCTAATAGGATTGCTTTTGTTTTTAGGAGTAATTGGATTTTTTAGAAGATAAAATGTAACAATCGGAGTATCTCTATTTTTATCTTCAAGGGACAGGGGTGATATACCTTACGCCCTCCGGGCGATAAAATTTATATTTTTTATTTATATATCGACGAGGTTTATTATGAATTCTATTCATTTCCTTTATAGCCCTATTAGAAGAATTATAGTCACCATAATTTATATTCATATCATCTCTATCTACTACACGAACCTTATGTATAGGTATAGTATTTAGATCGTAATCAGAATTTGTGATTTCTTCATAAGTACCATAAGAGCTATTCCATTTTTGACTAGGTTTATTGGGTATATGAATTACAACATGTTGAGAAGCACCAAAAATAGTACTACTAGATAGAAGTTTAGAGTTGATATTTATAGGTTTTCTAGGTATAGTATTTGCATAGCGTTTAATAAAAGTTTCATCAACACCTATAACTTTTCTAGCTTGACGAATACTACTAAATGTAAAATTATTATTGGATTCATCCGTTATTATAACACGGTGATTGATTTTTCCCCCATCTGATAGAAACCTATTTTGAGTTCATTTTGCATAATCGAAGATAACGTCTTTTCCTGAATTTCAAATAGGCTTATAAATAGTTTGAAGGGATTGTTCTACCATTCGTGGTTCATGCTTTGAGAAATTACTTAGAATATTAAGAGTAAGTCTATCTAGTTGCATATTAGATTTACTTAGATAATCAAGTTTGTAATTAGTCTTTGCTTTTTTATTATATATAATAAAAAAGTAGAAATATGATAAACTGGTCGGCTCTGCCGATTAAATTTTATTTTACTAATACCTCCCACTTTTTTTCTATTAATAGCAAAATATTTATTTCTAGATATTTTACCATTAATATAATTATAATAATCTCTATAATAGTTAGAAAGTCGCGTATTAAAATTTGTAGTGGAACCTATATAGTTAAGTTGACCTTCTACATAAAATCTATATGTGCCAGAAACACAATATCCAGACGCACCCGAGCGATCAAAACTTTTTAGATATTTACTAGAAAATTTATCTTCTAGATCTATTTCTCTAATAGGATTAGCTATGTCTTGAATAAGTACATTACCAGGTACTTCAAGTAGATGAGAACAGTTTGTAGAAAGGTAATTATATAGATCAGGATTATATGTTTTACTAAATTCATACATGTTAACAAGTGATCTTGTTCTTTCCACCATACTTTTCGTTTTCGATACCGTTATTGATATAGGTAGGGGGAGGGTTTTATTGTTAATATTGTTTTTCATAATAAATATGTATATGTAATTAATGTAGATCTATGGCATCTTTAATGTAAGATGATGTTAGAACACAGAAAACATAAGCTTGTATGAAAGATACTGCTATTTCTAGCCCTGTAATACCTAGGAAAACTGTAAATGGTATAATAGTAACGATGGCTACTAGAATACTATTAGCAAAAAGAGATGCTAGGAATCCAGATAGTATTTTCATAAGAATGTGACCTCTCGTCACGTTAGCAAATAGACGAATACCAAGAGAAAAAGCTCGAGCAACATAAGATATTAGTTCAATAGGAACTAGTAGTGGAATTAGTCTAAGAGGTGTTCCGGAAGGTACGAAAAATGAAAAGAAATGAACTTTATGAAGTCGAAGTCCTAGGATAGTTACACCTATAAAGATTGTAACACTAAGTCCTAGGCTTACTATAGCAGAAGTAGGAACAGTAAATCCATAAGGAATGTTACCACTTAGATTTGCAAATAGTATGAAGAAAAAAAGAGAATAAATAAATGGTAGATAAATTTCATTAGAATTTCCTATTTGTGATTTTACAAGTCCATGAACAGATGCAAAACTGCTTTCTAGGGAAATGCTCCATCGGCTAGGTACTATTAGTTTATTATTATTAGCTATTAGATGTAGTGATATTGCTAGAAATACTGCAATTATAACGTACAGACCTAGATTTGTAAGTGAAATTGTAGTATACCCCAGTATTGGTGCTTGTATACTAAATAGACTAGTAACTTCAAATTGTTCTAGAGGAGAATTGATACGGTAAGAAGATGAAAAAAAAGAATAAAGCATAGTGATTATATATATATGGTCGCCGGATGCGATCAAATTACATGGATGTAACCTTATCTATTTCTATTTTCACTTTTTTTTTTTAAAGAAGGCAGATAAGAAAAGAATAGATAAGTCTATATACCGAAAATTAAAGATCTCAGTATTTAACAAAATATTATATATGTGAATATAAGAATTATAGGGGATGGGGGCATAGCCCCTAGGACGGGTTATACCTTTTTCAAGGCTCCTATAAGGCGTTGCTCTACCCCCATTCAATAACAGTATTAGGATAAAAATATTTTTATATAAGCTCCGAGTCCTTACTTTTAACAGGTCGGATCTACTCCGTTTTTATAAAATATAGTCTTAACCGCAGGTTCAAAAATAAAAGTTTATTTTTAAACTTTTTTATTATTATAAAAAAGCAAAGATGCTAGGGGTGACAAAGATCGGATACTTTTTTTAGTACTAACTTTTTTAACTTTTTTATCCTTTGTTTTTTCTTCATTATATCTCTGCTTTACGGCTCCGCCGATTATATTTTTTTATTATATTTATATAATAAAAAAACAAGGACAGAATCGGCGGAGCCTCGGCGGAGCCTCGGCGGAGCCTCGGCGGAGCCTCGGCGGAGCCGTAAAGTTAATATAATGAGAAAAAAATAAAAAAGCAAAGACATCCCTTTGCCCTTTGGCCCTGCGTTCTTATAATTAAAAACCTAGCTACGGGGCACGCATATTGAATAAAAAGTAGAGCATTAGAATCCGACAAAAAATAGAAAAATTTGATGTTGCGTTAACGTTACCTTCGATGTTACGTGTCTGTCAGACAAAGGAACAAAGGGACAAAAGGACAAATGGTGGAGCCCTTCTATAATCATTTTTATTTTTATTTTCATGGCTATAATTAATATTTTTCTCTAATCCGCTCCCAAGGTGTAATATCCGACCGCTTTTTATGTATACAGGGGCTACATATAATAAAAAAGCAAAGAAAAGAAGGGCGGGCCTTAATCTTTTTTTATTTATTTGGTATTATAAAAAAACAGAGGCCGCAGGCCTTTAAATTTTTATTATACATAATAAAAATCAAAGAAGGGAGGCGTTAGGATAAGAGGGTATCCTCATCTTTTTTTTATATGTAAAAAAAAGACTGAATCTAAAAAGAATGGCGATGAAAAAGTAGCGCATTAAGAACAAAATAGTGTCAAATAATAACAGAACCTAGGCGTAGTCCATAAAAAGAAATTAAAAATCCAAATCGCCCTACCCCCCCGGGGGATTAGGGCATTAAGATAATAGAACAGAACATATATACCGACCGTAGCTTACTTTTTATTATGTTTTATACTTTTTATTATATATAATAAAAAATCAAATAAAAAAGCTTAGCTTAGATACAGAAAGTATAAACTTAAAGTTTAGTAATAAACATTCGTGTAATAAATAGTTCTATAAAGGATGGTAGAATATACCGAGAAAATATATAAATCATAATGAATAGACCAAAAAATCTAAATGATATTTGATTTAGAAAATAAAAAGGTAGCAGTTGAGGCATTTTATATTTAAGTTAACACCCACAAAGGGGATATTATAGATAGGGTTTGTTCTTCTATATATGTATAAATCATCTAAAATTATGCAGCCTGAAAAGGAGGGGGGGGGGAGGGGCTGTGCCCCCTTCCCTTCACTTTTTTATTACAGTGGTCACTTAATCGGCAGGTTCACACGTTCTTTACAAGTAGATGTTGATGTTAATCTTACGGCCCTTTTCCTTTGGTTGACTTTCCTTTTTATTATTTTTATATAATAAAAAGGAAAGAAGGGAGGCGTTAGGAGTGCTCTAAAAAAATTTCACTAGAGAGGTAGGCAGCGCCCTTACCCTTATTTCATCTTTTTTATTCTCATTTTTTTATATAATAAAAAACAAAGACAAAAAGGAAGGGCTAGGGCTACATACTTAAAAGTTTTAGATAGTAGGTAGTCTCGGCCCCTTTGCTTTTTTTTTATAAGATAAAAAAACGTGACGTAGCGCATTAAAATAGTATAATTTATATGTAAGTAGAACTATTTACAGTATATTTCATAACCTAATAAATATAATAAGTATATAATAAGAAGTACTTAAAAAGTAGGCTTCGATTGGTATACCCTCTTTTATTATACCCTAAAGAAAATAGAACTAGAAAGGGAGTCGACCAATTTTTATGATCGGCAAAGGCTAACGCCACCCTTCTTTCCTTTTTATTATATAAAAATTTTATCTGTTTTTTTATATATAAAAAAAAAAATAAAAAGTCAAGGTAACGTGCAAATATAGTAAAATGGTCGGTATACATGCTCAGTTATCGCCCTAATCCCCCCGGGGGGGGTAGGGCGATTTGGATTTTACGTTCTATTTAATCGCCCGTAGGGCATTAACCAAAGGGACAAACCAAGTTGTTACATAGCCTGACGGCAGCCAAGGTCTAATAACTTACGTTCTTTTAACTTTTTAACTTTTTTATTATATATAATAAAAATAAAATCGCCCGTAGGGTGTCTTTGCTTTTTTTGTTTTAAACTTTTTTTATTTGTTTTTTTATTATATAAATATAATAAAAAAAAATAAAAAAAGCGGTCGGCCCTCTTTACCTGCCGATAAGAAAAAGTTAAAAACTTTTTTTTTTTAAGTTAAGAAGGTAGGCGTTTTAAATTAAAAAGATTACGAGTCTTATACGGGCGTGGCCCTTTTAATATTATAGATAAAACGCCATATACCCTGTACAAAGGAGGCAAAGCAGAGTTCTTGTTAATTAAAAAATTTTGTAACGTCACGCTAGATGGTGGGCTTACTATTTCTTTGTCTGCCGATAAGAAGATAAGTAACCGATAAAAAACTTAAAAAAAGGTAGCAGGGTAGGGGAAGGCTATGGCCTAACCCTTACCCGTATTACACTCCCTTTACTTTTTTATGTTATAAAAAATTAATCGATTAGTACCCGATATGTTAACTATCGTTATTCTATTGTCATATACTATTGATATACTATCATGGCCTCTTTTTATTAAATATAATAAAAAAAGGTATTACAACCGTGTATTTTATTTATTAATTTTAGGAATAACAAATAATTTAACTTTATAATAATTATCGCAAACTGCGATTACTATTTATATGAGCTCCCGTGTTACTTTTTTTTAATACTAAAGATAAAGGCGTAGCCCTAGCGCAAAGGGCAAAAGCCTGCCAACGAATTATAATTGGCTATGCTCCTACCCATCTCCTCTTATTTTTTATCGGGACGGCCAAAGGGCGGTCCTGTTAAAACGATCCCACTTTTAATGCGCTATGTAGGGACAAAATATTTTATAGGGGGGGGGTCTACACCCTCCCTTTTTATATTTCACTTTTTTATTATATATAATAAAAAAGCAAAGACCTTGGCTGCCGATAATATTGTAAATCCAAATCACCCTACCCCCCCCGGGGGGATTTGGGCATAACCAAATCATAAATAGGGAGATCATAACTTGTCCGCCGATTAAAATTAAAAAGTTTGAAGGGCGCTGGTAACCCCTTTTTTTATTATATAAACAACGCTACGTAAAGTACGGCCAATATAATTGAAAAAAAGAATAAGATAGAACATAATACGGAAGAAAGTAGAGCTCTACACTTTCTCTAGCTTCTGTATTATATATTATAATATTATATAAATATATTGATATATTATAGAGAAAAATTAATAAAAAATATGGAAGATTTCATTTTGTTCTACTTTTTTGTTATACATATCTTTATCGCCCTTTTTTTATTATATATAATAAAAAGATTGGGGTGTGGATGTAGCCCTAGCCCTCCTTTTTTATAAACCCAACGTAACGTAAGATTTGGAGCGAAATAGGGGTAGGGGGAGGGCTTAGGCTCTCCCCCCCTTACCCCTTTCCACTAGGAGGACAGGAGGACACCTAGTCTATTAAAAAAAAAAGCAAAGGTGATACCTTTACTTTTTTTTTTATTTAGGACGGCTTTTTTTTATTAATAGATTAGAAGATATAACAAAGAACGTGTCTTTGTATCTTACGTTTACGCCCTTATCCTTTTTTATTAATTTTTATATAATAAAAAGGGATAAGAACGCGTCCTCATCTTTTTTCCATATATAAAAAAAAGACTAAAAAGAAGGGCGACTTGGATTTTTGTAATAAAAAAGGAAAGGGAAAGGCATATTTTTACTTTTTACCTTTTTTAAACGCCTCCCCTTGCCCCTTCTTCTTTTTTTTCTACTTTTTTGGGGCTTATTATAATAAAAAAAAGCAAATTAAGATAGAAAAAAAAAAGATCCGGCGCTCCCTTTGTTTTTTCTTCATTATATCTCTGCTTTTTTATTATATATAATAAAAAAGTTAATATAATGAGAAAAAAAAAAATAAAAAAGCAAAGTCGGCAAAGCCAATTGGAATAAAAAAAGTACCTACATCCTTTAAAAACGTGACGTAGAGCATTAAAAGTAAGCCAATCCTTGCTTTATTATAATATATAATAAAGCAAAACTTCCTGCTGATGAATGATTATTCTGCCTTGACCGGGAATTGAACCAGGACCTTAGAAGCTTCAATTCTACACTCTAACCATTTGAGCTATCAAGGCTATTAAATATAAGTATAAGGGCTTCTCTCTTTCCCTCTTTCTCAGTTTCTCTCTTTTACTCTTTTCCTCTTACCCTCTTTCCCTTTGTTATTACTAAGTGGGGAGGCGTAAGCACAGGTATATTATTTAAAAATTCCTAAAAACAAAGTGCCGGCCTTAGCAGGCTAAATCTTGCCGGCCATTGTATTGCTGTATAATTTGTTTATTTTTATACTTTACGGCTCCGCCGAGGCTCCGCCGAGGCTCCGCCGATTTATAATAAAAGCAAAGGGGCAAAGCGGTCAAGCTATCTTTTTTATGTAAAAAAAGTGTCAGAAATAATTGGGGCGTATGCCCTTTACATTTTTATTCACAGTATTTTATTCTTAGTCGTAGCATCTTTTTTTTATTACAATACATAATAAATAAAGAAGATGCCACCTTGGTAAGGCATTATTTCACTAAAAATATAGGGTTTACAGCAATGTTATTATTAGTTATTATTAATTATTATTATTGCTATATATTCTTATATAATTATATTAATATAAGTAATGTTGATCGGTTACTTTTTTGATGCTATGTTCATACCCTTTTTTATACCTTTTTAATTTGTTTTCCCCAGCAAATTTTTTATTATCGATAATAAAAAAGAAAGAAGGGAGGGAGTCTAGTTTCATGTTACACCCCTTCTATCATATCGGCCTCTTTTTTTTCTATCTTAGTTTGCTTTTTTTTATTATAATAAAAAAAAGTAGAAAAAGCCAAGGTAAGATGCCGTTTGTTTTTTTATTATATAAATATAATAAAAAAAAAAATAGAATAAAAAATAACGTGCTAAGGGACAAAGCCTGTCTAGTTCTTACATTTCTGGTCTTTTTCTGCACTACCTGGTAGGGCTTTTTTTATTCTCGAGAATAAAAAGATAAGTCCCCCCTAGTCCTGCCTTTGCTTTTTTTTATTATAATAAAAAAAAGCCGCAAAGAGAATAAAAAATACGAAGCAATAAACAGGGTGAAAAATGATAAAGAGAACCTGCCGATCTTTATACTTTTATACTTTATATTCTGCTTTTTGATAATATATCATCAAAAAGCATGGTCCCAGCTACTATATATATAAAGTATGCGACTTATTTATAAGATAATATTATCTTTTATTCTTATCGAAAGGCTGCCAAGTCTTAATAGGAATAAAATAATTATTATTTCAAAGCCGTCTTCCTTTTTTATTTTAAACGCCTCCCTTTTTCTTTTTTTTCTATAGAAAAAAAAGATCCGGCGATCTGACTATATTAATATAATAAATAACCTAGTAGGACGAGGTAACAAAAAAGCAGAGCAAGAAATATAAATAGAGATACTAAGTGGCGGGGAAAGGGAGGCATTGAAGTACAAACAGGAATGCTTTTAACCTTTTTTTTATATATAAAAAAGCTCAGATGGTAAGGCTAAGGGAATGGCAGTGGCCCCCCTTTTATTATCCAACCTTATTCTTATCGGCAGGTAAAGAGAGCAGACCGCTTTTTTATTATATATAATAAAAAAGTTAAATTTTATAATAAAATGATAATAGCATAAAGGGATATTCATGCCAAAGGGCACGATGTATATAAACCCATATACTGAATAGAATATAAATGAGGACAATAGGGTTCGAACCTATGACTTAGAAATTAAAAGTTTCTCACTCTTCCAACTGAGTTATATCCCCTTTTTACATTATATGCTATTAGATATAAAACTATACTGCCAGTACCTTTTTTTATTTATTTTGTGTTACGTCTACTACCGTCTTTTTTGTCCCCTTGTCTCTTTGTCCGCTGATCTAATCGGCAAAGCCGTTTGCTTTTTTATTATATATAATAAAAAAGGGGTGGCGTTTTAAAAAAGACTTACTATCAAACTTATATAGTCTTTGCTTTTTTTATTAATCGGCGGAGCCGTAAAGTTTATATAAGTATATAAAGACATAGATACAAATATATAAAGTATTGGTAACTATTACTTATAACAAGGAAGATATAATTATAGGACAAACTGCCATAGGTGAAGTGTAGGCGATTGCTAATTGTCTGGAATATTACAATTCCTTAGGAGTTCGAATCTCCTTTTGTCCGTATTATAAGCTACGTTCTGCTCTTTTAGTGGTCGACTCGGGGAACTATACGCCTCCCCTTAGCCGCATTTACTTTATAAAATATATAATCAAAAAAAAGTTTGAAAAGGTGTAAAACAAAGGCCTGAGGTCATTTCAATACATGGTTATACTACTAATTAAAAACAAAAAGGTAATAGGTTGTGCCCTTTTATAATTTATATACTATGTATAAGCATATATGTTACAGTCTATAGTACTCACTATGATATGATGAATAATGTGTAGTAGGTTACTCTTTTTTTTAATTAGATAAAAAAGAACAAATAATGATCCCTTTGCCGGCATATTTTTACGTTCTTATAATAGGCTTTGCCCCCTTTCGGACGGGTTAAGGGCGGAGCCGTTAAAAAAAATATTAAGTATCTACGCCCTTTTTTGCTTTTTTTTATTATAATAAAAAAAAGTCACATATATATAACAATTTGTCTGCCGATTAAAGTGATAAATAAATAATAATAAGTTTATACTTTAATTTAGGGTTATAAATCTCATCTAATTTAGCACCAATTTTATATAAATATAATATACGTTTCTTGCCATTTTAAGACGCATATACAATTTTATTTTATTTTTTTTTTTTTTTTACCTCCCGCCAAGGTTTCTTAACGCCCTAATCCCCCCTGGGAGGGTAGGGCGATTATTTCATAATGTATAATAAAAAGTGTAAAGTATCCGGAGAAATTAAGCACTTAAAAAAAGGTATTTCTATGCTGCTAAAAATTAAATTATATAATTTCTGATTTGATATGCATAACAATATAAAACGCCCCTTTATATACTCTATAATCTCATGCCCCTTTTCATATTCCATTTTAAACTCTTTTTATTATTAGAATAAAAAGTAGATCGGCTATTTACCCAAGTATGCCGATGAAGTGATAATAAAAGTACCTACTAGGGTTCCATTTTATTATAGTAGTATAAAGTTAACCAGGGCCTGTTTCACCTAAAAATAACTAAATGACACGTTGGCTATTTTCCACAAATGCTAAAGATATAGGTACTCTATACCTTATATTTAGAGTATTTGCAGGGATGATAGGAACAGCATTTTCTATGCTAATACGTATGGAACTTGCTGCACCAGGTGTACAATACCTAAACGGAGACCATCAACTGTATAATGGTGCGCCGTCTAACATCTTTTCTCGTTGGCTGCATTCCTTTAATTCTCTATTTATAGTATATTACCTTTCTACGGTGGGTATACTTGGTAAGTTTATAACAAAGTTTTCCGATATAAATATACTAGAGATTTCTAAAAGGTCAAGTAGTCCAGATCCACTGTTTGGGTTTCCCAGTTCTATACCGGGCCTTTCTGCCGCGGCCAGAAATGGTGGATGGTCAAATTGTACCATTCTCATCATATCTGAAGGATCTGGGAAATACATCTGTAAAGCACTCGACTCACTTAGAGGGGGCCAACCTCTCGGGGACCGAAGCATGTCGTGAAATCTATCTGAAATAATGGTAGAGAGCTACGGACAATATGGTGAGGTTAACGAACTCCTTTCAACATGCAACACCGGTCTAAGTTTCGGATGTAATTATGTTTTCATAACTACAGTCTCTTCTTTCTCATCCCCTTTCGGGATAAGAGATACGGCTGAGGACATTTACATTGTGTGTCCTTGGTTCAAACAGTCGGAAGAGTGGGCTGTAAGTAACAGCCTCAATGCGTGGGAGCACCTAAGTTGTCCAATGGTAGAGCAAATCATACCTCTATCGGCGGGAAAAGAATGGAATTCGGGATCACCCGATAACGGAAACGTTTGGGGTGACGGAGTTCCCGTAGTAGCACGAGCACGGACTTTTAATAATCGGTTCAACGGTAGAGGTATTAGTACCTCTAACACCCGATCTTATAGTACGTCTGCCCGCGCGAAGGGGAGCAGCAATAATTCTGTTGAAGTCATTATGCCCGCGGGTCTAGTTAAACTTCAGCAACTAATTCAAAACAATATTAATAACACTACGCTGATAAACAAAGGTATTATGGATATTATTTCCGATGTGGATGTACTAATCGCGGCTTATTCTCGGATCAAAAGTAATCCTGGTAACATGACTCCAGGAATTGACAAAGAAACTCTGGATGGTGTGAGTCGCAGATATTTCGAAAAGCTAGGTCGTGACCTTCGGTCCGGCGCATTCTCATTTCGTCCGGCGCGACGCCTGGAGATACCTAAACCGAAAGGTGGAACTCGTCCCCTAGGAATAGCGTCTCCTCGAGACAAGATTGTACAAGCCGCAATGACAATAGCCCTCGAAGCAATCTTCGAACCATCATTCTCGGTTCATTCCCATGGATTTCGTCCTAATCGGGGATGTCATACAGCACTTGGTGAGATTAAACGTACATTCACTTCTGTAACATGGTTTGTGGAGGGAGACATTTCTAAATGTTTTGATTCCTTTGACCATAAGCTACTGGTACAGGCAGTAGAAACACGAGTAAACGACCAAGGGTTCTCAGACCTACTTTGGAAATCTCTGAAAGCCGGCTATATGTTCCAACATCAATATTTCGACTCGGAAATAGGAACTCCTCAAGGTTCTGTCCTAAGTCCGCTACTTTGTAATATATTTCTTGATCAACTTGACCGTTGGCTTGAGAATTATAAAAGAAGGTACAGCATAGGTACGCGTCGACGGACAAATCCTCTTTGGCGGCGTCTGACTCGGGAAGGAAACCTAGCGGAAGTGCACAAACTACACATAGGCTCTCGAATGGCGGATGACGCTAATTATAAACGGATGCTTTGGGTACGATATGCCGATGATTTCATTATTGGTATTATAGGACCAAAGTCTGATTGTATTAAACTTCGGGATGATCTTAGTAAATTTCTAAATGATATAGGTATGAACCTCTCTATAGAGAAAACTAAGATAACTCACGCTCGTGAGGAAATGGCGCACTTCCTAGGTACTGATATCCGAATTACGCCTCTGGACCTACGTCCAGTTGTTATGGCAGAACGTGATGGTTCACCTCCGTTTATAAAAATGCGGCCGGGTACCCGTCCACAACTGCTAGCACCCATCGACAAACTGGTAAAACGGCTTGAAGATCGGGGTCTTGCTCGTCATGGTGGAAACCCTACCAATTTTGGACGAATGGTGCCATTTGAAACTCATCGAATAGTCAACCATATGTTTAGTATATGGCGTGGATTCAGAAACTATTACTCCTTTGTTTCTAACACAGGATCTCTTGGTCGAATCCATTATATTATTAAATATTCTTGTATACTAACTCTAGCTGTGAAACTTCGGCTTGCAACTAAAGCTCAAGTATTCAAGAAATTTGGTCGTGATATCGTGATTACTAAAGATGGTAAAACTATCGCTTCCTTTCCAAACGTTTCGCTAGCAAACACTGGTAAATTCAACACAACTAGATCCGACCCCATGCGTCGGTTTGAGAAACTTAGTCGTTCGACATTCCGATCTATGGCGGTTCTTGACAGTCCCTGTCAACTCTGTGGTTCTACGGAGAATGTGGAGATGCATCATGTGCGAGCTATACGGAAGAGCACTCACAGAATTAAACATGATTACTTTACAGCCATGATGTCTCGGATGAATCGGAAACAAATGCCTGTTTGCCTTCTTTTTTTTTATAAAAAAAAAGATGAATGCCACATTAAGATTCACGGAGGTAATAAAGATATATAGGAGCCTTGGCGGAGCCGTACTATTCTATCTTTCTTTCATGAAACCTTTGTTTATGATTATCAGCAGTTAGTCGTATTGGTGGAGAAATTTAGTCCGAATTTGTTGTGGAGAGCCGTATGCAGTGAAAGTTGCACGTACGGTTCGGAGAGGGCTTTTATCTCCTAAGGATTTATCTAGGGACATATCTGCTACTCTACTTATTATTACAGCTCATGCTCTAATAATGATTTTTTTTATGGTTAATAGTATTTCATCAAAACAAATATACATTCGTCAAGATCATAGCATTACCCCGTATAGTCACATAACTTCTCTTTCGAGTAGATATGAGGACAAATTTAGATCCTCCGTTGGAGATCATAATAAAGGAATAGTATTCAATAAGAGTATTGATAATAAAAACCAATGCAATCAAAGTAATAACAATGAGGAAGAATCCGAATATGTCATTCATACTATACTAAATCCTTTTCACAACCGTAAAAAAATAGCGACAGTAGCTAAAAATGCTCGAGGTGTTTATATATTTACTGCCGAAGACGGTTCTAGTTATGTAGGAAGTAGTGTATCACTATATTCACGAGTAATATCTTATTTTATGCCTAGTATACTAGAAAAAGCGGATCGACGAGTTCTTCGGTATTTCCGTAAATATGGATTTGTAGGTATAACACTTACTCTTTATATACTAAAACCTAACAGTAAAATTACTAGAATAGAACTAGAACAACAACTTATTGATAGACAGAAACCAAATCTAAATGTTGATCTAATAGCTAGTAGTACTGGATATCATGAACCTATGAGTGAATATTGGCGGAATCATTTTCGTAAAGTGCGTGGAACAGGTGTTTATATTTATGACATACAATCAGGAAAACTGGTTTTTATAACGCCCTGCGGGCGATGTGATAGTATACAATATATAAGGGATTTTGTAGGTATACATCGACATACTGTGAATCGATATGCAAACAGTAATCGACTATTTCTTGGGCGATTTCATATTGCCCATGATTTTCTTATCGAACTAGATAATAAAAATCCACTGTCAATTTCAGAATTTAAGGACCTCGTAGATAGATCACGAAAAGATTTTGACAATGGTCAAATTCAGCCTAGAAAGAAAAGAATTCTAGCAGAAAATATGAAGAATTCTACTCTTACTCAAAAATACAATAGTATTAGAGACTTTGCACGGTCAATTAAAGGTGATCGTGGTACTATACGACTATATGCTAACTCCAACGATAAAACTAAACTTTATCGTGGTCAATGGCGAATTACTGTACTACTTGATGAAAATATGGCATAGCCGGGTAATAAAGTAATTTATTACTTACTTTTTGCTGTATGCTGGAAACTCCTTAAAGTCAAATTAGCTAGATCGATATACTTATTTTATATTGTAATCAGAAACATTAATTTGAATTGGACAATCAGCAGGAAACCTTTCCGAGATATAAAAAGGGATCCTCAGAGACTACACGCGAAACATCCTATTTATATATAATATATAAAGGATGAAGATATAGTCCAGCTCTTTGGAAACAATAGAGATAATAAAAAACGTATGCCCGCTATGGTAGGGGGATTCGGTAACTACCTCCTTCCAGTAATGGTAGGAAGACCTGATTATAAAAATAAAAAATTTATACGACTACTAACAACACTAACATCTCGCTCTAAATCTAAATTTGGTGCTTATCTAGCAGGGCTATGAGAAGGAGATGGACATATTTGAATTCCTAACACTACACATGCTCCAAGTGGTAAGCGATATGTGCCTCATTTTGCTATTAGTTTCAATGAACAGGATTATCCACTAGTACTAATTCTTAAAAATCTACTAGGAGGAACGATCCGACATAAAAAGGATAATCATGCTTATGTTCTAGTAATTGCTAGTATTTCTGGACTAACTGTGGTTATTAATATGATCAATGGGTATCTGCGTACTCCTAAAATTGACCAATTCAATAAACTAGTTAGTTGGATCAATAATAATAATTTGAAATAACAATTTTCCAATTTATGACCCTGATACTAGTTCAATTCTACAAAACGCTTGGCTATCTGGATTTATTGACGCTGACGGATCTTTTTCTATCACTATTAGAAAAAATACTGTTAATAGACCGTCAGGCGGAAAGAATCAGATTCGGGCTCGAATACGAATCGAACAACGTCAAGAAGACCCTAAAACAGGAAAGTCTTATCAGCCAATTCTTAAACTTATTGCTGAAACTTTCGGAGTTCAACTAACTATCACTACTCATAATGGTAATGTTCATTATTATCTTATTACTATTAATAGCCTTGCAAAACTATCAATTCTTATTAGCTATCTTAATGAATATTCTCTCTTTACTAGCAAATTTCTAAATTACAAAGATTTTTCTAGCTGTGTAGATATAATGCTAAATAAAGAACATCTCACTATCTCTGGACAAGAAAAGATCTCAATTCTAAAAGAAGGTATGAACAATAAACGTACTTTTTATAATTGGAATCATCTAGATAAACTTACCTCAGGAGAGTATTAATGATAAATATATAAATAGTTAGTAGTAAAATTTTTTTTATAGCCATAGTCCTTCTATATTCTAAAATATAGAGTAGCATCGGGTGAATTGCAAGAAAGTTTTAAGTTTACATATAATTAAATTAGAACCTCCCCTTTTAGTTATATTATATAAAATAACTTGCAGCTAAGCTTAAGTTAGTGCCTATCTAGTAGAATATACTTTACTAGATAGTGATTTAAGAAAGTTTAACGACTAATCGGTGAGTAGCATTAACAATAAACCGGACACGAGCGCCCAACATCTAGTAATAAAGTACTAGATGATGACATAGTCTAAACTTGATAGAAATATCAAGAGATTATTCTTTAAATGGGATAATATTAATAATATTGATGGCCTTTCCTCGACTAAACAACATATCATTTTGGCTTCTACCTCCTTCACTAATTCTACTTCTCGCTAGTGCTTTTGTAGAACAAGGAGCAGGAACAGGATGGACGGTTAACAAGGATAAGCTGTCGGTAAACACTACTCGATGCGGGAAACTCCTCCAGTATATTAAATATTACACGAAGATGAATACAAAACTATTCCCTATGTCTTTTATTATGATTAATATGATAGATAAACAACATAGAGTACTAGATTTCGTAAAAAAGTCATCAACATGGGGACAATCCGCCTGGTTTGGTATTAATACTAAGAATATTTTTACCAAATCATCAGAGACTACACGTAGTGCATTTTACAGTATATTTGCTCAAACTACAACACCTACCCAATCCCATAATCTAGATCCATTTTATAAATGGCTAGTAGGAGTAGTAGACGGAGATGGTACTTTTCATTTTTCTAAAACTCGTAAAGGTGTCTGAACATTCTATTTTAAAGTAAGGCAAAGTAATTATAACCTGCGTCTACTTTATTTTATTAAAAAGATTCTTAGAGTGGGAAGTGTAAGTGTACCTAATTCTAAAGATAATATGGCAGAATATCGTATTCGAGATATAAAAGTAATATCTAGAGTTATACTACCTATTTTTGACAAATATACGCTACTTACTTCTAAACAATTTAATTATACGAATTTTCGTAAAGCTCTACATATTTATACTGATCCTCTTCTATCTTCTAGAGAAAAAGATCTACAACTTTCTTTTCTTAAAACTCTGACTATACCGCAAGATTATAAATCCACAGCGTGAGAGTCTAAATCGGTAACTACTATGACTCTAGATGAAATCAATCTTATTATGTCTAAAGAGTGGCTGATAGGTTTTACAGAGGCAGAAGGTAGCTTTTATCTTCTGAAGAAAGGTCCTACACGTATGGTTCATATGTTTGAAATTACACAGAAACTAGATAAAATAGTTCTAGAGGCCATCAGTGTAATACTACCTATGAAAGTTTATATAAAAAGAGGTTATAACACTTGTGTTACTACTAATCATAAAAGTATAGGAATAATCGTTGAGTACTTCAAAGATACAATGAAGGGTATGAAATCACTAGAATATCGTATTTGAGCCCGATCATATGCTAAAGATCTAACATTTATAGAACTAACTAAAGTTCGGGATCATATGCGTGCTATTCGAAGTATTCGTAATAATAAAAAAAGTAGTGAAATGAAGGTATAGTCCGATCCTATTATCTTTGCTTTTTTATTATATATAATAAAAAAGTGAGAATAATAGAGTATACAGTACGGCTGATACATTCAATATAAAGTTATCCACCACTTTCTGGACTACAAAGCCACTCAGGTGGATCAGTAGATCTAGCCATATTTAGCCTACACCTTGCAGGAATATCATCTATGCTCGGAAGAATGAATTTTATCACGACAGTTCTAAACATGCGTAACCCTGGAATGGACATGCATAAACTACCACTATTCGTATGGGCTATTTTTGTAACAGCCATACTACTACTTCTTTCTCTACCTGTACTAAGAGGTAGAATAACAATGCTACTAACAGATCGGAATTTTAATACTTCATTTTATGATCCAGCAGGAGGTGGTGATCCTATACTATATCAACACCTGTTCTCACTACTAAGACTAGTTATTCTAATTCTATCTATTTATTTTTTCCAGCTTACGCAGGATCAACAAACCATAAATACCTTTTCCTTTCATAATTTTACTGAACAATTTAAAACCACATCATTTTTCCCTTCTAAACAAGTACCTACTTCTTCTTTTCTAGAATGGTTTGTAGGATTTACTGAAGGAGACGGCAGTTTTGTTGTAAGCACTCGTGGTAACTGTATGTTTGTTATTACACAATCTACTAAGGATATTCAAGTTCTTCATTTTATCTTTGCTTTACGGCTCCGCCGATTATATATAATAAAAAAGTTCAAGATAAACTAGGATTTGGTCGTGTAATTAAACAAGGACATTCTACATCTCGTTTTATTGTTCAGGATAATAAGAATCTTTATCCCCTTCTTCATCTGTTTAATTTTTGCTTTTTTTTATAAAAAAAATAGTGACGTGGGAACCTAGTACTTCCTACAAAAATAGAAAGTTACGCCCTCTGGGCGATAAAGTTTCTGGAGACATTTGACGCCCTCTGGGCGATAAAATTCACCTAATTATTCTATTGCTCGAATTAGTGTTTGAGGAAGAAGACCTAGTTATAATGACGCTTGAATTAGCGGATTTACAGATGCTGAAGGATGTTTTACTTGTTCTCTACTTGGTAATTCTACAGCATATCGATTTCGTTTCATGCTTAGTCAAAAGGATGAGAAAAATAAGGGTGTACTAGATCATATTGCTTTTCTACTTTTTTATTATATATAATAAAAAAGCAAAGACTACATGGAAAAGTTCGACCTCACTCTATAGAAGGAGTGTATGAACTAACTGTAAACGGAGTTCGTAATAATAAATGAGTAGTACAATACTTTGACCAATATGAACTTTACACTAAAAAAGCAAGTTCATATCTACTTTTTTTATTATAATAAAAAAAGCAAAGACTATGGAAAGAAGTATCAGAGGATCTTAAAGATGGAAAACATCTTTCTGAAGATACTCGCCTAATTCTGAAAGAAAAGGTAATAAAAATCAATAAGTAAAGATAGAATAGAAATCTATCCCTCGGGAATAAAGGGTACGGTTCAACATAATTTTTATAGTTAATTTTAACTTTTTTTAAGATACTTCACTTTTTTTATTATAATAAAAAAAGCAAAGATAAAAAAAGCCAAGGTAACGTGCTAAGACATGACAACTATAGAAAAAAGAGCGAAATTTTATTAGGCAGGTGGTAAAACCTTTTTTAATGTAATGTAAAGACCTAATATAATAAAGAGAAATTTTCTACCGCTACTCTAGTCCATACCGTATAAATCTGTGTAACCATTAGAGGGAAACAGGTTTTAAGTATGTTTATGCCCACAGGCTTAAAGTGATTCTAAAAAATCATCGGCAATACAAGTGAAAACGGTCAACGTATATTCGTATAAAGACCGTCGGCAGTCTAAACTGTCGCTACAGACTGGGTCACTTGTGGGTACCTGAAATGGTGCTTAATGTACAGTCGGCTTTCTCTAATGGAAAAATCATTACACAAGGTTATTCCCTCTACTTTACGGCTCCGCCCTTTGCCCGATTATATATAATAAAAAAGCAAACGGCTTTGCCGATAAGATAAGAGGTCAGAATAGTACAGGGATTTCTAAGAGAACTGAAAAAATTAGAAATTTGAGAAAGTGGGTTTTTTGGTCGGCGATGGCCCGATATACTCATATTTATAAAAGTATATATGAATTACACTGTATGCTGGAAATATCTGTTTAATGTTATTTCTACTATCATCATAAGAGATATTATTATAAGCATATCCCGATATAGTCAAAATGAAATAACTAAGATACAATCAGCAGGTAACCAACGACGCAACATAAGCAGTCTAGTAGGAACCTCAGAGACTATACGTGTAACAGCTTCTTCTAACACTTTTGGAGAATGGATAGCAGGCATTATTGATGGTGCAGGATGTCTACAAGTAAGTAAAAAAGGTCATGCTACCCTTGAAATTTATATGGGTATTGAAGATCTTCCTCTACTTCGCTATATTCAAAATAAGCTAGGAGGAAATATAAAACTACGAAGTGGAGCAAAAGCTTATCGATATCGTCTTCATAATAAGAAAGGTATGATCATCATGATAAATCACATTAACGGAAATATTCGACACCCGTCGCGACTACTACAACTTCATCGGGTATGTCAAAGACTCACTATACCTATTATAGAATCAATAAAACTAACAAATAAAAACTATTGGTTTGCAGGATTCTTTGATGCAAATGGTACTGTTACGTTTAGTAATAAAGATGAATATCCTCAACTTATTATACAAGTAATAAGTAAAAATATACAAGTATTTGGAGGCAATATTCATTTTAATAGTGGAAAAAACGGTTACTATGAATGGTCTCCACAAACACGAGAAAATTCAATGAGTATGGTGAAGTATTTTCATAATAAATGTAAAAATCATAAATCGAACCGATTTTACCTTATATCCGATTATTATTGACTTTCAGATATAAAGGCATATCAAAAAGAAAACCATTATTATAATGCTTGACAACATTTTCTAAAAAAGTGAGAAAAGTTGAAGATATAGTCCAAATAATAACACTTTTTTTATCTTATTACTATCTAAAATAGATACGAGATCGTAAATATTATAACATTTTGAGAGATGTCTCATTACTATCTTTATTTTTAAGTTTCTATTTAAGTATTTCCCTATTGTAAAAATAGATAGATATACTTATCTCCTTCATAGTAATAAGACTAATCATTTCAGATCTAAAATAATATTTTTTATTAGTACTATACTATGTGTACTATCTATTAGTATTGCAGAAATACCATCTATATACTTTATTATCTTTGGATTCCCTATAATCATTTTTTCAATATTTAGTACTTACTCTGGGGACATTTATGAAACTACTCTAATTAACATGATTAGATACAATGTCATAATGATTATTGGGGTGCTAATATATGATCATATTATGATTTATAGTGATATTCAATTCATTCTAGGTAATTGGTTCTCTCCTTCATCTGTACAAGATAATAGTTCTTCAAGTTCTAGTTCGAATGCCAATTCAAATTTCAATCCTAATCCTAATAATAATCCTATCCCTAATAATTCCTCTATAGTTTCTGACGAGACAACCTCTCGTGATTCTCGTTCAAGAGCACGTGATTATTCTTCTATTAACCAGTCTAATATTAATAATCAGACTCATTCTAGTATTAATAGAAATCCCGTTTCTTTTAATCAATACAACAGCATTGGTAACTCTATACCTGACTCTTTTAATATGCAATCTCCTACTAGCGATCCCTCAGCTAGTAATGTACTTAATAATGCCCCTTCTGCTCCTACGGCCTTTTATCGTACTAAGATGGTGGGTAATATTCCAGGAGTTCCTGCACAAAATGTAGTAAGAGCTAGACTAGGAGATCTTACGGAGATTGCTATTAATGAAATAAGTAGGGAAAGCATACCTGCACATAGGCTTGCTGCGGGGGCTAGACGAACAGTCATTAAAAATTATCATGGTGGTCCCATCAGGACTGGAGCCGCAAGGGGGGCTGCTTACGTAAGAGCTAGGACAGCAGGTAAAATATCTGCCAACGCTAGACTGGAAGGTGCAAGTATGGTTAAAGAATGGTGGACGGGTAATAATACCGATAAACCTTCTAATAAAAATTATGTCCTTCCTTTTATCTTTATACCAGCTAGAACGGAAGAAAGATCTTCTAATTGGTTTAGATCTCATGAAATTATTATAGAAAATATAGGGATATTTTTTATGAGAGCCATAGTGACATATTTTATAAGGTTTTTTGTAAAAAACCTAATAAAATACTTCTACCCTTCTATTTCTAGTTCTATTGTTAACAGAATTAATTATATTTATAATACTTATGTATATGAGGGAAATATACCTGCTACATTTATACAAAGTATTATTGTGTCTATTATAGGATGTGTTATTAGTTATTTTCGCTATAAGAGTATTGCAAAAAATGTGAATTATTCGAAAATAAAAAAAATAATACTGAATATTAGTATTGCTATGATACTACAGGTAAATGTTACGAATGTTATGATATATCTTAATATTAGTGGGTCTATCGCAAAACCTATTTCGATTAGTGAACTATTTGAATCTTGGAATAATTCTGCAAATCTGATGGTTATTTCTTGTATTACTTTTTCTATTTGTGTACTTTTTTTTAATATTATGAAGAAAAGTAGTAATAGTGGATATCTTCATAAATACATAGATGTATATAATATATATATACAAATTCTTATTGTTATATCTATACAAAATTATGTACAAGGACTACTATTTATGTATGCACATAAACTACCGGAAGATCTTGCTAACCTTTTTATTCCATTTATTTAAATTAGAATTTGTAATATAATGTATATAATAGTATTAGGTGTGCATATAAAAAATATTATTATTAAAAATGATTGAGCATCCTGAAGTTTATATACTAATTATACCAGGATTCGGTATAGTTAGTCATATTGTTAGTGCATTTAGTGGTAAACCCGTATTTGGGTACCTCGGAATGGTTTATGCTATGTTTAGTATAGGATTCCTAGGATTTATAGTGTGGAGTCATCACATGTATAGAGTGGGTCTTGATGTTGATACACGAGCCTACTTTACAGCTGCCACAATGATCATTGCTGTCCCTACAGGTATTAAAATATTTAGTTGGCTTAGAACACTATATGGGGGTTCTATACGAGTTACTACACCTATGCTGTTTGCTCTTGGATTTATCGCCCTATTCACAATAGGTGGACTAACAGGAGTAATTCTTGCAAATGCATCTCTAGATGTCGCACTACATGATACTAAAAAAAGTCAACTAAAAACTCTTTCTACATCCCTCCTAACCTTTTTTGATTACAATAAAAAAAGCAATGAATCAAAACCCTCTATTCTATCACGAAAACAATTTGATGCTTTTGTTGTAGGTCTTATTGATGGTGAAGGGAGTCTACAAGTTAATCATTGGCGAAATCAAATTCTTCAATTCCGTCTTGTTGTGAAACTATCAGATAAACCTTTTAATCATCAAATGCTTTGTAGAATAGCATCTATTTATGGAGGTAATGTACGACGGATAATTAAAGGAGATTATGTTATTTGAACTGTTAATGATAAAAAAACATTTGAACGAACTGTAATACCACTACTTGCTAAATATCCACCTCTAACTAGTCGTATGCATCTACAACATCAATTTTTCCTACGATTCTTTAATAATCCTGATATTAATCTTTATTTTCAATCTCGTAATTTTAAATATTCAAATCGAGATGAAATACTACCTCTATTTGATAGTACTCCTGCTTACTTTAGTGATTGGCTCGGAGGATTTATCGAAGCGGAAGGATCCTTTACAAATCGATCGTCGGGAACTTCATCATTTAGCATAGCTCAAAATCATGATGATTATCTTATTAAGGCTATCCGTAATTTTTATGAGGTTGATCACCTGACAATCTCTAGCAAGATTGGTAAAGTTAGCGGATACCCTATATATGAAGTATCTATCGCTAGCCTTGCTGGAGTTACTCGAGTGGTTCAACATTGTATTCCACTTCTACAAGGATACAAATATTATCAACTAATACAATTCATTAATCAAAGCAAAACACTTAAAGGTCTTCGGCAGCGCCGTTAAGCGAAGAGTTTTTAATTCATTACAGTATGTGTCATGTTGTCAAATCACTGTGAGAGAAATGAGTATCATCTCTCGGTATCTATTTTCTTTGCCAAAGGCAAAGAAGTACAAAGATGCTAACGGTGAAGTCTTATTATCCTGTTCTACCTAGTGCTGTAGGATCTTGTAAAGGAATAAGATAATACCGTGGGAACTCTTCTTACATCTTATCGGCCTCTTTTTTTTCTATCTTAATTTGCTTTTTTTATTATAATAAAAAAAGTAGAAAAAAATTATGTAAGATGCCGTTTGCTTTTTTATTATATATAATAAAAAAGTTAAGAAGTAAGAAGAGACTCCGTAGAGGCCACACGTGGTTGCTTAGGGTTATAGATCCGTCAACCCCTATGTAAGATATGGTCCGATCCTATCTGTGAAGATAGTTACTCTGTCTACTTTCACTTTACGGCTCCGCCGAGGCACCGCCGAGGCTCCGCCGATTATAATAAGAAAGAAGGCAAAAACAATTGGAAAAGTTTAGTTACTAAGAACTCACTAGGACAATTATAAACAATAAATATAAAGACATACTCTATTATTTATGTTTTTATAGTTATACTTGTCTGCTATATAATTAGACGTGTACTGATACTACAGGCACAAAATAGTAGTAAATATAATAATATATCAATTACTGATAAGCATTATGAAAATGCTCTTGATAGTAAAGATATTGCCTGTAATGAATTTAAAGGATTCCGGGGAATTTACCTATGAACACATAAAAAAAGTGGAAAACAGTACATAGGAAGTTCTAAAAATATTAGCAATCGTATTAAAGATTACTATAAAAACAGTTATCTTAGTAATCAAAGTATTCTAGGTAGTGCTATTTGTAATGCTATTCTAAAATATGGACATCAAAGTTTTTCACTATCCATTCAAGTTATAGGAGAAACTCCTATAGACATAAGCAATTATAATAGTGATAATATTCCCGATTACGTAGCTCTTGAACAATCATATCTAGATAAATATGTACTTAGATATAATATTAATCGTTATGCCAGTTCTAGGGCTTATTCTCCGTCTAATAAACCTATTAACGTAGGAGAAAACAACCCATCTTTTAACCTTAAAATGGAAGATTCTTTTGCTTGGAACTTTAAACACTCTTCAGAATCAAAAGAAAAATGGTCGAAATCTCTTTCTCCCTCCGGGAGATTAGGTATACTTAAATTTTATCTTTATACTGATAATTATCAATTTGTTCAAACCTTTGATAGTGGTACCAAACTATCTCTATTTTTTAATAATGTTAGTAAACGATTTGGTTCTGATATCGCAAAAATGATCATATCTACATCTTCACCAGGTATACGATATGCGGAATATATTATTACTATGCTTGAAATGAATGAAGATAATCTTAAAGCAATATTTGATGATCTTCCTATTAAACCTGTTATAGTTCCCCGATCTTGAAAAACAGGTACTACTATATATGGATATAATCCTAATACTGAAACATATCAGACTTGAGGTTCTAAAGAGGAATGTACTTTTTTTCTTACTGGAAAAAAATTCGAGAATAAAAGTACAATTAATAAACGGATAGATAATAATATCCTTTATTATGATTTCTACCTTAGTACTAAACCTTTTAAAAACTTACGCATTAAGACATACTATGTCGTAAGACATTTCCATTACGTTCTTTCAATGGGTGCGGTATTTGCACTATTTGCAGCATTCTACTTCTGGACTCCAAAAATAGTAGGGAAAACATTTAACGAAAACCTAGGACGAATCCATTTTTGGACTCTGTTTGTAGGAGTTAATCTTACTTTCTTTCCTCAACACTTTCTAGGACTGGCCGGTAAACATAATGTTCTTTATTATACCAATTATTTATTACACTGACGTCATGGAAAAATACACACATCTACTTCTAAGACAGCCTGTTCGATATTATTATAATGCAGATAGACTTCGGTCTCTTATTGTCTTTGCTTTTTATTATATATATAATAAAAAGTACAAGAGAATCGTAAACGTTCTGTTATTTATCAATGGGTTTGTCATTCTACGAATAAACTTTACGTCGGAAGTGCCCACAACGGGAGTATACGGCTCGATGGTTATTGGTATCCCAGTACACTATCTCGAAATATCCCTATTTATAACAGTCTTATTCAGTATGGTCATGAAAATCATTCTCTAGGAATCCTTGAAGATCTGGGTATTAGTAAAGAAATCCCAACAAGTCTTCTGCTGGAACGAGAGCAGTTTTATATAGATCTACTCTTTGAATGCTATCCTAACCAAGCACTAAATCTTGCAAAAACGGCAGGAAGTACCTTTGGAATGAAACATGGTCTAGAGTTTGCTCAAAAACGATCAGGATCACTAAATCCCATGTATTATCGTCATTGCTTTTTTTATTATAATAAAAAAAGTGAGAAGTCTCCAGAATTTATAGCTATGCAAACTAAAGATAAGCGGGGAATAAATAACCCTCAATATGGAGTAATAAAAACAGCAGAAACTATAGCTAAACTAACAAAACTAGTTTACGTATATGATGCTGTTACAAATAAACATATTGGTACATTCTCTACTGTTGAATGTAAGAAACATTTTTCTATGGGTTATGATACACTTCGAAAATACCTAGATAGTGGGAAACCATTTAAAAATCGATGTTTTTATAGCCAACCTAGATAAAGGCTACGCCCTAAGTATACTACACTATTAATTGTATAATATAAGCTTACATGCCCTTCTATTCTATATAATTATTAGAATAACATAGAGTAGAATAGAAGAATCGGGTGAATTGCACGAATATCTCTGCTTGCTGCTTGCTCCTTGGTTTTTAGCATAAAGAGACAACTTGCAGCTAAGCTTACGTCAGTACATCCTATATTATTCTAATACATTGAATGACATAGGTTAGGACGTAAGAAAGTTCAAAGACTAATTGGTGATTTGTACTAAATTATCCAGACACGAGTGCCCGACTAGTAGTATAAGCCGTACTACTAAATGACATAGTCTAAACTTACATGTGAATGTAAGATACAAAATTTAAATTATTTTGTGATAATAAATTGATGCCTCGACGAATACCGGATTACCCTGATGCCTTTGCAGGATGGAATGCAATAAGTAGTTGTGGAAGTATGCTATCTGTGATAGCTACTGTACTATTTGGATATATAATTTACGATATCCTTGTGAATGGTAAAGCTGCGGATAGAAACCCATGGCAAGTACCAGCCTTCTTTGAATCTACACCCCAATTCTGGATGGAGTCTCATACTGCATCTAGTCTAGAATGGTCACTAGATTCACCAGTACCATTCCATAGATTTAACACTCTTCCAATACAATCTTAATAAATAAGTTTTATCTCTACAAAGGAAGAAAGGCAGTATCTTTATATATATTCATATAAAAGTTTACATAATAAGCCAATCAAAGTAGTACTTAAAAAATACACCTTGGATGGAGGGGGGGGGGCTACGACCCTCCCCTTTCTATTCGTATTTGTATTTCACTTTTTTATTATACAGAAGCACTTAAAAAAGCAAAGAAATAACCCCCCCCCCTTTGCCCCCTTCGTGGGTCTTTTTTTTATTATTAATAAAAATTAAAGTGCTATTTGTTACCAGTCTTTAGATAAGGGAATTAGTCTAAAATAATGTATTATACATAGGATGTATATCAATATTGATAATAATTTTTTTATATTATTTATATATAAGTATAAATTAATAACTATATCAATCTGATTAACTTTAGATAGTAGATACGATGGGAGGGTATGGTTAAGGGCATAACCCTATTCGTATAAGTATGGCCCTTTTTTAACATCCTTTTTTTAATATATAAAAACAACACTCGTCACCTTGGCTTATTACGTTCTTTAATTTTTTTCTATAAAAAGTAGTTTTAATGTGGATATCTAAACGATGAATCTCTTTATTCTCTTATCTCTCTTTGCTTTACGGCTCCGCCGATTATATTTTTTTATTATATTTATATAATAAAAAAACAAAGATAGAATCGGCGGAGCCTCGGCGGAGCCTCGGCGGAACCGTAAAGTACACAAAGATAAGGGCTAGCATATTTCCAGCTTCGGGGGCTCGATATCGTTTATTTCCTACCTAGGAGACTCGGCCTTTTTATAATTTTTAGCGCTCTATAGTATAACTTCAAAATGGGGCCTAATGAAGTTATACCATAATGACATAATGCAGATATGCCTAAGCGGTTTAGGTGGTGCTCTGTAAAAGCATTGGTTAAGGCCATCACAAGTTCGAATCTTGTATCTGCAAGAAATATATTTATAAATTGAAGATATTAAATTGTAGAGGGATGGACAAGGACATTGCCCCTCCCCAACCCTTTACTTATATATATAAAGTGCGTGGTGGTCAGGCAAAGGGCGGAACCTACCACTTTTTAGCTTCACGATGAAAAAAAAAGTAAAGAACGAGGTGTTAAAATACCATCCTTCTTGTCTCGCTATTTATTGCCCCCTAATCTATCGTAGGGAGACAAGATTGGGGAAACAATAATTACCCTGAGGATTAGAAAAGACAAGGAGGGCCACATATATAAAAAAGTAGCCGAGAAATACAATAAAAAGGCTAAGAGGAGGTTAAATCTCCCTTTATATCTAGTATTATTTGATATAAATAATATTGTCAGAGTAACTACGTTATTAATTGTTAATAATAAGTATAAAATAATTATTTTATATTATAAAGATATTTTTTCATATTTTATATATATAAAACAAACCGCCTTTGGCATTATTTGAAACTTCTTTTTTTATTATTATAAAAAAAGTTAGAAGAGAAAATGTTATACTATGATCTTATTTTATTTATGGTCTACGGTGTTTTAATTAACATCATACTAACAAACCATGTCACCTTCTTTTTTTTTTCCTCTTAATCGGGTAGGTTTTTGATATATAAAAAGTGAAGAGGAGGGTGGGGGGCTACGCCACTACCCTCGCCAAAAAATATAAAGGGAGGGCGAGGGAAGGGGGCACTAAACGGGCAGCGCCCTAGTTTTATTATACGTAATAAAAAAGACGGGTAACACTACTTCCGTCTTTGGCTTCCTTTCCTTTTCCTTCTAATTTTCATCCTATATTAATACTTGGTTAGAAATCAATGTAAAAAATATTATTGCTGTGTTAGTTTCTGCATTACTTTTTTATACTCTTTTTATCTGATACTTTACGTTCTTATCGGTAACTTTTATATATGAGGCTAGGGGAGACTCAGGTAATATCCTTCTCCTACTCTTACCATTATTAGGTTCCTTATCTTATTTTAACGCCTCCGGCGATCTGTTGACTTTACGGCTCCGCCCTTTGCCCGATTATATATAATAAAAAAGCAAAAACTAGAACTACACCCTTTTAAAAAATAAAAAAAAAATTATTAAAAAAAAGGGTACAAGTAAGAACGTAAAAAAGGAAGATAAGCTTAACGAACAGAACAGAAGAAAACAGGTTTTAAAAAGCGTATAAAAAACAACAGAAAGAACTTCTAATCTACAATATAATTTATAATTTAATGCGTCTACTTAAAAAACATCCTATTCTAGGTCTAGCTAATAGTTTTCTAGTAGATTCCCCACAACCTGCTAATCTATCATATATGTGGAATTTTGGATCTCTACTAGGTCTATGTCTAGTTATACAAATTCTTACTGGAGTATTTCTTAGAATGCATTATACACCTTCAGTAGATCTAGCCTTTGTAAGTGTTGAGCATAAACCTTAGTTTAAAAATAGTACTATCAGTTTCATAAGAATATCTAATAGACTTACATTTTTGTAACTATTAAATACTCTGATTTTATTATTTAAGCATAATGTGCTCATTAAACTCAACTGTATGCTGGGAGTTCCTAGTATAATAATATTTTATTATAAGGATAATCAGCAGGAAACCAGGTTACTATCGTAGTATAGTAATAGTAGGATCCTCAGAGACTAAACGTTGAGCTATAATTATTAAATTTTACGATTATAATCGGCTTAGCCAATTAAGGATTTAATAATATAGATGATATAGTCCAACCAATGATGAAAGTCATTGAATCAGTGATAATTCTTGCTAGATATTTTAATAAAATCACAACGCCTCCCTTTGCCCGGCGATTTCATTTATATGTTTATTGCAAGTACTGTAGTAATCTCCCCAACAATAGCAGGGATGGTTATTATTTATAACGTATTTAAACACTCAAAAAACCTATTATTATGGATAATGAAGCACCCAATTTTCCGAATGGTTTTCAGGGTTTGTTGATGGTGAAGGTAATTTTCAAGTAATTAAAACTAAAAATTATGTTCGAGTTATGTTCCGTATCGCACCTCATGTTGATGATATTTGAATTCTTTCCTTGTCTCCCTGCCTTTACTTTTTTTTTATTGTAATAAAAAATAGTGACGTGGGAGATATAAAATTAAAGATTTTACTTTTTTATTATATATAATAAAAAAGCAAACGGCTTTGCCGATAAGATAGGAAGGGGTAATGTTAATAAGGGTTCTAATTCAAATAGAATATATACACTATATAGCACTACAGTTATAATACAAAAACTTATGCCTATTTTTGCTAAATATCCACTACTATCTACGAAATGCCTTGATTATATAGATTTTTGTACTGTTGCTAATCTTATTATTTCTAAAGGCAGTAGTAAACTTGATGAAGCAGGGAATAAGTACTTGTTGTAACGAATATTATAAATAATATGAATACAAAACGTATATTTTCAGATGTGACGGATAATTTTATGATAAAAAATATCGAATAAACGAAGTATCCTATTAGTCATCTGTGGTTTCAAGGTTTTCTTGAAGGTGAAGGTACGTTTGGTAGAAAGAGACTAGTACCATATTTTCAACTTTTTTATTATAATAAAAAAGCAAAGAGTAGGACAGAATAAACGAAATTATATTCTTATGAACGCAATAAAATCTTGAGGGCCTCCGGCCATTTGAATCTATAATAAATCTGTCTTCATATACCATAAATGTAGCTCCTCTCTTTGCTTTTTTATTATAATAAAAAAGTTAAGAGAAGGTCTACTCTAAATAAACTAACTGATGTGATTGTACTATCTCTTAGTGATATCGATTCCATTTATGATCTATTCATCCATAGCCTACTAAGTTATGAATTTCAAACACTACGCCCTTCGGGCGATTAAAAAAGTAGATTTTGAATACTGGTGTATTCTAGTATATATGCATAAATTTGGATATTTTTATCTTCCTAAAGGTCGTAAAATTGCTGTAGATACCTGTAACTATATTAATAAATCTCGTTATTCAAATAGAAATAACAGTGTTATTAATCCTGAACTCGATATTAGTTTTCTTACTATGAAACTTATTATGCAACTTCCTTGTACAATGTCTCATACTAAATTTGCGCAAGTTTTTAATAAGCTTATTAACCCTACTCATTCTCTTCGGCTATGCCGTTAAAATTTGGATTTATGACGAGAATATTCTAATAAAAGGTAGCCCATTTAAAACTCAAAACTCTTCTTATGCGGATGCTAATAGTAGAATAGGGCTGCTACGTACCTCACCAACAGTGAAGCGGTACATAGATACAAACAAATCCTGACGCCCTCCGGGCGATTAAAAATCGTTACAAAATTTGGACTACGCCTTATCCTCATCTTAATAAACTTTTTTATTATATATAATAAAAAAGCAAAGACGGTTTAAAATGAGGAATAATAGTAGTTAACACGGATCGTCAGACATGTTTTCCAGAGGATAAAGGCATAGCCTACCCCTTTAACTTACTCGCGGAGCGAATTATACATAATTAAAAATCAAGGTGGTCATAAAACCTGACGTATATTTTCCATAGGGAGATACGTAAAACTATAGCATTATTATATACACTGATAGCTTTACTAATATATTTATATCTTATCATTAGAAAGCTTTAATACATTGATTATGCGAGATGTAAACTACGGGTGGCTTCTACGATATCTTCATGCTAATACTGCTTCATTTTTCTTTATTTTTGTATACTTTCATATAGGGCGAGGACTATACTATGGTTCCTATAAATCTCCTCGTATACTTCCATGGTCGATAGGAGTAATAATTCTGATTAGAATGATGGCAACAGCCTTTCTAGGTTTTATTAAAAAGGCCTAAAATGAAACATATTAATATACTATATAATAAAAGATCTAGTTATACAAATAATAAAATAACACAACCAATGCCACTATTTGAAATAGTAACTCAACCTTCTAATAAACTTAGTACTATACTAACTATCAATAATATACTTAATCCTGTTTATATTCTAGAATATAAAACGAATTCTTCTAATGCACTACAAGAAATAAATCCTATTACGGATGACCTTAGTACTAATAAAAGCAACTCTACTATATCAATTAAGAAAACTCTAAATAGTATAGGGGGTGTATATATTTGTATTAATCTTATTAATGGAAATATGTATGTAGGAAGTGCTGGGAAAGGTCTTATGTATCGACGGTATCGTGCTCATCTTTTTTTTAGAAAAAATGGTAGTAAAATAGTTAATAGAGCTGTACTAAAGTATGGCATAGAAAATTTTGCATTTATAGTCGTAGAAGTAGTATCTAACAGTTATTTTGATAATATACTTTATGATAATCGGCATGAACATATTACTAATTATAAAAATAGAATTCTTTCTATGGAACAAAAATATATAGATACCCTGCTACCTCTTTATAATATAGCAAAGATTGCGGGATCTATACTAGGTTTTAAACGAAGTTTTTTTATTAGAATCGCGAAGAAATCAAAGCCTAAATATGACACCTGAACATATAGAAAGAATATCTAAAGCTCATAAGGGTAAAATAGTTAGTCTAGAAACTCGCATGCTTCTAAGTGAAATTAGAAAAAATCGCGGACCTATTTCCAAAGAGACACGTACGCCCTACGGGCGATAAAAAATGTCAAAAAATAATAATAAATCAGTACCAATAACTGTTTATAATGCTGCGGATAATACTATTTATAAACAATTTTATACCATAGCAGAGGCTGCTATCCATTTTTTTGGTAATTCTAGAAAACGTAGTAAATTTAAATGGATTCTTTCTCATCCTGATAAAAATATTCTCCTTCTAGAAAAGTATATAGTCCGTCGTTCAAAAGATAGAAAATTATAGACGCCATTGTTATGGTTATGCTTATGGTTGTGGCTATGTCGCCTCATAAGGCAATTTAGATATAACAGTTTATATTATAATATAAATATTTATTATTATTATTTGGTTTTCACATTACTATTTAGTGTACTAGGTCTCTCCTAGATGTATTGTTTATTTATTTGTATACTAGTTTATTTTATATTCTATGATTCATAGTCCTATCATTGTATTTCTTTGAGTTTTTAATTTGCATAAACTAAAAAAACTTTGTAGTGGATTACAATTCTATTTCTTGTAGGGCTACGCCTCAGCCCTTATCTTTTTTATATCTTATCGGCAGGTAAAGAGAGCCGTTTGCTTTTTTATTATATATAATAAAAAAGTTAAAATATAAAAAAGGCAGGAACATAAGAAGTGATAGAATACCTTGACAGAGGTATTGGTTTATCTTATCTAGTAGACATAATAAGATATTCTGGCGATACAAGTGAAAACGGTTAACTATTATTATCACTATTATAGACCGTCGGTTCTATGCAGAATCGCTACAGACTGGGTCACTTGTGGGTGCCTGAAATGGTGCTTAATGTACAGTCGGACATTTAGATATATTCCTAGGACTACGCCCCCTCTTTGCTTTTTTTATTATAATAAAAAAAGTTGAAATAGATTAATCCTATTTATATATATATCTTCAAGGCCTAAAATGATCTAGTATGAAGTAATATCTCATGCTATTGATTAGGTACAAGTATTTACCATTTTTGATATACAGAGTAGTATTATAATTCTGTAAATAATGTTAAATATAAATGTTGTATGTACTTCCTTACGGTCAAATGTCACTGTGGGGTATCCTTTTTTGCCCCAAATGTAACAGACTTATTGAATCAATATTTATTTCCTTTTATTTTATAACGATATATCTTAGCTCAAATACGATAGCAAAACGCATCCCTGCTGAGTACCGAGTAGGTCCTCATAATTCAGATATTATGAGTGTTATATATGGAGCTCTGCTTGGTGATAGACATGCAGAACGTCGTATTCAAGGAAATGGTACACGAATTAGCTTTAGTCAAGAGGCTAAACATAAAGAATATCTGCTATGAATTCATAATATAATAAGAAGTTTTGGCTATTGTAATTCAACCCTACCTATTATACGAAGTCATCTCAAAGGGAAAGGCACGATACATTATAATATACGCTTTCATACCTATACATATAGTAGTTTTAATGATATTCATGATAAGTGGTATGTTAATAATATAAAAGTTGTACCAGATGATATTAGAGAATATCTTACACCTATCGCTATTGCTATTTGGATTATGGATGATGGTTGCCGTGTAGGTTCTGGTCTGAAATGAAGAACAAACTCTTTTAGCTATGATGATTGTCTGCGACTTTCTAAAGTACTTTATACTAAATATAATATAAAGAGATCAGTACAATCTGCCGGTGTACCAAATCAATATGTAATTTATGTATTTAAAGAGTCTATGCCTACTCTACGAAAAATAGTAAAACCCTATATTGTATCCTCTATGCTTTACAAACTAGGAGAATAATTATCTTATAATATATAATAATCGCATTATAATTTTGATTCTATAAAATCTTTTATATAGTCTTTACAGCTAGTAAAGGCGACACTGATGAATACGGTCAAAGAACTTACCTTGGTTCAAGACCGTCGGTTTTTATTTTATACTACAGGTTTAGATTTGCGCTAGTATAAGAAAAAGATCGCTACAGACTGGTCCATCGGTGGGTATTATGCTTTTTTCTAAGTATAAGAAAGTATAATGCTTAATGTACAGTCGGAATCCTCTTAATAAAAATTAACACAAGGTTTATCAATTATTCTATGAATCATAGAAAGATAATACACATGGTTATATGTTAGAAGGTTACCTCTTTTGCAGCTATCAAAGGTTCGCTTTTGGTAGGTAAGAGTTTACATATTATGTTATAACATATAATTGAGGATTTGGCCACAGTGATAACTAACCTTCTAAGTGCTATTCCTTGGATTGGACAAGATTTTGTTGAATTCATAGCAAAATCAGATAACAGCTACATTCTTACAATCCTTATAGCATGTGGAGCGTCTTATACACTTATTAGATTTACCATTCTAAATATACTAAGACCAATAGGTATTATTAACAGCAGGGTTTTAAACTACGAGGAAAATATAGAGTGCGTCGTACTATAGAAGATACAAATAAATTTATAGATACTATACCTTACGATTTTCTATCTATGCTTGTCTTTGCTTTTTTATTATATATAATAAAAAAGTTGGAATCATTGACGGTGATGGTTATATACCTATTACTAACAATAAAGGTTATGTTCGGATAGAACTAGTAATTTCTCTAGATACCAAAGACAAACAACTACTAGAAAGTGCTATATTCAGTCAATACTGGTTTTAAAAATAGGTCGAATAAATGAATATAAGTGCTCAGTTAAGTATATCATATCGAAAACGGCTGGGCTCTGCCCCGCTACAAGAAGTATTTTTCCCGCTCCTGCAATACCATTCTCTTTATTTTCTGACAGATGTTCGGAATGCACAGTATAAAAAGGCTATTTATATTCTGACTCAGAATATAAACAAGTACGAAGACATACCCCCTGTAATAGAAATGGAGAACATAAATTTCAATAATATTCCTAATTATGATCGTAACGATTATATAAATCTACCATTTTTCCTTAATTGGATAGTGGGTTTTACGATCGCAGAGGGTTCTTTTTTTTAAAAATATAACGGAGAGCTTGTTTATAGTATCCGACAACGATATCATAAAGAACTATTCGAAGCTATACGTACAGTATTTAAAACTACTCGAAAGATAGATTATAGTGGTGAAATAGATAATATAACTAATCTCGGCGCCCCCCCCGGGCGATTAAATACATGAATTTCTCAGTTTCTTCTCTTTGCTTTTTTTATTATAATAAAAAAAGAGGCATTAAAAAAGATCTAAATACTGTTATTAAGCACCTTTTTTTTCTTGTTCGAATCTTCATCCTCTACTAGGTCTCAAAAAAATTCAATATGATGTATGGCATAATAAAGTAATTGACAAAATTGAACGTAAGTAGTAGCATTATATATAGTGTAATTGTAATTTAATACCAAAAACCGTTGGGTGTAGCCTTGACACCTTCCGATAAGGGCACTGCCCTTTAAAATAAAGCTGTTATCTCTTAGCTTTTATCTAAGCTTAAACGAGTTCCATCTTATCGTGAGATAAGTTTGTAAATAAGGTTAATTGCAAGAACATCTTTGATTACTATGGTCAGCCCTGCCAATATTATATATAAACGGCAGGGCATATGGCTTGTAGTTTTCTCCCCTAATCAAAGATAATTTGCAGCCAAGTTTATTATAGTGTAATTAGATTGTACCTTTTTTAACTTCCTTCCTACTTTTTTATTATATATAATAAAAAAGCAAAGATATATAACCGTTCCGTTTTTACTTGTATACTACCTTTAGGAGTCTCCTATGGATAGGGCTACGACCTTTTAATATGGTATAAAATGGAACTATTTATAGGTGGGGTGTAACCCTTTCCCCCTAGTTATATTGTTAACTTACTCGCGGAGCGAATTCCATATAATAAAAAGTAGGTATATCTAATAAATAATAAACAGGTTCAACGACTAATCGGTGAGGAGCGCTACCAATAAACCGTACATGAATGCCTTACTACTTATTAATTAAGTAGATGAAATAGTCTAAACTTACTAGTGATAGTAAGATTATGTAATTAAATATTACATAAATAATATTTGTCGTTTGGGGTGGATTCTCTGTTAATAATGCTACACTTAATCGATTCTTTTCACTACACTATCTTCTACCATTCGTTCTAGCAGCTCTTGCAAGAATGCATATGCTAACTATTCATGAACATGGAAGTAGTAATCCTCTAGGGGTGTCAGGTAACACAGATCGGATACCATTTCATCCTTATTTTATATTTAAAGATCTGGTAACAATATTCCTATTCTTTCTAGCTATATCTATATTTGTATTTTATATGCCTAATGTTATGGGACATTCAGATAACTATATACCTGCTAACCCTATGCAAACACCACCATCGATAGTACCTGAGTGGTATCTTCTTCCTTATTATGCTATACTACGGTCTATTCCTAATAAACTTGCAGGGGTACTAGCTATGTTTGGGTCTCTGCTAATTCTTCTACTTATGCCAGTACTTGATACTTCTCGAATACGAGGTAACCAATTCCGACCTCTGTCTCGAGTAGCGTTCTGGATGTTTGTGGTAAATTTCTTTCTTCTAATGTGGCTGGGATCTCAACACGTAGAATCTCCTTATACAGAAATAGGAAGAATATGTACAAGATTTTACTTTGCATGGTTTATAGTAATACTTCCTAGAACAGGTATAATTGAAAATACACTAATGGATATCGCTACTCAGGACGTGAAAGTGAGAAATTCTTAAATTAGAATTACCATGAACGTTACACAAAATTTATCTTCTTTTATTATTATATATAATAAAAAAGCAAATACTACAACCTTTGCCGTCGAAAAAAATAACAAAAAATGTACATCAATTTGATACTCGAAAATTAATTTCAACCCCCCCTCAACGATTTAGTTATTATGAATTTATTTTGTAACTTTTTTTATTATAATAAAAAAAGCAAAGAAATAAATAGCCTTTGGCGTCTGATCTCTTTGCTTTTTTCCATCTTTTTTGGGGCTTCTTCATTATATAAGCTTTACGGCTCCGTCCTTTGCCCGATTAAGCGCTAAAAAAGGTTTAAAAAAGTTAAAAAGTTGAAAAGTGATTTACATTATCATTATTAGGAAGAGGTATAGGTACTATTCTAGGATTTTTATTATGCGGGTTCAATACACATTGTAATAACCTCATTTCTTATATTTTTATATTATTATTTAGAGCCATGCGTATACTTTTATATTGCTACAGATTTATTAAGAGTACTTCTTTTTAAACATTTTTTTAATTTTTTATATAATAAAAAACAAAGACCAGAACCTCTTGTCTTTGCTTTTTTCTTTTTTGGGGCAAAGGGGCAAAGGGGCAAAGGGGCAAAGGGGCAAAGGGTGCTTCTCATTATATAAACTTTTTAACTTTTTTTATTATAATAAAAAAAGCAAAGAAAAGCAGAGATATTATGAAGAAAAAACAAAGGATAAAAAAGTTGAAAACGATCTAGGGTATAAATAGGTACCATTATTTGTTTCATTAATCTTATCGGCAGGTAAAGAGAACCGGTTGCTTTTTTTTATATATAATAAAAAAGTTATAAAATATATAAATATTTTAACCCCCAATTTGCTATAACTGCATTATAAGTACATATTTAAACACATTGTTTACTGTAGCCTATGAGAGAGAGATAGGAAGGGGGGGGTAAATAAATATTTAATTATTGATGTAAGTAACAAAGCGACGGAGGCTTTGAAATTAATAAATAAATATAAATAATTAAAATCATTTTAATTAAGAGTATAGCAGTAGGAAACTCATCATTAGAGCAAATAGTCCTGTAGCTTATCTTTTTTATTTATTAAATAAAAAAGACAAGATAGAGCAAATCTTAGAATTCTAACACTTTTTTTTACTTTGTTTCAAAAGAGAAAAGGAGGATATAGTTCAGATCCTACATATTGTCTAGTAGTTACGTATCTTTGCTTTTTTTATTATAATAAAAAAAGTTGAAAATAATATCGGTTTCGAAATAGTTTATCTCGATTAGGTTTAATACTATCTATACCACAGTTAATAAAGTCAGCCGCTTCTCTGCTTTTTTTATTATATATAATATAAAAAGTTATAGAATAGTATATTTTAACCCCTTTTTATTAGTATACATGTCAATAATTCCTACCCATTGAGAAGCTAGACGTTTGCTTTTCGAGAGCCACTGAATAAATTCTACAGTTTCTTCTATACTTAGACAAGGGTTAAGACAATCTGTCAGTTTACTTTCATTACTAGAAGGAGTGATAATGTTATTAGTATTTCTAACGTTAGTATATATATAAGGCTCTCCCTTTTTATTTTTGCTTTTTTTAAAAAGTCAAGAGATCGCCGGAGGCGTTAAAATAGAGAAAGATAAAGTTGAGTACGATATATACCTCCTCGATGAATTACATTGGACGCCCATTTGTTATTATTAGTAACGGAATATGAAAAGCTAGTTATCGATTCTCTAATATAAAGAAGATAATAACAATTATCATAAATCCAAAGCGCCGGAGGCGTTAACATACACTTTTTAGTACTTGTAGTCGCCTTAAATAGACTATCTATAGTCTTCTGTTTTGCTTTTTTATTATAATAAAAAAGTGAGAAAGATATACCAGGTCTTGATATCATTGAAATATTGTTTGTAGGATTAAAGTGAAATAGAAGACATTGCTAACGCCCGGAGGGCGATTAGTACTATTATAAATTCTTTAGTAGTAAGAGTAGTACTCCTATTTTTTATACTTGGAATATACAGTCTAACTTTAACATCATTAGTAGTTTTATTATATTTACTAACTATATTTCTAGTTGTTGCTTCTTTCCCTTTAGCATGATCTTTTACACGTTTACCTAGTTTAGTACTGTGCCCTACATAGTCTTCTCTGTAATTTTCAGAATAAATTCGATAACAACCAGGTACTATTTTACCTTAACCATTATCAGGTCCGGCTATTATCTTTGCTTTTTTTATTTTTTTTATTATATACATATAATAAAAAAAAAACAAATTAAGGATAATAAAAAAAGTAGAAAAAGGTATAACATTTTCAGTATAGGGTATTGGAAGTGAGACTATAATAGGATTCTTAATGAGATTTTACAAATAGTAGCACTAAAATTTCTTCGGTTATTTTAACACTTCTTTTGAAATATCATTATTAAGAGCCATTGCTATATTTTCAACGGTTATATCCCTATTATTTTTAATTAGCTTTTTTACTATAGCTTCTCGTTCTTTTTTTTTATTATAATAAAAAAATGAAAACGATCAGTGGAGTAAAAAGGTATCGAAGTTTTTTTATTCATTATTAATTAAACTGTATAGTATAAAAACTACACGTCTCATACTTTACAACCTTTCAATCTTTGCTTTTTTTATTATTATAAAAAAAGTGGTGCTACAATAGGTATCTAGAATTTAATAACTCTTTTCATTTATATAGAATATTATTTTACCAGTTTTTAAACTCATTTTGGGGCTTGGTGCTTCATTATATCTTTGCTTTTTTTATTATAATAAAAAAAGTAAAAATAATGAAAAAAAACATGCCGATAAGGTTGAAAAGGGAGGGGGGGTTAAATAATATCTTATTTTATTTTATAATACATAAAGGTATTATGAGTATAGTAGAAGGAAGCTCATCATTAGAGCAAACTGTCCTGTAGCTTATCTTTTTTATTTATTAACTTTTTTATTATATTTTTTTATTATATTTATATAATAAAAAAACAAACGGCTCTCTTTACCTTCTTTACCTTCTTTACCTGCCGATTAGAATCGAGCAAAGGGCGGAGCCGTAAAGCAAAGAATAAAAAAAGAAGTAACAAGATAGAGCAAATCCTAGAATTCTATATGTAAATTATTTTGAATCTTACTTTTTTTTATTATAATAAAAGATAAGGGTAAGGGCGAAGCCCCCCTAGTGGAAAAAAAAGTATTGAGTAATTTTCTTAGATATAATGATATAATAACCTTGATTCTATTTTATTTAATTATACGGATTTTACTTCAAAATGAAAAAGGTGGGTATAGTTCTTTTTCAACATATTCACTAATAGTAACAAATTTAAATTCATATTGGCCTCGAAAAAGAATATCTCGCTTAGGATTTATAGAAGCTATATCACTATCTATGGATTTGGCGGCTCTAATTCGAGAAGGGTACCACGTTTCCGTTGATGTGTTGTCGCTTACGATTACTGGTTGAGCACAAATTCGATCTTGAGTTGAAAGCCATTTAATAAATTCCACTGTTTCTCTTTCATTAAAAATAGGGAGATCAGGTATTCCTACTTCAGCAGCAGCAGCAGCAGCAGCAGCAGCAGCAGCAGCAGCAGCAGCAGCAGCAGAACAACTCCCAAAAGAAGGGTGATCAACCTTTACAGCTCTTATATTATTACCGATAGAATTAGTAGAGGGGCTAAGAATAGTAGTCATTGCTATAGAAGAGTTCGTTATGTGATTACTTTCTTTATTTATGAGTGAATAAGAAAGATAAAGTTGATGACGATAATAACCTTTACGTTCTATAATCTTACTTCTTCAATTTTTACTCTTATTTCCTATTTTAGAAAGAGAAATTCTGGAATCTCTGATATGCAGGAGATAAAAATGGTTTTTATATACTCAATATATATATACTTTTTTACTTACTTTTTTACAAAGAGTTTCTAGTACTTGTGGGCTAAAAGATATTCCTGGTCTGGCAATAACAGAAATATTGTTAGTAGGTGTATAATAAAACAGTAGACATTGCTCTAGAATTATAATAAACTCTTTTATAGTTAGGTAACTAGGAATTAGAGAAGGGTTAGGTATGAATAGCCTTACTTTAACATCATTATTATTTTTATTATATTTTTCTACAATATTTTTTGTTGTAAATTCTTTACCTTTAGCATGATCCTTTACCCGTTTTCCTAGTTTGGTACTATGACCTACATAATCTTCTTTATAAAATTCTGAAAATATACGGTAACAGCCTGCTATTTTTTTATCCATACCATGCTCAGGGCCAGCTATTCTCTTTGCTTTTTTTATTATAATAAAAAAAGTGGAAAAAGAGTATACGTTTTCACCTTTGGGAATAGGTAGAGAAAGTGTAACGGGATTCTTAATAATTTCTTTGCATAGATTAATAACCTCTTGTGATATTTTACTCTCTGGTATATCATTACCAAGTGCCATAATAATATTTTCTACTGTTATAGATCTGTTATCTTTAAGTAGTTTTTTAACGAGAGCCTCTCGTTTAAAACGGTCTCTAGTGTAAATAGGTTTCATAATTAGTTGCATCATATTTTTACACTTTGTTAAGGGCTCCCATATTTAAAACGTCCAATTGCTGCTTTGCTTCAATACTTTTAATTACATATTATAAACAACGAAAAGTTATATAATCGAATAAACCCGCCAAAAGTATAGGATAAAATACTATAATATATTTCTATTGAGTTATAATTATTTCAATAAAACGTAAGAATATATACCCCCCTACCCCCAATCCCCTCCTTATTTCCTAAAAAGAATAAGGTCTTTTAACACTAACACGTAGCCCTTATTATATGCTATAGACTATAATCAATAATGTATAAAGTACAAAATGTATAATGTATAATGTATAATTTATAACGCGAGCCTCCGGCCTCCGCTTTACATTTTTTTATTATCCTTATCGGCAAAGCCGTTTGTTTTTTTTTTTATTATATATATATAATAAAAAAAAAAAATAAAAAAACAAAGAAAGGATAGAGAGGGGAGAGGGGGGGTGTAATTATTATTTAAATAACATCTAGTTAAGAATGTTACATATATGTATCTAATATTATGAGTATAGTAGAAGGAAAGACATCATTAGAGCAAATAGTCCTGTAGCTTCAGAAAGAGCAAATCCCAGGATTCTATATGTAAAAAGAGCGGATCGTAGAGATGGATTTCGTGATGATCCTTGAATTAGAGCAGCGAATACTATTCCAACTCCAATTCCAGCACCTGTTAGCCCTAGTGTAGCAATTCCTGATCCTATGTATTTAGCAGCAGCAAGCATAATGGTAGTTATTTATAGGTATATCCTATGTATTAAATTAAGTCAATGCATAAGAAACAATAATCTAAATAAAATTTTTAGCTTTGCAGAGTCAACTACTTTAAGATTTATATCTTATGGCATCGTCTACTTTTTTTATTTATATTTTTCTTACTAGCACTTACTAAAGATCAAATGAAGTTTAAACGCCTCCCTTCTTTGATTTTTATTATGTATAATAAAAATTAGCCCGGCGCTTTGTTATAATATAAATATATATTTATATTTTCTTTGTTTAGAACCCGAAGGGTGTTACGTCATCCTTTATACTTTTTTAAGGGTACGCCTTTGCTTTTTTTATTATATATAATAAATTACATAAAATAAAAAAGCTTAAAAATAATGTAAGATTGACAGCTCTTTAACGCCCACTCCCTTTGAGGCGCGATATAGTATATAAAGTAACGTAAAAAGGGCAGGGCTTATCTTTTTTTATTACATAATAAAAAAAGAACTGCTACTGCTGTTTTAAAGTAAACAATATAGTACATATAAAGAGACATATATATAGTTACTCTAACAGAAATATGTACATATACTTATAAAATAAATAATATGTATATTTTAAACCCAACTTTTTAATCCTTTGTTTTTTTCATTAGCCTCGGGCAAAGGGCGGAGCTAATGAAAAAAACAAAATAAAAAAGCAAAGACGGGAAAGCCGATTAGTTGTTATTTTTTTTTTATAATAAAAAAACAAAGACATAACTTGTCACTTTTTTTAAAGAAACCCTAATACAAATATTAAATGTCGTAATTCTATAAAATTTTATTACGAATTACAGTTATGAGAGTAAGTAATAAATCTAAGTAACCGATATTTTTAATTACATAATTAAAAAAAGAGGAAAGGGAAGTAACCGTTACTTCCTCGTTCTTACTCACCGGCAACAAAGGTGAGGACCGATTTAATTTTTACTTTATAACGTAGCCATAGCCTTTTAATTATACATAATTAAAAAGCTAAGGTGCAATATAAGTATAGTTAATTATATTTTTATATGTATCTATACTTATTTTTATACTTTTTAACTTTCAACTTTATGGCACCGCCCTTTGCCCGATTATATAAAAAAGCAAAGACGCCCGAGGTGCAACCAAAGAGTATAAAGAATAGTGTTTGACGGCTAGGCCCCTTTGCAGGTTAACGCCCTAATCCCCCGGGGGGGGGTAGGGCTATTTGGATTTTTGCATTTGTTTTATATATAAAAAATTAATAGCCTAGGAATACACATGTATCCATCTTTTTTTTAATAAGTAAAGAAGTATAAAAGGTTTCACTTTTTATCCTTTGTTTTTTTCATTATATTTATATAATGAAGCACCAAGCCCCAAAATATAAAAAGTATCCCATAATAAGAGAGATAAGATTTAATATGGCGATACAAAATAGTTATATATGGGAACGTAGCATAATTGGTTAATGTCCTAAATTGTCAGTTTAGTGTATGCCAGTTCGAGTCTGGTCGTTCTCGAGTGTGTTGTTAAATTTAGGTTGAAATGGATTATGCCCCTATTTCAAATCCCTTTACGGCCCCGCCGATTATATAAAAAGAGAATGGTAAGGGCACAGCCTTCCCCTAGTCTTTGATTTTTATATAATCGGGGGAGCCGTAAAGAGGCGACGGTGTTGCAAAGACTACTCACTTTACACATTCTTTTTTTACCTTATTTTTTTATTATATTTATATAATAAAAAAACAAAGAAAAAAGAGGGGATACCTACGCCCTTTACTCTTTATCATTATACAAGCACTTAAAAAAGTAATAGAGTCTTTATATATAACTTATAGATGGCTTCTTACGTTCTTTTTAATTATGTCCTAATAAGAACGTTATATTTAGGTAGTCTCTCCCTATAACCATAATATGTGCTTTATACTAGTATAATATGTTGTAATCTAATATATTGCCAGAGATTAGTTTATATATTTAATAGGCCTCCGGCTATTAAATACAAATACTTTCTTGTTAGAAAAGACCTTTAGGAATCTGGTAAAATAAATCTAAAAGGCACGGCCTATCTAATCATATATGAACCTATCTATTATTCTTTTTATCATAGGTATTCTAGGGTTTGTACTAAATCGTAAAAATCTAATACTAATGCTAATATCTATTGAAATCATGCTACTTGCAGTTACTCTACTAATTCTAATAAGCTCTTACTCTTTTGATGATATACTAGGACAAGTTTATAGTATATATATAATAAGAATAGCTGGTGCTGAATCTGCAATTGGTCTAGGAATTCTTGTTGCTTACTATCGACTACGAGGAAATATATCAATAAGATCCTTGTCCTGTTCGTCTTTTTTTATTGCCTTTTATGTTCTGTTCATTATATCTTATCGGCCTTCTTACCTTGGCTTTTTCTTATTATAATAAAAAAAAAAGTAGAAAAAAAAGATATCGACAGCTTTACGGCTCCGCCGATTATAGATAAAAAAAGTTAAAAACCTAGGGTCCCTTGCCTGTCGATAAGGAGGGCCGAAATGTGAGGGTAGTGACCTAGCCCCCGCCCCCCCCCTCTATCCACATAAAAATATAAGTAAGAACGTGTACTCCTAATCGCCCTAGGGGCATAAAGAAGGCAGATTAAAAAAGGGTATACAGACGAAATCTAACGTAAATTATAGAAATATTATTAGTGTTGCTTATTGATACAAATATTTCTTCCCTTTATTTATTTATTTTTGTCTTTTTTAATATATAAAAAAAGATAACCCTCCCCCTCTTTTACAGTATTATAGACAATAGATTTTTATTCGTGGTCGGTCTAGGATAGTTCTTTTCAATCATTTTAATCTTAATCGGTAAATAAATGGCCCGCTACTATCTTTGCTTTTTTATTACATATAATAAAAAAGTGCAAATTTAAAAGTTTTAAATAGGGCGTCTTTGAAAATTCAAAATTCCTTTTTTTTTTATAATATTATAAAAAAGTAGGGGTTAAGAACCTAACCATTGATAAGGAGGTGATAATTTTCCCGCAGATCAAGACGTGTGAAAAGGCCGGGCACTCTACCGATTTAGATAAATGATAAAAATAGTAGGCTTTCTCCTTTCAAGCACTACCGTTTATATTCTAGTTTTATGTTGTCAGATTAATTATTATTATACGATTAAACTTTATTATACTAGGTGTTACCTCTTTCCTTGTATAACTTTTTTTATTGCTTTTTAACATAGCAAGACTCCTAGGAGGACTCCTTTTTTTTTTGCTTTTTTTTATTATAATAAAAAAAAGTCAAATATAAAAATGGTAGACTGCCATATATAATTAAAAAGTAGGGGTATATACCCATACCCCTACTTTTTATATATAAAAAAAGCAGTCATAAAGCTAACAGAAAGTAACCGGCTTTGCCTTTGCCGTCTTTGCTTTTTTATCTTTTTTTATCATTATAGAAACTTTACGGCTCCGCCGAGGCTCCGCCCTTTGCCCGAGGAAGCACTTAAAAAAGCAAACGGCTCTCTTTACCTGCCGATAAGATATAATGAAGAAAAAACAAAGGGGGCGCCGGATCTTACCTTGGCTTTTTCTATAGAAAAAAAAGAAGAAGGGGCAAGGGGAGGCATTTAAAAAAGTTTAAAAAAGTGAAAAGTGAAAATATAAAGTTTAATTATGTATATATATAGATTATTGATATGTATCTTACACTGCTATTTCTTCCTATGCTAGGTTCAATTAGAGCTGGAATATTCGGTCGAAAAATAGGGACTACAGGAGCTCATTTTATAACATGTAGTTGTATTATTATATCTAGAATTCTAGCAATAGTTGCTTTTTTTGAAGTAGGACTTTCAGATTCCCCCGTGTCTATCAATTTTACTAGTTGGATAGATTCAGAAACACTAGATGTATCCTGGGGTTTTCTATTTGATAGTCTAACAGTATCCATGCTGCTTCCTGTACTTATAGTATCTTCTCTTGTACATATCTTCTCTGTGGATTACATGAGTAGAGACCCACATAATCAACGATTTTTCTCATATCTTTCTATGTTTACCTTCTTTATGCTAATTCTAGTAACAGGGGATAATTATCTTATAATGTTTGTAGGTCAAATAAACCCGGCCTAAGTATAGCGTGAGCTATATTAAGTACATCACAAATTGCTGGAACATCCTATCTTTCTAAAGTATAACATATTTTATTTTATAAAAAAAATAAAAATATTGGACAATCAGCAGGGCCCTTCATAAATTACAATAGTATATTATGTTGGATCTTCAGAGACTAAACGTGGTGCTAGTTTCTATTATATAATAGAAACTAGAAGATATAGTCCAACCTTCGGTGTAAGCCGAAGTGATCACATTACATTAATTTTAACGCTAGCCTTTATGTAATCATTTAAATTTCTAAGTGGGTGATTTGTATTTACGTTATTCAATATAATAGTAGTATTCTTCCTAAACTACGCATGCTTTTTTCTAGTAATAATTCTATCGACATTGAAATAACTGATATTCAACAAATCCCCGAAGGCGTTAACACTTGTTGGTAATCTTCTAGGAGATGGTTATATGTTTCGTATCGCCGGATCTTACCTTGGCTTTTTCTATAGAAAAAAAAGAAGAAGGGGCAAGGGGAGGCGTTGAAATTACACATAATCCTGTTCTAAAAATTGATCAAACATACCCTAGACATGAGGATTATGTTCTAGATCTATACAGAATATATAAAAGTTTTACGCTTTCACCGCCTCGTATAATTACTCGAAAACCAGAAACCCGTACTAACAAAATTTATAGCACAATGCGATTCAGAACTCGTGCTCTGCCTTGTCTAGTACCGTATTTTAAACTATTCTGATCACCCTACCCCTCTGGGCTTTTTTTATTATAATAAAAAAAGCAAAGAGATCAGGGCGTAAAAATGAATGAACAGATCACCGGATCTTACCTTGGCTTTTTCTATAGAAAAAAAAGAAGAAGGGGCAAGGGGAGGCGTTGAAAGTATACAAGAATGATCCCTGAGAATATTCATGAATATCTTACACCTCGATCACTCGCTTATTGGATTATGGATGATGGACATCGTACTGCATACAATCAAACAGAAGGGCGTAGCCCTACAAACACGAATAGTTATAGTTATGATGAAATTCTAATTCTTCAAAAGGCTCTTTATACTAATTTTGGTCTTCGAACTCGTATAGTCGAAAAACAACCAGGGCAATATCTAATTTATATACCTGTTCGGCAAAAAAGATGCAAGACTACGTGATATAGTAGGTTCCTTTGTTATTGATAGTATGCAATATAAGCTGAAAGATCCTAAATAGTACAATATAGGTATATGACTAAACTACTAGTATTATTAGCGCTACTAAAATTAAGTTAATATGTAATCAACAATTTAACACTCTTCTATACCGTTTGTGGGAAGGTATAGGGATCTCATCTTATCTCCTAATTAATTTTTGGTTTACTCGGATACAAGCAAATAAAAGTGCAATTAAAGCTCTAGTAGTTAATCGAGTGGGAGATATGTTTCTATCTATAAGATTTTTTGCTATTTTCTTTATATTTGGAAATCTAGATTATGCTACAGTGTTCAGTCTATCTTCAAATAGAAATGAAACTAGAATTACAATAATAGGACTACTTTTTCTACTGGCAGGTATGGGGAAAAGTGCCCAAATGGGACTACACACCTGGCTACCTGACAGAATGGAGGGTCCTACTCCAGTAAGTGCTCTTATCCATGCAGCTACGCTAGTTACTGCTGGAGTTTATCTACTTCTTCGTTCATCTCCTATTCTTGAATATAGACCAACAACACTACTTATTATTACTTGGGTTGGTGCTATTACTGCTTTTTTTGCAGCATCAACAGGACTTCTACAAAATGATCTTAAACGGGTAATTGCTTACTCTACTTGTAGTCAAATGGGTTACCTTTTCATGGCCTGTGGTCTAAGCCAATATAATGTAGCACTATTTCATCTAGTAAATCATGCGTTTGGATATTTAATTATAATATACAATAAGAAAGAAATATGTATGAAGAGCGCATGTAAAACGTGGTAAATTGCTGGGAAGTCCTTATTCGTATATGAGAAATACTTATAGGCATTTAAACCTATATAAATAATATGATAAGGGTTATCAGCAGGTAAGCCTTATATAAAATATAAGGAAACTTCAACGACTACGCTCCACGAGATTGTACACACAAATATATTCTATAGGGTACAATCTATGATATAGTCTAATTAAATATGTAAATATTTATAATCTGTTTCCTATATTATACCTTGATAGATTCTTTTTAATATACTTACTTGCTTTTTTATTATTTATATCTTTTTTAAAAAAAAAAAGGTTGAAAAAAGCGTTTAAATAAATAGAAAAAGGGGAATCCCGGACTATAATATACTATAAACAGATCTAATTTACGTGGTAAAATAAAAATACGGAATGGGTTAACCCCGTTACTAGGTAGTTGAAACATAGATGCTTATTAATAACTTAAACTTAAACTTACGTCTTCTTTATATACACAACCTTTTTTACATGTTACATCCTACAGGAGCTTACTAAACTGATTTGTGACAATTTTTCATTTGGTCTAGCCTTTTTTTCTATTAGAAGCACTAAAAAGATATAGAGGTTGCTTATTCAATATTCCCTCTGTTTTTTATTATAATAAAAACTCCAGTACAAGGGAATAAGAACCTGACGACTATTCATACTTCTCTAGAAAGTCTTCCAAATAGTAATACACCAGGAGGTCGGCTTGTTATACAATCGATTCAAAATATTGTAAATCAAGTAAACCACGGTATACCTATTTCTCTAACTCCAAAAGGAATAGGTGCTGCTAATCAACTTTCTATAATGGTAAACCAACTTGTTGCTTCAAATAAATTCAAAGGAGATACCCTACTATTTTCATATCTATGAGAGGTAGTAGAGTGTAAATACACTCTACATTTTGATATTACTTCGCCCATAATAAATACTAATAATAAATGGTCACTTCCTATCTTTGCTTTTTTTATATATAAAAAAAGTTAAAAAAAGAGAAGTACCCTATATAAACGAGTCTGGTATTTATGGATTTTTTTATGAGGCGAGAGACAACACTACTCATGTAGGTATTGGTTCTGCAATATCATGTAACGCTCGTCTAACAGATCATATGAATAGTTTTAAAGGTCATCGAATCCAACAATTTATGCATAAATATGTAGTAAGTAATACAAAATCGTTTAGTACTGATCTTAGATGATCTCCTCTAATCACTAGTACAAATATTGTTCATAATTGAAATATAGATGATGCTAGTACAGATATTAGTCTAGGTGCACAAAACGTTCTACGAGCATTTGCGCAATTTCCTCTTCGTGTACTCGAACAAAGTCTAAAAGATAAATACATGCCGAGTATGAATCCTAGTACCGAAGATGTTATCTATTTTAATTTTAGACATTCTCAAGACGATTTTAGTATTTCTTCCAATGAGGGGAAAGAATATCTAGCTTTTGACCATACTATGACACAAGTACTAGCTCGAAGAAATTCCTATAATTCTCTATCAAAAAAAGTAGGACTTAGTAATGTTTCAGTACGTAACAATATGAATTGGCATCTAGGTACTAGTATGGTTATAAAAGGAGTAATTATTGAGGGGTATCTTCGAGAAAGAGGAAAACCTCTACGAACAGAAATTCTACCTAGACAACTTGCACCTAAAGAGAAATATCGTACAGTAGAACTATCAGGACGTACACTATACGATCTTATACCTGGTAAGATACACGCTATATCAGTTAGTAGTCTTGAAGATGTTGGAATCTACGAGAATGAACGTGATCTCTGAAATTCACTGAATCCCTCTGCAGTTGACAAACTTAAAAAGATGAATAGTAAAGTAAGTAAAACGTATCTTAACAGTCGAGTAGGACGCTATATGAATATTGCTCGTCCTAATGGCAACTCTACAGAGCTTGGTAATTTCTATTTTTGTCGTCACCCTAATTACCTATCAGGCCTATCAAAAATAGCAGAAAGTCTCTATGCGATTAACACTCCAACAGGACTTTGTGAACACTATAGTAATATTTCACAAGTATCTCCTACTAACCGTACAGCTATTCGTCGACATCTTAACGAAGGATCTCTTCCTCTTTTTTTATAATATAAAAAAAGATAAGGAGTTATACGGTATATATATGCTTCCGACCTAGAAAATAATATTCCGGAAATAAAAGGGAAATGTTCTATAATTCTAACCAAAAATCAACTACAACTAGCACTATCTATATCACCACGTAAATAAAAGGCCTCGGCCTATATAATGTCTTCAAAGCCCTACTATTCCTAGCTGCTGGAGCTGTACTTCATGCAACATATGATCAACAAGATCAACGTCGACTAGGAGGACTTCTCCCTTTCCTACCATTTACATATACTTCAATTCTTATAGGATCTCTGAGTCTAATGGCTATACCTTGGCTGACGGGATTCTATTCAAAAGATCTAATAATAGAACTCGCTTACGCACAATACCAATTTAGTGGTTCTATAGCTTATTGGCTGGGTACTATAAGTGCATTCCTTACAGCATTCTATAGTTTCCGGCTTGTTTCTTTTACATTTCTAACTACTCCTAATAGATCACGGTCAACATATAATAATATTCATGATGCTCCTATAATCGTTATGATCCCTCTAAGCATTCTTTCTATTTTTAGAATATTTTTTGGTTATTGTACTAAAGACCTCTTTGTAGGTATGGGTTCAGATTTTCTTGTATCAGATAGACTGTTTATTCACCCTACGCATATTCTCATGGTAGAAGCCGAATTTTCTATAAATAGTTTTATGAAACTCCTCCCATTTATACTTACTATAATCGGGGCTATTAGTGCCCTTTATCTTTATAACAGTATACCTAATTTCAGAATTCAACTTACTAATAGTAAAAGAGGACGTGACTTTTATAAATTCTTCAATGGAAAATATTATATAGATGTGATTTATAATAATTATATTATAGGGTATAGTCTTTATCTTGGATATAACATTAGTAAAGTACTGGATCGAGGTCTTGTTGAACTAGTAGGGCCTTATGGTCTAAGAAACACTCTTCAATCTAATAGTAAAAATATTTCTAAAATAGATACTGGTAATATTACTAATTATGCTCTTTATATAGTACTAAGTAGAATAGTAATTAATTTTATACTATTTATTACTATTTTTAATACTGATCTAACATCTGGTCAAGAACTAAATATAAATAGTATAATAAATAATAGTATCACGAATAGCATATCTCTTGAATATTACTCACGAGTATTTATTATAGTAAGAGCGAGATCTCTATATAGACTACCTTTTAAAAGATCAGGCCGGAGATAACTTTTATTAGTCTTTGCTTTTTTTTCATTCTATTTATATAATTAAAAAAACAAAGGAAGCGCCGGTCTTTGATTTTTATTATGTATAATAAAAATTTAAAAAAGGGAGGCGTTTAAAAAAGTTAAAAAAAGTAATATTATCTACTCTGAGGACTATAGGATATGTGTTTCCGCTTATTTACTATTTTTATAGTATATAGTAAAAATCAAAGGGCCGGTCAAAGGGAGGTGTTTTAAATTTAATTTTTATTTTGATTTTAACGCCTGCGAGCCTCCCTTTTTCTTTTTTTTCTACTTTTTTTTTATTATAATAAAAAAAAGCAAATTAAAATAGAAAAAAAAGATCCGGGATATTCTTTTTATTATATATTAAATACAGGTATGTATCTTTTATTTTTATCGCCCTAGCAAAGAGAGGGCGTGTCTCTTTAGGTATACCAATAAGGATGGTAGAGAGAAAAGAATATAAAAGTCTCATACCTTTTAACTTTACTTTCCCCCTCCCTTTTATTTAAATTTCATACAAAAAATGAATATAATATAAGCTTTAGTGTTTACTCTATTACAAAGGGGATAAGGTCTAAAAGATAGGTAGTCCATCATTAGTTCTAGTCTAAGAACCCCTTTCTTCCTACATTCTTATTTTTTTTATTATAATAAAAAAAAATAAGAAAAGATAAGGTCAAGGTAACATATAAAAAAAAGTGGAAACGAAAAAAGTGGGTAGTACTTGGCAGGTACCTTTTTATCATATATAGTTAAAAGGCAAAGACGCCTGTAGGGCGCTATAATAAAAAAAGCAAAGGCGTCCTCCTAGGTAAAGAAAGAGGACTTGACGGCTTTGTCGTTCAAATATACCTTTCTTCTTGAAACCCAGATATTTTTGTAAGGCGATTGCCCTATGATTAAAAACAGTAAGATTAGGGCACGATATAAAATAAAAAAAATATAAAAAGCAAATAAAATCACAGATAATAATATCTTATTTATTACTACTTATTTTATATAAGTAAATAATAATATCTATATATCCTCTTTTTTATGATATTAAAAAGTAATCATAAAAAAGGGAGGGCGAAGCCCCCCCGTCACTTTTTTGGTGCTACCTCACTGTTTAGAATTTATTCTTTTAGAATAATATTACTTTTTAACTCCCTTCTTCCTTTGTCTTTGCTTTTTTATTATAATCAGCGGAGCCTCGGCGGAGCCTCGGCGGAGCCTCGGCGGAGCCTCGGCGGAGCCGTAAAGATTTCTTTTTTAAGTGCTTGTATCCTCATTTTTTTAAATCTCCCTTTGCCCTCTTTGTTTTTTTTTATTATAATAAAAAAATATAATAAAAAAACAGATCACCGGGCAAATTTTTATATAATAAAAATGAAAGAAGGGACAAGGGGAGGCGACAGAAAATAGGTATATAATAAAAAGGAAAGAAGGGAGGCATTAAGATATAATAAAAACGCTTAAAGTCTAAAAATTTAAGGTATTTCTAGCTTAAAGGTAAAGCAGCAATTTGTGGAGTTGTCTTATTTCGGTTCAAATCCGAAGTCATACCCTTTAAATATTTGCTTGATATATGTCTTTGTTTTTTTATTTTTTATTATATATAATAAAAAAAAAACAAATTAAGGATAATAAAAAAATATGTATATATATCAAAGTATAATAAGGCAATTAATATAAAAAGTGATAAGGTAAGGGTACGGCTATACACCTCCATACCTAGGTGTGCACCCTTCACTTTGGATAGGTAGATTTCTTTTATTATATTTATAGTTACTTAACCCTTTTTATTATCTATAATGTAAAAAAAGCGGGTTTGCCTTACTTTTATCGCCCTCAGGGTTTCAAGTTATCCCTAATGCCTCCGGCGCTCTGTTTTTTTAGTCTTTGTTTTTTTATTATATAAATATAATAAAAAAATAAAAAAAAAGACAAAAAAGGACGTAGGTATTTTAAAACCATTTTTTAATCTGCTTTTTAACTTTTTTATTATATATAATAAAAAAGTGTTCCTCTAAAAAAGGAAACGCCCCCTTTTGCCCGGCGATTAGAATAAAAAAAATATATCGTCTACCATTTAATAATAAAAAACACTAGGGTGTTATGTCTTTGTTTTTTTATTATAATAAAAAAATATAAAAAAAGAAGTTCTAAATAAGCTATTAAATCTAGGAACTATTAATAACATTGTGATCTTTTTTTACATATTAAAAAAAGATATTAACGCCCGTATAAATAAACGTATAATATTTCTGACGCCATATTTTAGTACTTAACGCCCCCGGCGATCTGCTTTATATTATATCTAATAAGAATATAATTTCTTTACGTCTCTTATTTTTGTTTTGACGGTTGGAAAGGAGTTTTACCTCCTTTCTTAATTTTAATATTAATTAGGGCTAGGGCACTAAATTAAATAAAAAGGATCCAAAAAAATGAAAAGTCTAAAGTGAATTAAATAATATATTATTTGTAATGGATGTCAATCTAGGCTTACTTTATATATAAAGTTATCGCCATCACGTCTATTTCTTTTTTTTTTATTATATAGAGATAAAATAAAAAAGATATAAACTTAATTATTGTATATAATTATAAAATTTACAAATACAAAGTAAGAAAACTTACACATTTTTTACAGTAAATAACTAATAAATATTAAGTTCAAGTGGATACTATCTATATATTTGTTTTATTATTCAGGGGCTCCGCCCTATTTTAATTATATAAAAAAGGAAAGAGAAGGAGAGAATGAGAGAATTCTCTCCTTGTAAGATGAAGGGGAAGGCTATGCCCACCCGCTCTACTTTAAATTACACATATAAAATAGAGAGCCAAGATGTAATCTACCTCAAACATTATATTCATGTTATATAGCATATTTCTTTGCTTTTTTAGAATAATAGGCTTAGGCTTTGCCGTTAAAATGCTTATGGCTCTTCTTTGCTTTTTTCATCGCCCTTCTTTTTTATTCTAATTTTTATATATAATAAAAAAAACAAAGACAAAGCGCCGGAGGCGTTAAGATTAAATTTTTTATTATATATAATAAAAAAGTTACCTTGAAAAAAAAAATTATGTAAGATGACTCCCTACGATACTTTTTATTATATATAATAAAAAGAGATTCAAAGAGGGTAGTCTTTTTTTTAATAAAAAAAAAGAGAAAGTTAAAAATTAACATAATCAATAAGAACTTATTATTAATGAATTTCTATCATTATTCACTCAACTCTTGTATATATATATTTAAATTATAATTCTTAACGCCCCACAGGCGATATGCTTTTTTATTAATAATAAAAAACTGTCGGTATCTTACCTTGGCTTTTTCTATTTTTGCTTTTTTTTATTATAATAAAAAAAAGTAGAAAAAAAAGAAGGCCGATAAGATAAGAAGGGCATATTTTAACCCCTTTTTATCTCTGCTTTTTTATTATATATAATAAAAAAGTAGCATAGAAGTACTTAAAAAATACCTAGAAGTACGCCTACGCCCTTATAAAATTTTAAGGAGAGCCGCCTCCTACCTTTTCGCCTGCCAATTATAATATAACTTAATATAATAATAAAAATTATTTATTTCTTTATGTACATAGAGTATTATCAAAGTATAATAATAGTAAAATGGTATAATTCTTAATCATTTTTTAACAAAAATTAGCTTGCATAGTTCTAGATTATTATAATTTCTATCTGTAGTACTTTTTAATATATAAACCCTCTATAAAACAGTCTATTTTATCTTCTTTTCTTTTTTATTATATTTTTTTATTATATTTATATAATAAAAAAACAAAGATACAAAGCGCCGGGCAAAGGGGTAAAAAAGGGAGGGCGAAGCCCCCCCGTCACTTTTTTAATATCTTATCGGCCTTCTTTTTTTTCTATCTTAGTTTGCTTTTTTTATTATAATAAAAAAAAGTATAAAAAGCCAAGGTAAGATGCCGATAAGATAGAAAAAAAGGATAAAAAAGTTAAGATGAGAACTACAGTAAGAATTTAACGCCCTCCCTTCTTTCCTTTTTATTATATGTAATAAAAATTTGAAATTTTAAATTTGAAATTTTAAATTTCAAATTTTAAATTTGAAATTTTCCGTTGGGGTAAAATGGAAGACGATAACATAATAGAAAGTTAGAAATTTCAAATTTATAATTTATTAGTAGAAATAAAAGTACCTGATTCTATACGGCCTTTTTCAACTTTCTCTTTTTTAAGTGCTTAATTTTTTTATTATCCTTATTGGCAAAGCCGTTAATTTGTTTTTTTTTAATTATATATATATAATAAAAAAAATAAAAAAACAAAGAAAAAAAGACAAGGGCGCCGCCCTCTTTGCTTTTTTATTGTCGATAATAAAAAAGTACCGGAGGGCTTCACCTGTATAGATGTTATTTGTAATAAGGTTAGCGTAAAGTTGTAACTCCCCCCCTCTCTTTAGTCTTATAGGTCGTAGCCCATATAGGGCTCCCCGTCTTTGGTTCCTTAACTTTACCTCTCAATTATTTAATGATATACCCCTTTTACGGTCACGGTAAGGGTTAAAGTTACGGTTTTTATCTTTTATTTTTTTTTTATTTTTTTTATTATATAATAAAAAAAGAAAGATCCTAGGAGAGTTTTTTATTATATAAATATAACGAGACCGCCGGGCAAATTTTTATCATAGATAATAAAAAGATGTCAAATCGCCCGTAGGGCGTCTTTGCTTTTTCTATTTTAAACTTTTTTTTATCTTAATTTGACACTTTTTTTTATTATATAATAAAAAAAGCGGTCGGCTCTCTTTACCTGCCGATAAGAAAAAGTTAAATACTTTTTTTTAAAAAGTTAAGAGGGGAGGCGTTTAAAATTAAAAAAGGGTGTTTAAAAGAAGTAAAAAAGTATAAAGGCGAGGGACTTAAACTAAATATAAGCAACGTACAATAAATTGCTGAAATAGGCTAATTGGTAAAACCATACCATTCATACTGGTAAATTGAAGGGTTCGATTCCCTCTTTCGGCTTAATAAAAGTGCTTGTTTAGGAGGTTATTTGCTACGGTATTTTTTGTATGTATCAAGTTTAATCTTTGTCATCTAAACCCCCAAGAATTTGATCTGAAGAAAAAGAGGAAAGGGCAGGGTTACACACTACCCTCCCCTTAACTTTTTTATTTTAATAAAAAATCGAGGAGGGCAGGGCTAAGCGTTTTAATCTTTGCTTTTTTATTATATACAAGCACTTAAAAAAGTACATATATATAGAGTATGGCCATCAAGTACTAAATTAATAATTATTCACACTATTTAGTAGGTATTGGAAAAACCACTCCTATATAGCAGGTTAACCAGGGGGCTTCTCCCCCTCTTTGCTTTTTTATAGGATAAAAAAGATTAGAATCTTAGATACTTGGTTTGATTCTTATCGGCAAAGCCGTTTGCTTTTTTATTATATATAATAAAAAGTATAAATGTATAGCGATAGCCTTTATTAATCTTATCGGCCTTCTTACCTTGGCTTTTTCTATTTTTGCTTTTTTTTATTATAATAAAAAAAAGTAGAAAAAAAAGATACCGACAGCTTTTTTTATTCTTTTTTGGGGCTTAGTGCTTCATTATATATATATAATAAAAAAACAGATAAAATTTTTATATAATTAAAAGGAAAGAAGGGATGTGTTAGGATAATAAAAAAAAAGTGGTGCTACAAAGAGTATGGTATAATAGGTATTACAACGATCTCCAAAGTCGTTAGATTCAGGTTCGAGTCCTGATACTCTTGATATATTTGATTTTTGATCTTTTTAAGTACTTCTTTTTAAACTTTTTTTTATTTAAACTTTAGGGCTACACCGAGGCTCCGCCGAGGCTCCGCCGATTCTGTCTTTGTTTTTTTATTATATAAATATAATAAAAAAATATAATAAAAAGCAAAGAAAGAAAGTAAGACATAGAAGTACTTAAAAAAAAGTATTACCTCTACCTTTTTTTTTATATAAAAGATTAAGACGTCTCTACATGCCATTTTATTACTTTTTATTCTAAAAAGTACTCCCAATATCTCTGTATCAATATTTAAATTAAAATATAAAAAATTTATACCGTATACGGCAGAAAGTAAATGAGAAGGGGGGGGGGGGTCTCGATGTTACCAGTATAGTAAAATAAAGTTCTAGATAAAGTAGAGATAGTATAATTCACACAGAGAGATTCTGACCACCTTTTTATTATATATGTTTTTATCGCCCGGTCAAATTTTTATTATATATAATAAAAAAGCAAACTAATAGAAAGGTACAAGTAGCCCCTTTTTCTTTTTTTTAATTATATATAATAAAAAAAATATGCCCTTCTTACTGCTACTGTAACAGTTACAGTTACAGCTACTCTTACAGTTTTTAGTCTAAAAAATTACAATAACAGTAAGATTAAAGCGTCCTAATAGAAAAAAAAAGTGATATGAAAACACTCTCGTCATTTTACACTTACAAGAATTTAATCGCCCGTTCCGTTCTTTACGGCTCCGCCCTTTGCCCTACTATATCTTTGTTTTTTTTATTATATAAATATAATAAAAAAATAAAAAAGATAAGGACGGGGTGTCTTTCCTTTTTTTATTTTTTTTTTTTGCTTAGTGCTTCATTATATATATACAATAAAAAAACGAGTAAGTTTTTATTATACATAATAAAAATCAAATCGCTCGTAGGGCATTAAGAAGGACGGCGTTAGGATAATAAAAAAAGGTAAGAAACAATTCATATTTGTTCTCATCTTAACTTTTTTATCCTTTGTTTTTTCTTCATTATATCTTATCGGCAGAGCCGTTTGCCATCTTTTTTATTATATATAATCGGCGGAGCCTCGGCGGGGCCGTAAAGTTAATATAATGAGAAAAAAATAAAAAAGCAAACGGCTCTCTTTACCTGCCGATAAGACGCATAAAAAAAGTGACGGGGGGCTTCGTCCCCCTTTTTTAAATTTTTATTATACATAATAAAAATCAAAGACCGGCGCTTTAAATATAATATAATAAAATAGCTAGACAATTAAAGAAATGTCATGTGACATAACCCCCTAATTTATCTAATTGAAGATACTCATACTTTTACAGTAAAGGCTCCTATGCGATTTTTTGTAGTATATTCTGAAGTACTAATTGTTTTAAAGTTAGGTTTATTGTAACTTATATGAAATCCGGGGGACTGAAAGCAATTTATATTTGATATTGGAAGTTTGTTATCAATATTTAGATATTTTAGGTTTTTATTTATTTTTTGATTAAACGTACCTGTTTGAAATGATTTTACAGTAACTCGCGGTATAATTGACTCAGTAGTAAGTCGTCCAGATATCTTTACTTTAATACCTGTTATCATGGAAGTTAGAAAAGATGTATATTGATTTCGTTTTTTTACAAACATGTTTCTTAGTTGTGATTGGTGTATTTGAGTAATATCATTTGAATGTCTCACTCGATTAGAGATAATCTCTTGTATATTAAGAAAAGTATTACTTGAACAATTATGTGCTATATATTTAGCAAGTATGTCTCTATTCATATAAGGATAATAAATACGATTACATTGAAGTGTAATTTTTTTGTTATGAAAAGAAGTAACCATAGGCATTTCTTGGGGTCTATCTACAGCTGCTCTTTGTACAGAATTATTATAAGTAGATTGAATGGGCGTTATTGATTTTTTGTTTTCATTGTATATTTGTTCTATAGTATAGATAAGCGATTGGAGATTAGAGTCTGAAAAAATACTATTGGTTTTTACAAGTTGTGACTTACCAATAAAAGGAAGAGACGGAGGGCCTTCAAATTTATTATCTTCTGTATAATAATATATGATTATTTTTATCTCATTATTATAATAATAAAAAATAGGTTTACTAATAAATCCCATAATTGTATTTGTAAGAAGATTTGTAGTTGAGAAGTTAAATGTATCACTTCTATCATTATTATTTTTTGATTGTCTAACCGTCTCATTACTGGAGATATAGTTGTTATTTTTCTCAAGAAAAAATCGAGCAGACATACGCTCGTTCATACTATTTTGAAAAGAAATCGTTGAGTTATTAGTATTTATATAGTTATTACCATTCTGAGCACAGGAGGCATTAAAAATACCATTAAAATATGTATTTATTACTTTAATAACATCATTCTCTACTTTTTTTATTTCAGATTGAGAATTTGAAGAGCTAAGCCCTGTGTTATAATTTTGTATACCGTTAAAGGCTTCGGGCCACTCTATTGACTTATTAAAATTTGGTGTAAAAGAGTTTAGCCCTCTGCATATGTTTTTTTTATTAAAAAAAAGACTAAATGATGAGTTCATTATTAAATAAAGAATTATATAGGCAATGCCTATATACAAATTTATGTACCTGAGGTGCCTATAGTTGATGATACTTATATAATAATAACTGAAAATCACTAATCTATTATAGGATTTAATACGTAGAGCTATTTCCCCTTTAGTATTTGGTTGCTATCTCTTTGCTTTTCTATTATATATAATAAAAAGTGGTGCTACATAATCGGAAAAAATTGAAATAAAGTAGTTCTCTCACAGATTTTAAATCCGTATTCCTTTTTTACTGTCCCGTCCTCCTAACGCCCTATGGGCGATTAGGTTTTTTTCATTATATGAATATAATGAGATCGCCAGGCAAAGGGGCAAAGGGTCTAAGGGGCAAAAACACCCCTTTTAGTGTATGATCGTATGAGTCAGATCGGCCATAAATACTCATAAACCGGAGAGTAAAATATTTAGTGGTATTAGATTTTTTGCTTTTTTATTATATATAATAAAAAAGTTGGAATATCTATGATTATAGATAATCGTATAAGTGTGTGTATGACTTGGAGTAGGTGTTACGAGTTTATCAGTAGTTATTTTTCTATATTAGAATCCGTAGTAGGGTGGGGGTTGTTTGATGTAGAATCATCTTTTGATGATTTAGAAACTGCAGATCGTTTATCTGTCTTTGCTTTTTTATTATATATAATAAAAAAGTGAAGTATAGTCTTCCAGATCCAAACTCGTATACAAATCCTATAGTTAGCACTACAAAGAAGATCATTACTATCCAGAAATGCAAAGCCGTACATTTCAGAATGGTAAATTACAGCCCTATAGGGGTATACAAATAGAATTTCAAGATCGAAGATGAGGAATAGTATACCTACTAGATAAAAAGAAATACTGCTTTGCTAAAGTAAGGATTTCCAAAAAATAGATGAAAAGAACGTAAGAATAGAAATAATATAGTTTTTATTATACTTATCATTATAATTTATAATTTTTAAGACTACGTAGAGCTATTTGTTCTTTAGTATTTCGTAGTTTAAGAGATTGTTTTCGAAAAACTCTAAAAAGTTCGGCTAGGTCTTTCTCATTGTAAAAATTGGACGTATCATAAACAGAAGTATAGTTAACTTTATTACTATTTTTTTTATTGTTTATATTTACGACTACTATTTTTATTTTGTCAAAAATAAGACCTCCTTTTAGATATTTACTAACGGTAGCTGTGCCTGTATTGGTAATTTTCGTAAGTTGTGTTACCGATTTTCTAACAAAAATAAGATTATTTTCAGGATAATAAACTTCAATAGCTTTGCTATTTTTAAATCCTACTCTATCCCGACTTTCTCTTTGCTTTTTTATATAAAAAAGTTGGGATTTAACATGAGAAGGAGGTACTGTACCTCTTACTTTAACTCTATTGAAGGTACTATTAAGAGATAGTATATAGTATTGTTCAAGGCACAGTGTTTCAGAGAGAATATTATTAATGCTATCTTTATCATATCCTTCTTTAATTATAATAACTGTTAGGCGATACGAAGAAAGGTTATTGTTATTCATATCCATACTAAATAGACGTTTTTTAGTAACATAACTAGGAATTAGATACCCTTTAATTCGTTGTCTAAGATTAAGACTACTACCTACTAGTTGATCTCCAGTACTTATATTCGTTCAGATATAGATACCCGCTTTTCGCCTATGCAGAGGTAGATTTTTATAAGGACCCATATAACTAGAAATAATATCTCGAGACTCTCTACTAGAATCTTTTAGTTCTATATCAAAAAACGGTTTAATATTAATAATACTATTTATTTTCTCTATTGTAGGTATATCTAGCTTATGGTTTTTAATCTTATTACTATTATTCTGTATAGAATGAACCACTTCTCTAGTGGTAGGCATACTACTAGTAATATGACGCCGAGCTTCCATGTGAGGATTCTCGGTAGGTTGACCATGATCTTTTTCAAATACTTTACTAAAATAATATTTTTCATCATTTGAATAAGATATAACCGAAGTACTCATAAACCGACCTTGAAATGAGGTATTATAATTAGAAAATCTCTGAGTATTTATAGTAGTATGACAGAAACCTTGTAGGAATCCAAAGCTTTTTGTAGGGGTAGTTTTGCTATGTATATTAGAATTAGTAGTAAATCTTACGGCTCCTACGGGGGAGGGGGAGGGTTACTGAGGGTTTAGATACAATAGATCGTTTATCTGTGAAGTATAGTCTTCCAGATCCAAACTCGTATACAAATCCTATAGTTAGCACTACAAAGAAGATCATTACTATCCAGAAACCATACATTTCGGAGTGGTACATAACTGATCTATAGGGGTATACAAATAGGATTTCTAGATCAAAAATAAGGAATAGAATACCTACAAGATAAAATTGAATTGATACAGGTTTTCGTGTCTGTCCATATACTGGACTAAAACCACATTCATAAGGTGTTACTTTTTCAAAGTCTGGACGATGCACAGCAAAAAGTAGATTAGCTAGAAGCAGAATTACTACTAGTATGGGTATAAAAATAATAAATAGTGTTATTGTGTTCATATATGTTTTAATAAGGATGTAAAATAGTCGAATATTACCTCGGCCGACATATTTCTTATCGGCAGACAAATTCTTGTAAGGAGCCGACCGCTTTTTTTATTATATATAATAAAAAGTGAAAATATTATATATTAAATTTAATATATAATATTCTTTTGGAATACCTACCTTTAAGATGTAGGTTTAAACTATATAATAAGGCATATCACATTATTATAGAGCTTTTTATAATGTTATATTGAATGGTCTCCGGCTGGATACTACTTTTTGTCTTTTTTTTATTACTAAGAACGTAAAAAGAAATAGCCCAGACAAAGGCGGGGAATCCTAAGATTCTGAATCTTACACTCCTGTTCCTACTTTTTTACGATATATAATAAAAAAGATGGCAAACGGCTCTCTTTACCTGCCGATAAGATTAGTAAGGAGGATTACAAAGTAAAGACCCCGACGGCTATTAATATAAAAAGCGAGGAGAAAATGATAAAATATAAGTTATTATAATATTGATAAAATTATAGTAGCATAGATACTAGTTAGTACCTGTTATACATAAGACTACCTGCCTTAGGCTGGGATATTAACTATAAAAAAAGACCTATGCCCTTCAAACTTTAAACAGCACGCTGCCTTTGCAGCGTCATAAAAAAGAACTTCAAATAGCATAAGTATCGGATAATAACTTAAGAAGGGATAGGGCTACGCCCACTCCCTCCGGTAGGGCTGAGCCCTTAAAAATTATAGGCGAAGTCGAAGTATTTTTAACCCCCCACGTAACAAAGGAACAAAGGCACGTTTTTTATTATATATAATAAAAAAGCAAAGGGCTTTGCCGATAAGACTCAGGGTTTAAAAATATAATAAATAACTAAATATAGATAGTCTTAGAATTTGACAAGTATTTGTAATTAGTGAAGGATATATCATAAATAGTGTGATAAATATAGTTATTATAGAAATAAGTGTACTATGAAGATTTGTAATAGGGCTATTGTACTCGATATTAGAGTCAATAGGGTTACTCTCTGAAGATGTAATCGGCGTAGCCGTCGTAATATTGTTATCCGATTTAGTAAAATACATTATTTGTATTATTTTTAGATAATAAGAAGCACTTATTACACTTACTAGAATTGCGACGAAAGATATAAAGTAATACCCATTATGTATAGAAGAATACAGAACCATTTGTTTTGCAAAAAACCCTACTAGAGGAGGAATTCCTGCCATCGAAAATAGTGAAATAGCAAATCTTATTGATAGAATAGGGTTAGAATAAAATTGTCCTTTCAGTTGTTCAATAAATATTACATCATTTTTGCTTTTATGTATTACATAACCAAACGCAAGAAGAATTAGAAATACATTTACATTTGTAATGGAGTATTGAAAAATGTAAAATAGAAAAGAATCGATAGATTCTTCTGTATATATAGCAAGAGCAAGTAGTATAAATCCTACATGGCTTATAGTTGAAAATGCTAGTAGCCGTTTAATTCGGTATTGTGAAAGACCTACTACAGTACCAATAATAAGTGAAAATAGAGAACAGATTAGTAGAAGGTTTTTAAATATCTCTTCTTGTCCCCCTAGAGTCTTTGAGTTTATGAATGGAAGTGAATTATACTCATATCTAACAGTATTTATACTCCCTCCTGTTCCTATTATTTCTTCTCCGTGTGTCCCTACGGGAGATGAGAGAAAAGACGATAGAGCGGATATGGAATCTGAAAAAGTAGGAATAGATTCTATACTTGAATGAAGTTCTAGAAGAAGTACAAATATAGATATTTTTGGCATAGTAGTTATCCAAGAAGTTATGATAGTAGGCACTCCATCATAAACATCAGGGGCCCAACTATGAAAAGGAGCAGCTGCTACTTTAAACAGAAATCCTATTGTTATTAGAATAATTCCAAACAGTATAGACGAATTTTGAGAGTAAATTATATTTATATTATCAATGTCAGAAGTTATGTTAAGTGAAGATGTTATTAGGTTAGAAATACTTTCAATTTGAGTAATTCCAGTATAACTATAAATTATTCCTGTACCGAGAAGAATAATTGCAGAAGATAGACCACCTAGTAGAAAATACTTAAGACCAGCGGCCGTAGCAGATTCTGAATTTCGATATAGCGTAGCTAGAACATAAACAGCAAAACTTTGAAGTTCTATTGAAAGATATAGAGATATTAGGTCTGAACTGGAGATAAGAAAAGAAGCTCCTATACTAGTAAATATTATCATAAGAGAGAACTCATTATAAGTAGGTACATAACTAGAAGTAATAACCTCAGATGACTCCATTTTATTATTTTTGATTGGCATGATCGATCTTGTTTTGTTATGGTTATTATAAGATTCAATTCTTGTCTTTTTTTCATCTGAAAAAAAAATACCAAAAAGTATACAACTACCTACAATATAAATAAATATTTCTATTCTTTGAGATATAGTTGTTACTTGAAATAGACCACTATATATACTTATTCCGGACTGTATTGAATCAATATAAAAGCTATTGAAGGCAAGAAGTGCAGAATAAATAAGAACTATAGTTGTTATTCGTATATATGTATAAGGTGTTATACGATAGGTATATAGAGGTATCGCTACAATAAGTGTTAGTAGACTTATAAAAAGCATTACATTATTTTGAGTGACTTAGTCTTATCACCCTTGTTACGACCTTATCGGGTACTTACTTTCTTACATAAAATATCCCAGCCTTTATCAGGGAGTCGTAAGTATGGTCGATTTCCATTATATATAATTGACTTGGTCTACGCCCTTCTTTTTTTTTTTACGTTCTTTACCTAGGAGGACATTTTCTTAATCTATTAATACACTAGGTGTCCTCTTAGGTGTCCTCTTAGGTGTCCTCCTAGGTGTCCTTCTAGGTGTTCTTCTAGGTGTCCTCCTAGGTGTCCTCCTAGGTGTACTCCTAGGTGCCCTTCTAGAAGAGGGGGGAGGCATAGCTCTACCCCTGGCTGTATTTAGCTTCTAATCTTTTTATTCTAATAGTTGACGTGTCTTTGTACCTTAACGCCCTTCTTTTTTTATTTTTTTTTTATTATATACATATAATAAAAAAAAAACAAATTAAGGATAATAAAAAAAGTAAAAACAGGCGACTTGGATTTTAGTAGTAAGAAAAAGGAAAGGGTAGAGCATATTTTTATGTTCTTCTATATATTTTCACTTTTTTTAACTTTTTTAACCTTTTTTAAACGTCTCCCCTTGCCCCATCTTCTTTTTTTTTCTACTTTTTTTTTATTATAATAAAAAAAAGCAAATTAAGATAGAAAAAGCCAAGGTAAGATCCGGCGCTCCCTTTGTTTTTTCTTCATTATATTTATATAATGAAAAAGCCCCAAAAAAGAAAAAAGCAAAGAAAGGTGTAGCCCTTATCTTTTAAAGTATAAGAAATCAAAGGTAACAGAACGTATATTCCTTTGCTTTTTTTTATTTTTGAAAATGCCCCCCCTTTGGCCGGTGATCTCATTATATTTATATAATAGATAAAACAAATTGCAAGCCCCTCTTTACGGCTTCGCCGATTATATAAAAAAGATGAGGATAGGGCCTTTGCTCGTCTTTGCTTTTTTATATAATAAAAAAGTTCAAAAAGTAGTACTTAAAAAAGGGTCAAAAAGCCTTTAAAAGAGCCGCAGTAGACGTAACACTGTAAATAAAGCACCTTGAAGGATTCGAACCCTCAAATCTTCTAATCCGAAGTTAGACGCTGTAACCAATTTAGCTAAAGATGCTATCTATTTATTTCCTTTTTTTTAATATATAAAAAAGGGACTAAAGAAGGAGTGTGGCCTATTCTAGAATTTTTAAAGATGTTACCTTCGTATATTATTTTATGCTTAATCTTCAGGTTCTCTTCATTACAATTTTTCAGCTACGCCAAGTTTCCGTTATTTTAACTCTTTTTAACACCCCACCTTCTTAAAGCGTAGCCTTGTCCATATCTAATAAAAAGTTACTTTTCCTCTTTTTATAACGTGCGGTCGGCTCTTTGTCTACCTACTTCTTTTTACTTTGCTTATTAAGGGTGGAGCCCTAGCCCTCCCAGTATTTGGTTTGTAATCTTAACACCTCCCTTCTTAACTTTTTTTTGCTTTTTTTTATTATAATAAAAAAAAGTAAAAAAAGTTTAAAAATAAAAAAAGCAAAGACGGACTACGGGCGATTTGACATCTTTTTATTATGGATAATAAAAATTTGCCCGGCGCTTGGGCTTTCTTTTTTTTAATAATATAAATGGAATAAAAAAAAGAAAAAAAGATAAAAAAAGATCAAAAAGATGCCAAATCGTCCGTAGGGCATTAACGTGTGATACCTGCCCTTACATCTATCAAAAAATAAACAAGTTTACCCTTCGCTTTTTTATTTTAACCGCCTCCCTTTGCCCCTTATCCCCCTTTGCCTCTTTGCCCGGTGATCTCGTCATATTTACATAATAAAAAACAAATCGCCCTACCCCCCCCTGGGGGATTAGGGCGTTCGTAATACGGAAGTTATAAACAAGAGTCCCTGCGTAATTTATATCGAGATATAACTATAGGAATAGGATAAAAATGAAATTCGGATTTATTTTGTAAGTAGTGGGACTTGAACCCACACAGTCTATGACTACCGCATCCTAAATACGGGTTGGCTACCAATTTCAACATACTTACCTCTTTGTTTTTTTTATTATATAAATATAATAAAAAAAATATAGGTAAAAAATGATCATCATTATATACCTATATTATTAGCTTTTTTACGGGGCGAAGCCCCTTTGAACAAAGGAGCTAAGGGAGGCTATGCCCATGCCATACATATAAAAAAAATCTCCCTTCTTTTTATCGGATACTTACATTACTTTACGGCTCCGCCGAGGCTCCGTCTAGGCTCCGCCGATTCTATCTTTGTTTATATAATACAAAACAAAGATAGAATCGGCGGAGCCGTAAAGCAAAGAGGGTCAAAAAAACCCAAGGTTACGTGCAAAGGATTAACCCCAAGGTTACGTGCAGCCAAGGTAAAATATACCCCGGTAGCCTTTGTCCCGGCATATAACAAGTAGGAAGGAAGATAAGAATTTCTCCCTTTGTCTACCGATTAAGATTGATAAATCAAAGAAGGAAGGGGTTAGCAAGAACCAGAAAAGGACTATATTCTTCCTTTTTATTTAATTTACTCTTCTTTGAGTATACTATGTAAATGCTTTTGTCCTAGTGGAATCGAACCACTATTATGTTTTTATCGGAAACACATTCTAACCGTTGAATTAAGGACAATTTTTATATTTATAAATAATTTAAGAGAATAGGATTATTATGACTATATCCAACGTTCCGTTGAGGGCCTACTGGCGATTTTTCATTTTTAGATTATCAGGAGACAAAGGGACAAAGGACCAAAGGAAGAAAGGGACAAAGGAACAAGTAATTGTCTCCCTTCTTTTTACGTTCTATTTATATATAAAAAGATAGCTACTCATAGTTATACGGATACCAAAGTATTGAAAGTGGATATTATTATATTTTTATGTTACTCTATTACTTATAAAACTGATTATAATATAAAAAAAAGGTGGTCGGTGTCCTTCTAGGGGGGGGGGGGCTTCGCCTCCCCTAGGCGTCCTCCTAGGCAAGGGTGGAAGAGGGGAGGTCTATACCTTAACCCTTCTACTTTCATTTTTTATAGCATAGTCTTAGCCCCTTTTTTTTATTTAATCAGCATACTTATGTTCTTTTGTCCTTTGCACGTTAACGCCCTAATCCCCCGGGGGGGGGTAGGGCTATTTGGCTTTTATACGCTATGTTCTTAGATAATTAATAAAAAATAGAAGGTAACGGTACGTAATATTATCTAGGAAGACGTGCGTAGGTCTCTCTTTATCACTTCACGTTCCATTTTTAATCCTCTACGTCACGTTTTTTATAGAAAAAAAGCAAAGACCCTTTGCCTAATAAATAAAAAGTGGACAATGGCAGGGAGCCTTAAATATAACTTAAAAAAAAAAATTAGGGGTGTCACCTGTAACCTGCTGAAGATATAAAGACCGTAGCTTGCATTTTAACGTCTCCGGCGCTTTCTTTGATTTTTTATTATATATAATAAAAATTAAGCACTTAAAAATGCAAAGTAAAGTTTATAAGTAATGATTAGATAAATCGTAATAATTACGTATAAAATATGTATAAATATATATTTATATTATAATAAGTTTAATCGGATACTTTTTAAACTTTTTTTATTAGAATATTTCCTATTCTAACTTTATTTCTATCTTATCGGCCTCTTTTAAAAAAAAAATTATGTAAGATGCCGTTTGTTTTTTTAAAAAGAAGGCAGATAAGATAAAGAACGCAAAAAGTAAAGAAAGGCTATAGAAATATATATTTATAATAA